TGTTAGCTATTCAAGAGCATTCCCGTATCAGTTTACAGGAGAAGATAGTAACTTGTTTTCGCGAAACAGTTTGTGACGAATTTCGCTTTTCCAAATTGCGGAAGCATCAGTCAAAACTAGTTCAACAAAGCATGGTATTATTGAAAGATGGGGTTCCGAAATGAACAATTTTGCACAAAGATGGCTGTTTTCCACGAACCACAAGTGCGACGCTATGCATGCTAGAATCGCTGGGTCAAACCGCGCCGGGACGACTGGTGCTAAACCTCACGCAACTCAGCCGAAAGTTAGTAGGAGAGTGATGTCCTGCGTTGGGGTAGACGGTCTGGTGAGTCCAGGGAAACGAATACTAATGATGCGCCCTCCGTTTCTGTGGAGCGTAGGCGGTTTCATGCCTACGGCTTACGAGTGCCGCCGTTCTCATCCGAATATCTTACTTTGTGGGGGAAAAGGAGCGTCCCTGAGAACCGGAACGAAACGCTCGTACTGCGGTGATGCTACAAGCTCACCTAATGCGCTAGGTAGGACAAGCCATTCTGCGCGATTTAGGCATGACGGCGGCGAGGGTGGGGCTGGGTCACGCCCCGGGATGAGTTGTAAACCCCATGCCAATGGCGGACGGGATAGTGACTCAACTGAGAACCGGTCGGGTAATGAACCCCCTGCTGTAACCGTCCATATGGACGGTGGCGGTTGGAGGCGGAAACTCGAAACTCTCGAACGAAACGACAAATCCGGGAGAGTTGTAAACATCTACTCCATATGCACGGACCCGAACTTCTTGATTGCGGCCTATGAACAAATTAAGTCCCACACAGGTAACATGATACCGGAAGGGGGGGGGGGCCAGGAAAGAGAAAACCTCTTCCTTCGTCGAGTGGCTCCGCCCCCGGAAAGTCTAGATCGCGCGTGGTTCGAAAGAACCGCCGAATTACTTCGAAGCGAACAGTTTTGTTTCAAACCCGCCGCACGTGGGACACCCACGCCTAACAGGCCCAGGGAATTCAGACCTTTAACTATCGGGAGCGACGAGATTGTTCAGCAAGCCATGAAAATAGTCATGGAACATATATACGAACCCATATTCCTGGACATCTCCCACGGGTTCCGTCCCGGAAGAGGATGTCACTCAGGGTTGGAACAAATTTGCCTGAAATGGACAGGAGCGTCGTGGTTCCTTGAATTTGGCATAAAAAGGTGCTTCGATTCCATGGATCGACACAAGCTGGTCTTCATCTTACAAAAGCATATAGAAGATCAGAGGTGGATGGATCTCGTGCATAAACCGTTCAGCGCGGGACTTGTTGGCGGCGGGCCAGAAGGACCAGTCCTCTCCCGTTGGTCGACTCCCCCTTGGTCCCTCGCCCCTCTACTTTGTAATATTTACTTGCACGAGTTAGACCAAGAAGTGGCCAAGATGGCTAATGACCTCTCACGGAGCCGCCGCAAGCGAAGAGTCGACGAGAGAACCACGGCGGCTACAAGGAGGACGCTCGGAACGGAGGCGTTCAGAGCGCTGACCCCGCCGCAGGCGGAAATCATGACGGTCTGGAGAGAGGCCGGGGGACCGTCCCCGACTGATTGGAAGGACCCCAACTACGCACGCGCATTTTACGTTCGATATGCGGGCAATTTCCCCTTAGGTATTGCCGGACCCAAGAAACTGGTGGTCACGGTCAAGAGTAGGATTGTGCAGTTCGTTAATTCGAAGCTCCACCTGGAACTCGCCGAAGGTGATATATCCCATATAAGCGCCGAAAGCGTTAAATTTCCGGGAATGGAGATAAAGGTTGTGCCCTCCTCGAAACTTCGAAGGAGATTCAGCAAGGCCATGGAGAAGCGACGGAGGGTTAGGAACCGTATCTCTACTCTAAGGGTACAAAAACGCAAACGCCAAGATTCCTTGATCCACGATGCCTTGGTTAGGGCGCTGGGTAAATTGTCGATGAAACAGAACTCTGCGGGACCGACAAAACTCCTTCCTAAATCCCCGGAAATGGCGGAGTTAGCTAAAGCCTTGTTAAGAGAAATGCAAGCCGATAAGGATCTAGTAACCGACATTCGGGACTCCCAGAAAAACTTCCACTCGGCTTCAGCGAGCAGGCTAGACTTTGCCCCGGATGAGGCGCGGGAAGCAATGGATAACCTCGAGAGGAAACTCGACAAGTGGTGCGATGAGTGTAAAGTCCGAACCCCTTTTGATAAAGAGAGGGGAAAGGCTCGACCCGTGGGAAGATACGAGGCGCTATCCCTGCAAATTTTCGCCCCATTAAGGGAGATAAGGAAAAAGCTCAAATCGCGGGGCCTTATTACGGAGAATAATAAACCTCGTTGTGTGGTTAGATCGATTCGACTCAACGACGAAGACATTGTGCTTTGGTTTAACTCCGTAGCCCGAGACCTATTGAGTTACTATCGTTGCTGTGCCAATTTTTACAAGGTACGAGACTACGTGGATTATTTTTTACGCTGGTCCTTGATACACACAGTGGCCGGGAAGCATAAGGCATCGGCGACGGAGCTCATCAGGGCATTATCGAGAGATATGGTCATAAAGGATGACGGGGGGAAAAAAACAATAAGCTTTCTAAGCTCCAACGAAATTCGACGGATGAGAAGAATGTTCTTGAGGGGCATCCAATGTGGCTCCGATATGCGGACTCTGGACCGTATTTACGCCATGTTCGGGCGCTCCTCCCGATTGCGGTGCTCCGTGGAGGCGTGCTCCGAGGATAAGGTGTAAATGCACCATGTGCGCGAGAGGCACCTGGATGCTTTTAGGGGTAACAGTAGTGACCAAGGTTACGGTAATGTAAGCGTTGTTCGAGGTTGCCATCAATATAAAGCAAATACCTTCGTGTATGGATCATATCGCGATGAATTGCACAAGAGGTTATTGTAGTTTGGAGAACTGGATCGGGAGTAGCCCTCATAAAATTCCAGGTGCATACGTCCAATCGAGAGTAGGCTCTTGGAGAGCCGTGTGATGGAAGACTATCAAGCACGGTTCCACGAGAAGGGCTAATCCTTTACTCGACAGATATAGGTACTCCATATTTAATTTTCGGTGCCATTGCTGGAGTAATGGGTACATGCTTTTCAGTACCAATTCGTATGGAATTAGCACAACCCGGCAATCAAATTCTTGGTGGAAATCATCAACTTTATAATGGTGCGCCCGGATATACATCGTCCGACAAGAAGAGCTATCCACTCTTCTCTGTGCCATCCAAGCTAGCTAACAAGCTAGGGCACAGGCTCAACTTGCAGGGGCGCCATAGTAATATGGCTTACTCGGGAGCAGCAAGAAGTCCAAATCGGGGAACGGCAGGGCTGCCACCGCTAGGACGCCCCGAGGGAGCAGAAGGTACGGCCAGGATAACTGACTTGACACGCAATGCTCGTATTACAGTAGACCTCTTGTCTCAAGCAGCACATTATGGCAAGAGCACGATGAGTAAGCCTCTACGGAGGTCGGAACTGTGCACAATACATTGTGTGTGCGCAGTCCATGGAAGAATGTGGGGCACTCTACACAGATACCAGCTGAGTAATCAGCTAATTGCGCAAGGGCCTAACCCTTCAGGATCTAAGATTTTTATCGGCTTTACGAAGAAGGGATCGAAGTGTCTTCCGGACACGAATGACAAGGACTATGTAAGAGCCGGGGAAATAACCCGCCGCCCCAATCGAGGTGGGGTTCGGAGGGCCCGTAATAGCTTCGGATTTTTGCAATCCAGCCCGGCAGTCAAGGAGCCTAGCTCTCGGTCGTACTGTTCTATCCCGGAGGTCTCGGATAACGAAACATCGTCTCGTTCCAACGGCTCCGCCGGCTCAGCCCCCAGAGCTGACTGGTCCGACCGTGTCCGTATGTCCGTTTCGGAACAGATTCAAGCTTATTTAGGCCCGGACAATAGATACAATGGGCTGATTCATGTCATATCAGACCCTACATTTTTGGCCTTGTGTTATGAATCCATCCGAGGTACGCCAGGGACCCCCACCGGGTCTGATGCGAAAACTTTGGATGGTCCAGAATGGTTTGTACAAGTAGGTGAGAAACTTAAGAAGGGCCTGTTTGAGTTCTCGCCCGCGCGGGGACTTACGAAGCCCGGCAGGAAGGAGAAGCGTCCCTTAGGCATCAACGGCGGCCCACAAAGAAAGTGCTACGGGGAACAGATCATACAAAAGGCCTTAGAGCTTGTGCTCGAGGCCATCTATGAACCTATTTTTCTAGATTGCTCGCATGGATTTCGTCCCCACCGAAGCTGTCACACAGCATTAAAGAGGCTCTGCTTAGAAGGAGGTCACTATCCCTGGGTTGTGAAGGGAAACATTCAAAAGTTTTTTGATTCGACACCTCATAAAGCGATCCTTCACAGAATTTCACAAAAGGTAAAGTGTCATCGTACGCTAGAATTACTCCAAAGGGCTCTCCGTGCGGGTTACAAGGATCCTACTTCCGGTCGGGTCATAGGTGACGAAGGCCTTTTTTCGCGGGGCTCGGTGCTGAGCCCGCTACTCTGCAACATCATACTACATTACCTCGACGAATTCGTGATGAAACTTCGTGATCGATTTAACAAGGGCAAAAGTAGAGGACTTAACCCAGAGTACAAGCTATTAACTCGTCGTATGAATGCGAACAGACAGGATAGATCTCTCCCGATTAAGCGCGGATTAATCTCGTCGAAAGATGATGATCCCTTGGACCCTTACTTTCAAAGAATTTTATATGTACGATATGCCGATGACTTTGTCATTTCAGTAAGCGGAACTCGGTTAGAAACTTTCGCGATTCAAGCGTCGTTACAGAACTTTCTGCACCGGAGTCTTGGGTTAGAGCTTAGTTTGGGTAAAACCATGGTCTCACACCTTGCAAACAAGGGATTCCATTTCTTAGGTGCATACTGCAAACGCACCCGATGTAGTCATCGGATCCTCCATGTGCGCACGAAGACGATTAAGCAGCGTTCAACAGAACGTCTTCGGGTTTGTGCCCCCATTACGAAACTTTTTTGCAAGTTAAGAGAAAAAGGTTTTGTGAAACGGAATGAAATAGGGAAACATATACCCACGGCGAGGAGTAATCTAACCCCATGGGCTCATGCAGACATTTTGGAATTCTACAATCAGAAAGTTCGGGGAACCCTGAATTACTACTCGTTCGCGTCGAATCGCAGTCGTCTTAATCAGATTGTACATGTGTTGCATATGTCCTGTGCCCTGACCCTCGCTTCAAAATACAAACTGAAGACAGCTAATAAGACCTTTCACCGCTTTGGTAAGTACCTTGCTTGTCCCGCTACGGGTATGAGTCTATTTCGACCAGGTGCGTACGAAGCCATACACCTATACAATCCCGATCCGATTGCTCGGGCTGAGCAGATTATTGATATTAGCTGGTGGAGGTCGACCCGAGCCGCTCCTTCTAGAGCATGTGCTCTTTGCGGATCAACGAAAGTCGGGGGGACGCATCATATCCGTTATGTCAAAGACGTTAAGGCCAGGATCCGATACGTCACTTCCGCTTCTTATTCCGAGTGGAAGGGCGCCTCGAAACGAAAGCAGATCCCCCTATGTTCTCACCATCACAGTGCGTATAACAACGGCCAGTTATCTCAGTCGGAAATGTTAGCACTGTCTCTGTACACGATCCATGGAGAGATGTTCAATTGTAAGATTGAAAGTTCATAGCAATAAGTGGAGACCGGAGTTGCGAGCCGTTTGAGGTGAAAGCCTCACGTACGGTTCTGGGGGCAGCTGTGTCGTAAGAAGACCCGACTGACCCCCTACTGTTAATAACAGCTCACGCTTTTTTAATGATCTTCTTTATGGTTATGCCGGCGATGATAGGTGGTTTTGGTAATTGGTTCGTTCCCATTCTTATAGGAAGTCCGGATATGGCATTTCCTAGATTAAATAATATTCCATTTTGGCTTTTGCCACCGTCATTGTTACTTCTTCCGAGCTCAGCCTTAGTAGAGGTGGGTTGCTAAAGCCGCAGCCCACCCCAAAAACTTCACTATATGCTGGAAATCCTCCGGACAATCAGCAGGGAAGTCAAAAAAACCCCCTCAGAGACTATACGTGAAGCGAGCTTCCAGCTTAAAGAAATAGTCCAAGAAACTCCAAAAGAGTCTAGTTCGGCCAAATATCAGCCACCAGGCGATAAGCTTGATGCTTATTTGGCTAGTTTAATGGGATGGTTCTCTAATAACTACTGAAAGCGAAAGGGGCTGTGGGGATCGGTATCCCAACGTAAAGATTGTCTTCCGTTGTGAAGATGAGTCGCCTTTCGTTCCAAAGCTTCGCGCAAGGATTGTAGGTACCGTGTTATACGATGTTAACCATTTAGGCGAATAGATCGGGTGCACAATATGCTTGCAGTATTCGGAATAGTCACTCGCATCAACGGCAAGAGGCGCACCCCAAAAATTGAAGCGCTTCACCGTATGATTGAACGGGTACTCCGCGACCTAGAGATCGATAAACAACGCCGCCCCATCTTGTCTAATGGTTGGTTTTCGAGCATGTTCGAGATGGTCACTTCGCTGTTCAATACGACATCAGTGAAGAAAAAAAAGCTGTTGCATTCACATGCATATACGGTTTTGGCCCACGCAAAGTGCGAAAGGCGTATCAGATCTCGCCTCGTTGTTGCAACATGTTATGACGACCATTACTTGGGCAATGCGCTGCACCATCCCGGAGTTTGAAACCCGTGAGCAGGGGGGATAGCGGGTTTTCCGTGTTTCTGGCACCAACCTGGAATCAATAACCCTGTTAGAGACTTATTTCACGAGGAGGTTTCCCCAAATATCTCGACTTCCGTGATTGGTCACGCGTTTGCTTTCTGCATAGAAGCAAACTTCACGAGAGCGCGTCGGGTACCCAAAAAAGACTAGCTTTGGAAGCTACTATGACTACTAGTCGAAAAGATTGTAGCTTTCCAAATCTGTACTGGCTAAATGCCGCCGATTAGACTCTTACATGAGGAGGAGCTTCCATGTGCGGTTCGGGGTGGACGGTCTATCCACCCTTAAGTGGTATAACCAGTCATTCCGGAGGATCTGTTGATTTAGCTATTTCTAGCCCTCATTTATCAGGTGTTTCCTCTATTTTAGGTTCTATTAATTTTATAACAAGTGCGCCGTGCGAGGCTCGTTTTCGGTTAGGAATAATACCCATATTCCTACGCGTATGTCTGACTTCCATAGGGAAATACGTGCAGCAGGCCAATGCGGCATCTTGGGCTAATAATCCATCATGTTTGCGAGCAGTTGGTCGAAGGGGACGCCAAAGGGGACTGCCCTTCTTGGTGGTGTCTCTTAGCTGGGGTGGTCAGAGTCAGGTTAACCAACTTGATACGTACTCACTGCCTGAGAAGGGGCTACATATCCCAAGCAGAATACGTCGGTATGTGTGTGGCGGAGTAACCCAGGGATCCAGCTGGGCGAAAGCTTTGACTGATGCTGTTAGCGGTCGGGGCTGTCGGACAGTCACAAGTAATTCCAGCATAGGAACTGACTTGAGCAATCAAGCAAGTGCGCAAGGACCTTACACCACTAGGTGCTCCGAAGGGGAGCGAAAACACGAAGATAGAGCAACCACGGGAAGTAACCGCTCGTCCAACAGACGATGCGCGGGCTCAGAGGTCCCGTAGTAGTGAGGGGAAGGGGAGCCAACCCAGCCAGGCCACGAAGGCGACTAGTCAGAACACGATCCATAGTTCTTCAAATGTCTCGGGCAACTCCTCTCGTCAGCCTACCCATGTTGTCGGAGCGACGCCGGTACATATGCTAAGAAAGTGGTGAACAATTGTAAAGCTAACCAGGGGCGCTATAATGGATTTCTAAGAATTATACTGAATCCAATGTTTCTGGTTTATTGCTATGAGAGTATCAAAGGTAGGATTGGCAATAGGACTCCAGGATGAGCAAATGGTCGAACCTTAGATGGGCTAGACTGGAATTCGTTTGTACGACTCGCGGAACGTATGAGCAAGGGTCAGATAGATCCAAATTTAACCCGCCCAAAGAGTACTTATACCTAAGCCCGCTAAAAGCCCCTGGGCCCCAAAGCCGGACCTTCTGTGTCAGACGAGGCCCCGCCGGACTTTTTTTCGGACACCACAAAACCAAAATACTGTCCGACGAAGGCCGCCCGGTACTGTCAGACAAGGGGGAAAAACTCGCAGAAGTAAAGAACGAAACTGACGCACCAGACCTTAGGGAGAGGCACGTAATGCTCGACCAACGGGAGATGTTATCGCCTCTCCGATAGAAAGGATAGTGCAAGAAGCACTCCAATTAGTCTCGCTTGGGAGCCATCCATATGGTAAGAACAATTTCTAGACAGCTCCCACGGATTCAGACCGGGTAGATAATGTCACTCCGCCCTCCGTTTCATCCATTTGATAGGCAGTCACCATTCATGGGTTATTCAAGGAGATATATCTAACGGCTTAAATGAGATACCGTACTCCACCGTCACGAAAGGGCTGAGCCCTTGCCGAAATGTCAACGGACCCTAGAACTGGTTATGAAAACCCAACCTGAAAGCAGCTTACATCGAGCTAGAAAAAGGTCATCCATTCGGGTACTCGTAGTGTTTTAAGTCCATTCCTATGTAACATGGTTTTACACGAACCGGATCAATTCATGCTCAGTATGTAAAACAGATTCGAGAAAGGGATTAATGGACGTGAACAACCTACAGGTTCTTCCGTAGGAAAAGAAAATATTCTAATAATCCAGCGGTTCGAAAAGCTATGCTGATGTAAATGGGGAGAAATCCTAAATACGATGTGATTGATCCTAATTTCCGACGATTAAGTTACATAAGATACGCTGACGATTTCGCAGTTCCTACTTATCTACGGCACCAGAAACGGGGCCGAGAAAATAAGAGCGGAGATCAATCAAGAGCTTCCTTCCTTGAACAAGCGTGCGGTCTGGAGCTAAATGTGGATAAGATTCTCATCACACATTTGAGTAGCGAATGGCCCCCCCCCTTTCTTTATAGGGGCCGAATGTGAACCCCAGAAAGGAAAGGCCATTCTACATGATCGAAGGTTCCAATATCACACGGAAAGGTCAGACCCGAACGATGCTCCCATAAAAGACTTGCTGTTCAAATTAAAGGGGATTCTAAAAAGAACCATATGACTATAATGTACCCAACTGCGATGAGAGGACTAGTGGAACTATCGCACTCTGATATCCTGGCGGCTTTATACAATCATAAGATTAGAGAACTGCTTAACTATTACTTTTTTGCGGGTAATAGAGGAGATCTGCAAAAAGTGATATGGTTCCTAGTTACCCCATCCGCTCTAACCCTAGCTTTGGAATGGAAGCCCCGAACTAGAAAAAAGGCGTTCAATAAATTTGGAGCTCATTTTATGTGCCCGAATACCAAGAGCAGGCTGAACATTCCAAATAACTATAAGGTTCTGCACCATTACGAAATGGAGAGTCCAATGTCTACTCCGGATCCGGTTATCCAGGTTTCTTGGGCTGGGAAACTTTACGAGTCTGGGTTGGGGCAGGTTTGCGTCATCTGTGGCGATAAGTAGGAACGTGGAGATGCCTCACGTAAGGGCTCTTCGCGACATTCGAGCCGAAATTGGAATAAATAAGGCAACTTACCGGGAATGGTTAGAGGCGTACGAACGAAGACAGATTCGATTATGTGGAGCTCACCACCAAGCTTATCATGCAGGGGAGCTCAATAGGTAGGAGATTCAGATAATATCATCCTATTAGTAAACCCGGTTAAGCCCCGAGCTCCCTTTATAAATAAAGTAACCCATCTATTATAGAGATAGACTTGATACAATAAACTCAGCAATTTCAGTTTTCTGAGGTAGAGCCGTATGACGAGAAATTGTCACGTATGGTTCGGAGGGCAGCATCGACTGACCCTATCTATCTTCAATATGAGGGGCCCCGGATTGACCATGCATAGATTACCTCTATTTGTGTGGTCTGTTTCAGTCACAGCTTTCCTACTTTTATTATCCCTTCCAGTATTGGCAGGTGCAATTACCATGTTATTAACTGATAGAAACTTTAATACAACCTTTTTCGATCCTGCCGGTGGCGGGGATCCCATTTTATACCAGCATCTTTTCTGGTTCTTCGGTCATCCTGAGGTCTATATTCCAATTCTGCCAGGATTTGGTATCATTAGTCATATCGTCTCTACATTTTCAAGAAAACCCGTATTCGGTTATCCAGGCATGGTGTACGCCATGATCAGTATTGGAGTTCTTGGATTTATTGTATGGGCTCATCACATGTTTACTGTAGGGTCAGACGTTGATACACGTGCTTACTTCACCGCGGCTACCATGATTATAGCCGTGCCTACTGGAATAAAGATTTTTAGTTGGATCGCAACCATGTGGGGGGGGTCAATACAATACAAAACACCCATGTTATTCGCTGTAGGGTCCATATTTCTGTTCACAGTAGGGGGGCTTACTGGAATAGTATTGGCCAATTCTGGGCTAGATATTGCTCTACATGATAAACTATTATGCACCATTATCGATTTCTCCGAACCTTGCCCTAAGCGGACTGTCAATTATACGGAAGCTATGAAACAATTTTTTGTAGGTCTTATTGACGGTGACGGCTCAATTCAAGTTAATCATTGGAGAGAGACAATATTACAGTTTAGGATTCTTATTAAATTGAAATATACAGCAGGCAACCATCTTATGTTGAAGCAATTATCACAAGTTCCAAATATAGGTCAGATATGTATCAAAAAAAAATATGTTCTTTTACAAATAGATCACAAAACTGAGATAGAGGTAGTTTTAGGTATATTAACAGATTATCCTTTAGTAACTACTGATGCTTATACTCGTTATTTATTTCCGCGATTCTGCTTTCTAAATAGAATTTCCTTAAAAGAGTATCAGTTTATGAAGCATTTCTTAGAATCTGTATTTAGAAAGTTGACTCCATTAGAGTTAACTAACCTATCTTATTTCGATAATTGGTTCGTAGGTTTTACAACTGCTGAAGGTTGTTCCTGTATTGGATCGAATGGTTCACATTCATTCGGTATATCTCAAGCTTCCGATCATTATATTCTGGAGAGTGTCTCTACCAAATTCAGTCTACCTAATCAAGTTAGATTGATCGCTGTTAAAAATGGGAAACCTATCTATTTAATAGAGACTCATAATCGTAATTCTTTAGCAAGAGTTATAGACTTCTTTAGTCGTAATGACATTATTAGTTTGGGTGGAGAGAAGTTGTTCCAATTTCATAAATTCATATCGGCTTTTTATGAAAACAAAAAGGGGGCTTGAGCCCGTGCAAAAGTGTCATGGCTAAATTTGGCTGTATGCGGGAAATTCCCAAAGACTTGAGTACTAGAGGCCTTTCACTTCATTCTCAGGGGAATCAAGATCGAGAGAAGGAGCAAGCAAAAAAAATATCTTTTTTTGCGCTCTGGCGCCGAAGTCGCCCAGAAAACGTAAACCCGTAAATAGTAAAGCCCTTTACTCCGCCGGGCTTATTGGCCGGCCTACAGCGGGCCTATAACCTTTTGGAGAGATACCTGCGGTCGATAAACCGTTAAGTTTATGCGCTACGCGCGTGGCGCTGGCCAAATATCGGAGATCTACAAGCCATTTCTGGTCCTCGGCCCTTCTTCCTACGGTCGGAAATGGCTTGACGATTTACAGGGCCGTAACGTTTCGCGCGTAGGGGGGCGGGGGACTGTCCAACAGAGGAGGGGAAAATAACCGGACAGAAAAGGGGCAGATACTGTGAAGTTTATCGCTTCACGTTTTCCGGGTCTCAGCTGCGGCCTTCCCAGGGCCTCAGTAATAATCCCAAGTATGACGTAGATCTAAACTCTACTGAAATGGACAATCCGCCGGAAACCAAACTCAGAAAAAAGGGCCGTAGGGCGTGAGACTGTCCGACAGGTCGGGGCACTTCGGACGAAAAAAAGGCGAAGGACGTTCCGGAAATTTACGATTTCCGGGCTTTATTTATCCGAGACCAGCGAGAGAGGCCCCTCGGGCGGGCCCTTGCAAGCCAAAGAAGGCTGTCGGACCACCCACCCTTCGGCCCTACGGCCCTTACGCTTTATGGGGAGTAGGATTCTCAGAGACTATAGGCCAAACGCATCTGTTGGTCAATGGTGGGATCGATGGAGCGATGATATAGTCCAAGTGGATATGAAAATATCTAGGTAAGGTTGACTTATTATGTGGTTGCACATTTCCATTACGTTCTTTCTATGGGAGCCGTTTTTGCTTTATTTGCGGGATTCTATTACTGGATAGGTAAAATAACTGGTCTTCAATACCCAGAGACTTTAGGTCAAATTCATTTTTGGATTACTTTCTTTGGTGTGAATCTGACTTTCTTCCCTATGCATTTCCTAGGTCATCAATATTAGGCCCACTTCCAAAGTAAAATTTGGAGTGAAACATCACTATACGCTGGAAATTCCTTAGAGCCCTTGGTACTCACTTCGAGCAGTAACCATCTCAGGGATTGGACAATCAGCAGGAAACCAAAGTCTAATCTCAACGCCGACGAATAAGATCCTCAGAGACTATACGTGATGCTCCCAGACAATTAGGGTGAAGATATAGTCCGGCCTCGTTAGAAATATCAAGGATATTCCTTATTTATCATTGGACTGGTTCGCCTTTTGAAGCGAAAAATAAAAATTAGTGGTAGACTCTTGAAATGGTAACTCGCTGCTAATAAGATATACTACTATTCGGGATAACCTTAACTCGAGCGTAAATTGGATTCGAGAGTCCCTAGAATTATCCGATACTAAACCGAAAAAGATTCGAAACTGGCGATCAGTCCGCCGGGTCTAATGGTAATTCGGAAGGGCCAAAACGAAAAAAAGGCTCTGGAAATAGTTCTATCGTTAATTCTGACGGACTGATTACAGTCAAATTAGATCATAAATTCTCGATTAATTATCCATTAATTATTGATAATTTACCAGGGAAAAAACCACTTACTTTCAATATATGATAAGCTTGGTTAAATGGAGATCAAATCCTTTCTGATTATCTAACGGAAACTGGAATCTATCTTTGGCATAATTTAGTTAATGGGAAACAATATGTAGGTAGTGGTTATAAATTAAGCGATAGACTTGCTGAATACTATCACCCTTCCAAATTATCCGATAACAGATATATTTATAATTCCAGTTGGAAATATGGTCATGACAATTTTAGTTATTATTGAGTCATGTGGGTGGTTCAACAGGTACTATTACTGAATGAAAAGGATTATTTAGCTCGGGAACAGTACTATTTCGATCTCTATGAACCAGTTCTTAATACCAATAAAATAACTGATTCAACATTGGGATTTAAACACACCGAAACGTCTGAAGGACTAATTCCAGATGAAGAAGTTTACAAAAGAAAAATATTTAGTCACAATCCATTAACATTTGATAAATAAGGAAAAAACCGCTTGCGGGTATGCCACGTCGCATTCCTGATTATCCAGATGCTTACGCTGGATGGAATGCCTTTAGTAGTTTTGGCTCATACGTTTCTGTAGTAGGGATTTTTTGTTTCTTTGTAGTGGTTTTTCTTACTCTAACTAGTGAAAACAAGTGTGCTCCAAGTCCTTGGGCTGTTGAACAGAATTCAACGACACTTGAATGGATGGTCCCAAGCCCTCCGGCATTTCATACTTTTGAAGAACTTCCAGCTATCAAGGAAAGCATTTAGACGTCTCAGCAATTTGTGCAGCTTACTTAAGCACCGATCCGCTCCGCCCTATACAGACCTAGTCCTTATAGGGCGGAGCCCGCCCTGAAAGTTAGGGACTTGACCGAGGAGCCACCAGGCCCTCCTGGGTTAGGCTGGCGTCTACCCCTCCCCCTTTCTTTCATTTTCACCGAAGAAACAAACATAACAGAAAACTCGCTGGATTGGATCAAGGGCCTCCGTCGCTATAATATCGGGAATAGCGAAATAATGGTTAAACACTCGGTTTCAATTCGCACTTATACCGGAATAAGACTCTGATACAGAGTTCATAGGCTCTTGTCTCTTTCGCGGAGATAATACGGCAAGTTTATTTGGGGTTACAACCACCTCATTCTACACCTATATCAAAGTGCAAACATGCCTATTGTCGGAACAAGTACCGCCGCATGTTCCATTCAGAAATTTCGACTATTTCTAACCATCGCACAATGCCGCCCATAAAGGAACAGAAAGATAGTTTTCCTGCCGCGGATAATTCAACCCTTTCTGAATACTAACTATGAAAAGGCCAAGGTCGCATCAATTACAGCTCCACCGGGGCGTGGTAGAACCTACGAAGCTCTCTTGGTAGTTGTAAAGCGGGCAAAATCTCCATTTTAGCTTTTATGACGGAACAACTATTAATACAAAGTCGCGACGTACTCATAAAGAATATTCTTAGAGATGACCATAAAATAGTATAACTTAGACCTAGTTTTCATGAGACCCTGAATGAAGTCTCCTGAAACGCTATACAGCTAGCTACTTCCGGACGGAGTAAAAAGCCACAAATTCATTCGGAGGAGCTACACTCCAACTTCCGGTTATTCTATAACTTCAGTTGTTTCCCATACATCACTTATGACGTGCTTTAGCCAAAAAATATAGTTATTCATAGACGAGGCCCTCTTCCAACAAAATGTGAGAATTATTCCTTGGAACCGAATTTGTATTAAACGTTACGGTCAAAAAATTGTTGCTCGATCTTCGGAATCGATTGAATCCGAAGCTTTAAATGACTCGTAACTTTGTAATGGTAGGGTAAGTGTTAAAGAATTGAATTGGCAGACACCGGGAGTTTTCAAATGTCGTACGAACTAACGTCGACGAATTATTATTTTAATACTCCACCCATGAGACCAGATAAAGTTACGGGGGTTACCTCGAAAATGGCTAAATTTATTTCGGAAGAAGTCCATTCACCTATAGATTCTTGTCGACATCTTTATGATACAGAAGTTCGTTTTTTCCGACCGCTTTTGGAAGAGGACAATTTTAAACAATGTGCTGCATATTGATGTCCAACATTGGATAACTTATATATTAGCCAGTTTTAGACCTAGCCTAATTAGCTACTTTCCGTACGGCGTAGAAGAGAAAGCAGCTCGAAATTTTAATAAATTGACAATATTGAAAAACGAAAAAATCGAATATCCGGACGAAGAACCATTTCCGGAAAACGAGGAACGGATTGAAAAAAAAGATGTTATTACAATGTTTCTTTCAATTCCAACTCGATATGTTTTGATTCGTTGACAGCTGCCAAATGGACACCTGTATATTTGCTTTTGCGGCCGTACTCGATTCTGGAATAACGAGTCCTAAATATATAACCAAAGGTTTTTTGACTATTTCGCGTGTGCAACGACAACAGGAGCGCAAATTGGATGGATATTTTGAAACTTGTAATTCCGAATTCGGACTGGTTTGCCCAGTACGATAAAGATTTTTGAGAGGATTGTACTGGCCCAACCAACAACCCAAAAACTTTTATACACTTGGTTTTCACAAGTCTCAGTATGATGCAATAAATTTTTTCGAATACGTACGACGGTTACCTATAGGTCCAATCCGCAACGATAATTGGTTAGACACCGTACCGGAATTGCAAAGTGTGAAGAACGACGTTGATTTAACTCCGATTGAATAAACCCCCTATATATTGTGGGTTCTGTGGGAATTATAAGATAAGAATGGGGCTAAACTTGCCAGAAAGGAAGTTAATATTTATTAATATTAAGGGCAACCTCGATCAGCTTTTTGGTATACGGATGCAGGTGATTTTCGAGTTTGCGCGGCTACGGGCTAAGGACCCCCTAGACGTTATTTCTATGAACTTGGGTAGGTTCGCGAGGCGCACGGAAATGGAGGAACAATTCGAAACGCGCAGAATTGCTGTATTGCTTCGGCCTTCTCGGTTTCTTAAAACTAATTCTCAGGGAGCGGAGTTTCCATACCGTAGATCTGATTCAATCAGATAGTGTGGAGGATAAATACGTGAGGGGCAAAATAAAAGTCTGAGGAAAGCTCGAATTCGAATAAATGAAATACGGAAATTATTTATGCAATCTGCCTGGCGTACAGGCGAATTGTTAGACTTGTCGTCAGACTTGGCCTTGGATCCGACGACGTTGGTTAGCCGATTTGACGCATTAATAAATAAAATGAAATTCAACATCAAGTACAGACTGATCCTAATGGAGAATCGACTCGGGTCTATGAAACGCTTGACCCGCAACGTAAGGAGAAGGATGAGATTTCAAAACCCAAAGCTTTTTTTTTTTAGCTCTCCCCGACCAAAGCATGGCATAGAAAAAAAGGAAACACTAATAAATTTTTTAATTCCTTGTTTCGTGTCGATGATCATAGGGTTTTTGATATAACCCGGAAGTTATAAGCCATTGCATGCAAGGCTTTATTGGTTCCTAACAAATCCTTAACCAATCTAAGTTCGAATCTTAGCATTTCCTATCGAAGCACTTGCCCCCAAAAAGAGCAAGTGCAAGGGGCGCTACGCGCACCGATGCCCTTGCACCTGCTCCAATAGCTTCTTTTGTGTCTCACTGCAGGGTTAGAGCCGGGGCCCAGGGGGCGGCCACCACAAAACCAAGGACCTGTCCGACGGAATGAAGGGAAAGAGCCTATGTGCCTAAACAGGTGTTACCCTGCCCGAAGTTTATTTCTCTAACCTATACGAAGGCCCCGAACCAGACGTGCAAGATTTCCCTCTCTGGCTCGGCCAAGTTGAATAAAGCAGGCTCGGCAGGCACGTGTATCAATCTGAAGATTCGAAAAAGACTGACTCTGTAGCAAGGAATCACGTTCCTGGCTAGTCATATGGAGTCCGTAGACTCCAAGTACGCGCCCGTTTTAGCCCGCACATCTTCCATGCAGAAGGTATTAGGTCCCGTGTCGGCCGGGTTCCGCTTCTCAGCGCATCCACCGGATAATTCCGGGTTTTCCACCTCCATCTCCGCGCTCGCGGCGGCCACCGAGTACAGCGAACTGTAGTTGTGTCTTCGGAGGGATCCGCCGAAGGAGCTTGCCGCGCTCGTACGGGGATCGACATTTCTTAACGCCAAGCTTATAATCCCTGCAGGCAACCGCCACCCCCCTGCCCATGCTCTACCTTTTTCATAAGCCATGGCTACCCGATACCCGGAGGGGGGAGGGGTGAAGCAAATAGCTGCTTCGCCCCCCTTCTTTTTTTATGATTGATGAGTTGCTAAGAAGCTCTGCGTGAATTTATGGCAAAAGGTAGCCAGTTGACTACTAATTTGCTCAGTGATGTTTTTTTGTTGTATAATAGCGGAAAGTATACCTGGGTCGATAGATTTCAATAGCTCTTGCTCATAGTGCGTTATGAGAACGACGGGTATTTGGTCTAAGTAACCTTTGACAGCTGCATAAATAACCACGATTTGTTTTTCAATAGGAATTGGGCTATATTGTGGTTGTTTAAGTATCTCAGTTAATCTAGCCCCACGATTTAATAAATACTGAGTCGCAGCATCAAGATCTGAACCGAATTGAGCAGAAGCGGCTACTTCACGATATTGTGCCAATTCTAGTTTTAAGCTACCGCATACTTGTTTCATGGCTTTTAACTGAGCCGCAGAACCAACGCGACTCACAGATAATCCCACGTTAATAGCAGGTCGACTTCCACGATAGAAGAGTTCTGTTTCCGAAAAGATTTGTCCATCCGTAATGGAAATCACATTGGTAGGAATATAAGCGGATACGTCTCCAGCTTGTGTTTCAATCACAGGTAGTGCAGTCAAGCTACCCGCACCAGTCTGGTCTGACATTTTAGCGGCTCTTTCTAATGAACGAGAATGTAAATAGAAGACATCTCCTGGGAACGCCTCACGACCTGGTGGTCGACGTAATAATAATGACATTTGGCGATACGCCACTGATTGCTTACTCAGATCATCATAGATTATTGATGCGTGCATTCCATTATCTCTGAAATATTCTCCCATAGCACAACCTGAATATGGTGCCAGGAATTGCAGAGGAGCTGGATCCGAAGCAGTGGCTGCTACGATAATAGAATATTCTAAAGCACCCGCTTCTGAAAGAATCTTAACTAATTGTGCCACGGTTGAACGTTTCTGTCCAATCGCTACATACACACAATACAATTTTTCACTATCAGAGGTGCCCTGTGCGTTGATTTGTTTCTGGTTCAGTATGGTATCAATAGCTATAGCGGTCTTTCCAGTTTGTCTGTCTCCTATTATAAGTTCTCGTTGACCACGACCTATAGGAACCGGGCTATCCACTGCTTTCAATCCCGTTTGCATTGGTTCGTGCACGGATTTACGCGCAATAATCCCTGGGGCTTTCACTTCTACACGTCTTCGTTCTACAGCGCTTAAAGCACCTTTTCCATCAATGGGTACTCCTAACGCATCAACCACACGACCTAACATGGCCTTTCCTACCGGAACATCCACAATAGATCCAGTGCGCTTTACAATATCTCCTTCTTTGATGGCAGTATCACTACCAAATATAACAATTCCTACATTTTCATTTTCTAGATTTAAAGCCATTCCTTTTACACCGCTGGCAAATTCAACCATTTCCCCCGCTTGAATCTTGTTCAATCCATAAACACGTGCAATTCCATCTCCAACTGAAACCACTCGACCGATCTCGTCCACTTGTAATTTGGTGTAATAGTTGGTAATTCTTTGTTCTAATAAAGTGGAGAGTTCAGCTCCAGCCAATTTGTTCATAAATGAATGGAAACATCGACTAATCCATAATTCCGCAATCTGAACCTTAAGATTGTTACCAATCTATCATCTTAGATGAGAAATCGAGACAGGGGGCCCCAGCGCCGGCCGATCAAACGCAAAGGCTCCAGGCCGCCGCAGGCCCATATGGCAAGAGGCGCAAAGCGCAGAAATATACCGCTGTCGGAAATCTACGAGCCATTTCCGGCCCTCGGCGCTTCTTTCGCGAAGCCAAAGAAGTAAGTCTCCTTCGGACCCAAAAGCTCAGCGAAGCTGAGCTGTTCCAACTTGCTTGTAAAAACCTAGTTTGGCGAGAAAGAGACGAAGCGGATGCCTACCGAGCCAAGCATGCGATTCCGTAGTCATTCAGGAGGGCTTTAAGCAACATGAAATATTTTGGTGCTGGCTTACTTCCGATTCGATCCGTTACTGCGCGACATTTGTTCCCAAGGACTTGCGAAATCAAAATAGCGAAATTCTTGAGTCATCTCAATAGGTTCAGAAACCACACGTTTCTCCGAATCATCATACCGTACTTCCACATATCCACTTAAAGGAAAGTCTTTTCTTAATGGATGACCCTCAAAACCATAATCTGTTAATATACGTCGTAAATCGGGATGATTGGAGAAATACACACCAAACATATCCCAAGTTTCTCGTTCCCACCAGCCGGCCGATGGGAATATACCGACTACCGAACAAATTGGAGTGATTTCATCCACACCTGTTAATATACGTATGCGCGTATTATAGTCAATACTAAGTGAATTATAAACTACTTCGAATCTTCGTTTTCGAGAGGGATGATCAACGCCACAAATATCAATCAAAACTTTAAAACGCGTATTGGTATGATACTTCAGAAAATATAATAATTGAAATAGACTGTTCGGGTTGGTATATAATATATTTTCATGTTTCGATGTTTGACATTTATGTATCCATTTCGGTAAAGTGGCTATCGGAGATTTGAAAAACAATTGGTTATGCATAAATTGTCTCTTTTTTTTCGTAAAACCGGTAGATATATTTTTTCCATTTATATATATATATATATATATGTATTTGAAAAATTGATATATATTGATTTTTAAGCGCCTTCAACCTGATAGGTTAAAAGCGGCCCCCTTTTCATATCACTGGCTTTCACTGAACGAAGGCGGCGCGTAGGAGAGAGCTTCTTACGGACCCTGGCCCTCGGCGCTTCTTTCGCGAAGCCAAAGAAGTCTCGCCAACGAAGTATGTTGTATCCTGCGGGATTAAAAAATTTGATTTTTTTTTATCATCGTAATTACTTCTTTCTCAGGGACAACGAAATACATGGAATAAAGAGTTCAATTGCGGAGCCTCTCCCCGTGCACTCTCACGATATCATCATCAAGTGCTGGGATAATTAGCCATCACCTGGCTCTCCAACTCAGGTTCACCCGTGGTTATAAACAATCGTATGCCTCTAAGCGTTTCCCCAGTTTTGGCGGGCAATGAATTGGCTCGGTTGCCAGTTTTTGGTTAGCGGTTTCGTGTCGGGTAGCTTTATTTGCCCATATCGCGTGTAGGGAATGGCTGGCGAGAAGTGCCGTTCGCTCCCCGCCCCCCCCCGATTGGGCACCCTGGAGACCTTGTTGAGGCCCTTCCTAGCCTTAATTGGTTTTGAAAGGTCCCTGCCACCCTTGGCAAAAACCTTAGCTGCTGTGCCTAGTTTGAATTTGGCCGCATATGTTTTGGCCAATGACGTACGTAGTATGTAGCTCAAGCGTGTGACACATCGGCGTTTGGAGTTTGCAAGATGGTAATAGTTGGCAAGGCCGCGTAGAATGGAAGCTATGCGGGCAACCGAGTAGGTTTGGGGATACTGAAAGTAAGCAAAATTAGGTTTTGGGTGACCCGATTTATCACAAAATCCCTTCTCCGACAGACGGTTTATAACTTTCCGCATATCTACGAGTAAACTAAGCCCACCATATCTACGTATTCCGTACCTACGCCCCCGTCTAAGGTAGGTCGAATCGCGACTAATAAGGTATCCAGGGAAAGCAATCTTCTTTGCTCTGCCCCTTATGCAAAAAATTTGTTTCTTACTCTTTCCCGTAGCCGCGTGTGCGGAAATTGTAAAGTTATTTCCGGCCCTCGGCGGCCACGTCTCCTTCGGACCCATAGGCACGTAGTGCGCGGGTAGCGTGTTCGAGCGAGATTGAATGGATTCACGGGTCTTATCCAGGCTGAGCTTGAGCCGCACTTCAAGAAATCGTGTGACCAAGCTGCGTATCCTTTCCGCTAGAGCTCTTGGACCAATGACTCCAATGGGAAAATCATCTGCGAAGCGCACATAGTTTATTTGCCGGGTTCCCTGCGGGTGGCCTAGACCGGGGGGGGGGGTGCCTTCGGCGGTCCCCCCCCGGGAGGTCACCCTGGCTATGTGTACCGGAGTGCGGTCGATCAGAGCCAGCGCAGATTGACGCCACAATTCCTTGGACTCCAGATTGACTGCCCGACGCTGCCCCCCGTCAACGATACGTTTCAATCGCATAACAAAAAGGTCTGGCTCATGCAGCACTATGTTGCATAGAAGGGGGGGGGGGCCAACCCCCCCTTTGGCCGTGATGGCGACCTCGGCTCCTACGGCCGCCTTTAGGCTCGTTTCTAGCTCCTTTTGAACCGGGTTCAAGAATCTGTTGTCTCGAATTCTTCGCCGCATGAGGCCCATAAGCACTTGCTTATCTACTTCATTGAAGCATTGCGTTTCACCTTCTACGAACCAGACGGTACCCACAAAGTCACGGCGTATCTGCTTCAAGCAGGTATGTTGGGAGCGGCCCGGTCGAAATCCATGGGAACACGAAAGGAAGTACGGTTCGTAAACCGTCTCTAGGATGCTGCGAATCACTTCCTGTACCAGTATATCTTTGTCCTTTTGGGTAAGCCGTGGAGCTAGAGAAGCGTCTGAAGGATCTACGACCCAAAGGGCACGAGACACTTTGTGGGTCCGAGGGACACGGGGCAAGGAAGTGTGCGGAAATATACGATCCATTTCCGGTCTTCGGCTCTTCTTTCGTGGAGCCAAAGAAGTCTCCTTCGTACCCTCCGGACCCAGGGCTTCGCCCCCTGTCCCTTGAGTCTCGTGCCCCTTGGGCCAACTCTGGCGGCGGCCCGTAGGGCTCCCCTCGTTTATTACAGAGTCTCTCAGTGTTTCTAGTGCTTTGATCAAGGTGCCTTTCGGTCTTTCACCACCGTTCTTCGAGCCCGGTGACAGCTTCTTATAGGCCGCTATCCACAGATCTATGTCTTTCATGAGCCGAAACAGGCCTTCTGCCTTGAACTGCTCTTTTTGACAGTGTTTCCAAAGGGCACGAAGACGCTCGGTCCAAGCCGCCGAACTTCCACCGGGGTGGGGGGAGCTGGAGGTTAGAAAGGCCCCTGTCCTTTGCCTTTCAGAGCTAAAGGCCCTCTGCCCCATTCGGAAATCCAAACGTACAAATGGTTCACCGGTTCCACCGAATGCTCGGAATCGGATGCTCTTGGGCATCTTCGCGCAGTTTTCAGGTGCTTCAGATACCGTTCGACATTCATGTGTCCTTTTCGGTGAAGTAGCTATTGGAGATTTGAAAAACAATTGGTTGTCCATAAATCGTATCTTTCTTTTTTCGTAAAACCGGTAGATAGTTATATATTTGTTTTTCATTCATATATATATTTTTCGAAAGAAGTAAAGTATCCTTCGGACCCTTCGTACCAAAGCGAGAGCACTACGTGCCTAACCGCCGAATTAGGGGACTGGCTCGTTGGGCTAGCTACCCCCCCCAGTCCCCTCAGGCATTTCGCTGCGCGTCATATGACGAGCTTCTCAACCGCCTGAAACTAGGCTCGGGGTCGGGTAATTGATCAATAAGCGTCCGCTGTTGATCAATTAGCGCCCTATCCGCACACAATTCGACTCGAAAAAGGAGTCATAAGAATTGGAGGGTTAAATTCTTGGTGTAGACTCTATATTCTCACCGGACAACGGGCATAATATTTTATTTACCACTCTACATTCGGCACCCTCCACGAGGCCCAGAGGGCGAGAATTCCTGAACTCACAGTCGCCCACCGGGTCGGGGGGTCGGTCCTACGGAAAAGTGGGAATTTCGGAATAACACAGCGTATAGAAGCCCTACAGTTTCAATAATTTAAGAAACCCGGGAAGTTACGAAAGTACATCATTGCTATTTCCCAATGTAGTAGGGAAGGAAACGTTCAAACGATGCTCGGGAACCAAGCTTGGATTAGACACGGCGGGCGGTTCGCAAAAGGCCCTGAACCTTTTGTCACCAGCTCCAGATCCGGAGTTAAATGGGACGACGAACGGCGAAGTCCCGTAATGCTTCTATTCCCGGTCATATCGCCCCCGCCGGTTTTTCTGTAGAGAGGAAGGCCAGAAGATGAGCGAGGCATCCTTTTTTTATCGTTGCCTCCGGATTCAGCAGTAGTACTGCTGTCACTGATGCTGATGTCACTAGTACTACGTTTACTAGTGCTGTCATCATTAGGTTTTTCATGGGGATCTCATCGTCTCCCTCGGTAGCTCCCATCAAAGTGCGATATACTTGGTGCAACTAATAACCTTTGGGAAAGGTATATTATTATTGGTCCAAAAAAGGGAGAATTGCGTAAGGCCCGGAGGGCTGGTGGTAGCTTTGGATTTCACCACCGAAGCAAGCCAATAGAAGTGAGAAAGCTTGCTGGGACGCTAGGCGCCTCGCAAGCATTAAAATTTTTGATTGATCTGGCTTCACATTTGCCAAGAATGGGCGTTATAGCAAAATAGAAGAAAAAACCCACTGAAGCAATTTGTCCAATAGTAACATATGGTGCTTCCACAGGTTGACATCCAATCCAACCTGAAAGCAAGCGATCTGCTACAAGCAACCGAAACAATTTTTGGTGAATTGGTCGAAAACTTGAACTACGTACATATGAAGTGTTAATGAAAGGTAGAGCCAATAATGACACAGAAACTGGTCCTATGGCGGCCACACCCCCTAATTTGTTAGGTATACTTCGAAGAATCGCATAGACTGGTAAGAAATACCATCGAGAGTAAGGGAATGGGGCCATTTCCGTTCCCAACCCTTCTCACAGAACCGTACGTGAACGTTACCGTTCATACGGCTCCCACCCCCAATCTTTTTCGTTGTAGAATTTAATCATCGAGAGTCACAGGCCTGCCCTCTTCTTGGTTTCGGGTTCAGAACCACAGATACATCTATATCCTGCAGACTGATATCCCCCGCATGCATCGCCTTGTGGTGCTCCCTGCATAGGGAAATTTGTTTCCGGTTAAGCGCCGCGTGAAGAGCTTCTAGCCCACTGATTCGGTCGCTGCTAGAGTTGACTATCGACAGGGTGCCCGCTCCACTGCGTTTCAGCGCACGGATATGGTGCATTTCGATCCTACTTTCCAGGCGACCTATAACCGAGCATCTATCTGCCGGGTGCCTAGTGGTGCGTAAGACCATCAGACAAAGGATTCTCTCCGGGTCTTTGATGCTCCTTACCAAGAATTGTTTCCCCATAACCCTCAGTTCAGTAGGTGTAGGGAAATATACCCTTGGGCCCTTCGCCGTTTCCACCCGCAGCTCGTGGGTATATTTGTTTATGACTTTACCCACGCCCTTGGCTTTCATCTTGTGTGATAGAGTGTGTAGGCAGGACCATCTGAGCTGATAATCTACCACCCTTTTGATCTTGTAGAAGTTATCACAACATCGGTAATAACTTAAGAACCCGTGCGCCACACTTCCGTACCATTGTGTGATAGTGACATCGTCTTGGGTCGCGAGGACAGGTACGGAGGTTGGTCTTCCCTCAGCGTTAATTATTCCTCTGGCCCTTAACTTGTCTAGTATCCGCGAAAGCGGTGCGTATATCTGTATTCGGAAGGCTCGGCGTTGGTTCGTGGGGACATCCTTTGCGTTCCTTTCGGGGCCTGGACCCGTTTCTTTCCGCTTAACCTCGGACTCCGGGTATAAGAGCTCGTGCACCGATACGACGAATTCGTCGAATTCTCTCACCACTCCCTGTCCATCCCGCTCAATAATATTCGTGAAGATGTCCCCTTCACTCGATTCAGGTGCCCACCGGAACATGGCGTCCCGACGAATCCCCGATGGCCTTTGTACCTCACTCACAATTTCTCGACAAATTTGTTCCAGCATTTTCCGCACTTCTTGGTCGGGTTTAATAAGTGTAAGGTTTCTACCAGCCTCCTTCGAGGCCTCCTTGGGGGCGCACACTAGTAACTTCTCTCCGAGCTTCTTAAGCCCTTTCTCCCACCCATTCGAAAGTTCCGACGCGGCCTTTCGGACGCGGCCCCGATATTTCTTCATGGCCCGAGTCACTTTGTCCGACCCCACGTGCAATTGACTCGGTTTCGGACCCAAGAGACTCATACCTAAGAAGGTTGCTTTCTCTCCCACTACGTGTCTCAGACGGGTTTTCTCTGGGTTTATCTCCAGGTGGAGAACGTCTTCGAGGAACCGGGAGACTCGTTCCATGACTTCGCGGGCCAAAGCTTTCGACCCCGAAATTGCCATCGGAATGTCGTCGGCGTAGCGGCACGCGTAGACTCGCACGAATTTAGGGTCCTTGGGATCCGCCGGTATACCCTTTCTTCCGACAATTTTGAGCCGTCCTCTCCTCTCTTGAAGCGAGGCGGCTGCTGGTCCCATCTTCATCACCGAGTTTTTCGGGATGTGCAGCAGTCGCTCATATACGGGATTGGCTTGACGATGCCTCGGGTAGCCCTTTTCGAGTTCCCTTCGGATCCTTAGGATCTCCCTGTCAAGTCTGTCGAGGTATAAATTGGTCAGGATGGGAGATATAACGCTCCCCTGGGGAACCCCCCCCGTCGGGTCTCCCAATTCGACATCCATAATCTTCGCGTTCCACATTTGGTTCAAGGTACTTTCGAGTCTACTATCTCGAATGGTTTCGCTTAATATTGACACTAGTATTTTCTTGTTGATAGTGTCGAAGCATTTCCGAATATCGAATTCGAGCCACCACGATGGGTTCTTCCACCGCATTTTGATCTCCCTCGGGGCTGAGTGAGTACCCTTGTTCCTTCGGAAGCCATGGGATATATCTTGGAACCTTGGTTCGTAGATAATTTCCAGTACCATCCGGAAAGCCTCCTGTATTATCTTGTCCCTCGGGTTCGCTATCGTTGGGGGGAACTTTTCAGCTTCATTCGGTCGTTCGGACCTCAGAATTGGCTCAAACTCGTATGTACCCTCCCTAAGTTTCCGGCCCGTTTCATGAAACCATTTCGGGCTCATGCCGCCGGGCGAAGCCACTCGACGAAAGAAGAGCGTGTTGCTCCCTGGACCCGCGGGCATATTCCCCGGGTTGGATTTGATGTTGTTATAGGCCGTAAGTAGCACTTCCGGTTTAGATATAATCTCCCTTACCAGATGGCGATATTTGCCATCGATGAATTGTTTCTCTACAAGTTGGGCCAGATGTGAAAACTCCAAGGGGTTAAGAGGAACGTCAAGATTCGAATTCTTAATCGCTCCACCCATCTGTCCATGGATCGGGTTCGCCTCATCTTGGGCCCGTACCTCATAAAGGCCTAAGGCTTTATTCAAGGCTTCGCTTATCAGTTCCGGGGTTCCCCCCGGCCAATCTTGTTTCGGTCCCAACCGATCCGAAGCACTCGGTGTGGTCCTCCCTAAGCATTTACCAGTCTGCGAACTTGGCGACGCCGTCTCGTTTGGTCCTTCCTCAGAGGGGCCCTTTCCTCCCCCGGAATTAGGAGTACTCGCGTGAGTCCGGCAAAACGACGTGACCGCCGGCCCGCCCGGGCGGAGGCGGCAGCCCCTTATAGTAAGAAGGCGGCTTGGGCTTGTATCAGGAACCACAGAGAGCATTTTCCCATCCAAAGAGCTTGCCCTGGGAAGGAGGTCACTCACTCCCCAGTTTCGGTAGGGATTAGCCTTAACGCCCTCAAGGCACCGATTTCCGTCGGTAGCGGATATTGCTGGGTCCGAACCGCGCTCCGGCACTATATGAGCCGGGGTTGACATGGGATTTGCGGGATAGAGTCAAGAGTCCACCCTATACGGCCCCAGGTTTACCCCCGTTAACCGATCCGGGCTACTTAAGTGCTCTCCGAACCGTACAAGATAGTCGCCCATCACACGGCTCTCTGACCTGACTTTCTTCGGAGCTTCTTCAAACCCGGAAGGTCTATTCAACGCATATTCCTTCGAGCGCCTATTACACGGTCCTTGGAAGATGGCGGCCTGATAGACTGCGTCAAGGTGAAACTTGCCAAACGGTAACCATTCAGTAAGTATATAGGCTCCTTTCCTGCTGCTTGTTATCAAGCGCTTTCCTATTGCTAGGTCCCTTTCAGGTAGGCGGGTAATACGGGCCCTCTGACTTCCTAGGGATAAAAGCCCTAGGACCTCACCGTTGTTTCCCACACGGCTCGTCCGAAAACCTTCGCTTTCGAACGCCCTGTGCTTAAGATGTCGTTTAGACTCCTGTCCCTAGTAGTATAGGTAATCCGCTCCATCTTGAACTCTACCCTTCCGCACGAGAGAGTAAGTAGAGGACAAACCATTTATGACCTGGTTGATATATACCATCAATAGGCATGGAGCGAGCAACGTACGTTCATGCGCTTCACCATTTGCAGAGCTCAGGTGCCAATGGTTAATTGCTGGTTGACAGGGACCGAAAGAGTCTCCGATTCGCCGGTACAGAACCTCATCTTAAATACAAGAGAGCCGGCTTGCTCCATACTTTCGGGTTACCCCCGGCCGGCGGGGTAGGAGGTAAATGAAACCCCCTCAACAGAGCTTCTTGCACATGCTAAGGTCTCCGTGTTCGTTGCCGAACAAGGATGAGTGCAACGCCTTTGCACAGAAATGGACTTGTGCTTTTTATCGTGCGGGATCTAGACCGGTCGCCCTATATAGTTGTCAGGATGCCCTAATACATTAGGTGCATAAAAAACGAAAATAGAAAAAAAGATTGCAAAAGCTACCCAACCTACTAAATCTTTTACGTAAATATAGGGATAAAAAGCTATTTTATCTACAGAGGAATTGATACCCAATGGATTATTGGAACCATATTGATGCAATGCAGCCAGATGAAGAATACTAGCACCTGCTATTATAAAAGGAAGTAAGTAATGAAGGCTGAAAAAACGATTTAAGGTCGCATTGTCTACGGAGAAGCCACCCCAAAGCCAAGTTACTATAGTGTCCCCTACGACAGGTATTGCGCTAGCTAAGCTTGTAATTACCGTGGCCCCCCAAAAGCTCATTTGACCCCAAGGTAGTACGTATCCTATAAAAGCTGTTATGATCATTAATAAATACCGATAGGGTTCCTCCCCCCCCCCCGGTCAGAACCACACGTGCAAGTTTTCCCGCATGTGGCTCGTCCATGATAACTTATTCAGGTTTTACCGGCCTTCACGGCCCGCATAAGCGATATCTCCCATCCGGCGGGGCATCCCGCCGTAATTGAAAATCCTGATTCGGGGTGTATTAATTAAGTCCAAATTAGGGCCGCTTAACGGCGGCTTACCAGCTATTACATTCATCCCCCATTCAGGACCCCCGCCGGGACTGTCTGACAGGGTTGGACTTTTTGACGTAGTAAGCTCTGTTTGACGGCTTCAAAATAGCCATCCAGCGTGGTGTGCGGATTGGATTTTTTAGGGGGAACCCGCCGGCCGCCCGTAAGCATCTAGGCTGGAGCATCATGTCTGATACATTGGGGCGGGCTTTAGCCTCCTCCAGGTCCTGTCCGGGTAGGCCGGCCCAGATGGCAAGGGGGCGTTCCCTTGGATTATGGAGTTACTAAGCATGTCCGGGACATACGCCTCGGAACCCAGATTTCAGTGGCACGTCCCTCCCCTGTAAGTCGTCCTTTTCGGACGGGACGTAACCTGCTATACGCCATCCGGGTTGGGATTGTAGCTGTTGTAGGGAAGGGAAAATTCCAAGACATATTTTTTCCTTTCCCTACCTCACAAGGTACCTTTGTTTATTGCCCTTTCAGTTTCCGGAGTCCATCGCCAATTCCTCTGCTCAAACGCAGCCAACTTCGGGGTTTGCTACCAGCCTCTACTCCTACTTTGCTTTATCCGATTCCGCCGTGCTCTCCAGGCGCGGCGAGCGCTCACCCCTCACTACATGGGGGAAGGGGGGTGGTCAGTTACTATCAGAGAGCCTTTCCGCGTGTTTCCGGCATAGCATTTTATCATCTACAGCCCTTTCCTCCGAGCATTATTTCACTCGTCAGGGCTTCGTCGTATGTTCGACATTAATTGCCCGGTGTCTCTCTCGGAGTACATTTATGGCTGATCTGTCACCCATACATTTTTGGCCAAAGCTTTGTGCTCTTGGACTCGGTTCCCGCTTCTCCCTAAGCAGGGTCCCTATAGAGTCTTTTTGGGTGATCCCTAGGTTTCACGTTTGTTCGTTTGCTCGCCGTTTAGGACCATGTACGACTTTTCCCGTTAGTTACAGTTACCTCCGGAGGGTTGTTCGCGCGAGAATATTTTATCGACCCTCTCGCCTTCCGGACCCCCGTGGTTGGGAGGGGGGGCTGTGGCTTGACCCTGTTGCGTACGAAAAGAAAATCTTTTTTCTGCCATGCGGCGGAACAACGGATAGGCCCCATGCTTTAGTTCCCTGCGGTCTGGTCCCGCCTCGGGTTAGGAGTCTTATCCGGGCGATCGCTTTCAACCTTCGCATCTTTGAACGAGACTTCCTAGGCGCACTGAAATTACCACTCCAAGGCACCAAACTAATTCTCTAGGACTCGCATAACTTCCATAATATAAACCACGAAAAAAATGAAGATAAACGACAATAAAAAACATACTGGCTCCATTAGCATGCATATAGCGAAGCAACCAGCCTCCTTTCACATCTCTCATGATGTGTTCCACGCTTAAGAAAGCTAGATCCACATGAGGTGTATAATGCATAGCTAAGAAAACACCTGTAAGTATTTGGATAACCAAACAAAGACCAGCCAACGAACCAAAACCCCACCAATAACTTATATTGCTCGGAGTTGGATAATCTATCAAATGATTGTTGAGTGTAGAAAATATAGGTTGTTTAAGAATCGAGAGTCGTCTTGCCATAAATTTCGTGCCTTTTTCCTTTTCGCGGATCATGGAAACTTTGTGTTCTTCATGATTGACGTCATACATCATGGGCAGGATTGACCCATCGGGGGCCTTAGGTTAAAAAAAATAGATATATATTTTTTTTATTCGTTCTATAACGCCAACTTGAGCCAGCATCGACGGGGTCCATAAAGCAAATAAAAAGAATTCTTTGGCGATGATGTGCATTTCACCTTCTCTTGTCGGACAGTCCCCAGACCTTCGAATCGTAGTCGGAATCAATACAAAAATCTACGCGGTCCAATTCACAAATCTTTTCTCCTTTACAAGTGTCCATTGGATAATGCAAAACGTTGTTGTTACCCGGTTCTATTATTCGATCGATGCAATCAGCGCTGCCCTTAACTATATAAGGACTCCTTCAACTCGGTAAAGCGGTGTATCAGGGACAAGTACCTAAGAACCCCCCCAGGCCCAGAATTGTTGCTCAGGGAGGGGTATCGCTTCGTAGATGTCGATTCAGCGTCGTGCTATACGATGACACTCCCAGGCCCCTATCCGAAAGACCCCGGTGATGTAAGCCGTAACGCAAGGATTACTTTGGGACTATAAGGAATAAGGAATTTCCCCGAGCACAACAAAGGTTTTGGAGATTTATACAATTAATTAGCCAGCTTTAGATATTGCAATCTAATCCTCTCTTTTCCGAGGAGGGAATAAAGCTATTATGATTCGAGGAATTCTTGAAGTTGATAGGAAAGGTCTAGCCATTTCCATCAATAAGTTGAAGGAGTTGCCACAGGTTACTGAAAGGTATTCCGAGGCAGAGTTGGTCGTAAGTGCCCTTTGTTTTGTCGGACAGTTTCCCGGTTTTGTGGTAGCCGACAGAACCAAGTCCCCCGCCCTGCACCCAACAACCAGATATAATTCTTGATCTTCGGAATGTAGCGGACACCGTTTACAAACCCCATAAAGACGAGATGCTTACGGGACCTACAGGCGGTACGTACCGCGTGACCGAAAAAATAGTTCCCTTGTGCCCCCTCGATCTATGCTTCCTATCTCCAGTCCAGTTCGAGCTCCTAGCGAAAGCGTACCTAAGGTTCTAGTAGAAGTGCCATGATCCCCGCCCGGAGTTCCTATGCCACTTCCACGATGAAAGTCTCTGGACGTTCCCAAGGGAAAACTAGGGGCCTATGTAACAGATCTCAAGAACGTGGTAACCCAGGGAAGATCCAGGTCCTTAGTATCTTCGGAGGTTGGAGGTCAAGGCTATCTCCTCCCCTGACCCATAAATTATATATCTATATATATATATATATAGATATATAGATATATATAGATATATCTAGTACATATAGATATATATAGATATATAGATATATATATAGATATATCTAGATATCTATTGCAGCTCATCGTCTCTCTCGAATAAGAAAAATAGTAGCTCATTTTCTTTCGGGAGATGGGCGAAGAAAGAATAAACATGAATTTAATAGTCTCTCCTATAAATAATAGAATCTATTTGATTTATGCATTTTCTCCGTTATACACAAATATATAATATGTATATATATATTTGAATTTATTTTATTTATCAATCCATTTTCTATTTATTCCAATTCAATTGATTAACTCTTCCCAATTATATGGAATTCTTCCATATCCCATATAGATTCCTATTATATATTCCTTTCCCGACCCTTTAATTACATATTAATTAAGGGGTATTCCTCTCCGTATTATACTACAGATCCCCAACGGGTTTGGTCATATTAGGTAAATATGCGTCATTTAGCGAAGGTGTCATTAGCGATGAGGCTTCTGGAGTATTAATTACATATATTTATCTACAAATCCTCGGGATTTAGCCATATTAGCGAAATTTAGTCATTTAGCAATGCTTCCTTCATGTTAGCGGGGAGATTTCGGGTACTATATCTATCGTAAGCAATTTTATGGCGGTCTAGGATAGCTTGGCTCTTTTTAAATCTGATTGGAAATAACTTCTGTCATTATTTGTTCGCGGTTGTCTACTAGGTCATTACTTAATTTCTTGCCCGAAACGACGCAGCGTTTGATTAGTAAGGATTTGGGGCCGGGTGGCAATAGAGGTCATCATTTTTTCTTTCACATAAAGCGAAGTGCTAAATCCATGGGCTGCTATATCCGGCATCCGGACGAGAAAGATTCGGATTCTCGCTCCAAACCTTGCTGAAACGAAGCCCGGTGATTCTTGGCGTAGTTACTGTTACCTATTTTTTCTTTCCAATGCCGCATTCCCAAATTCGATAAATTTACCTTTTATATGTATATATCGGATTCCTCCTCCGCCAAGCCTCACATAAATTGGATCGTTAGCGCGGAGCCGCGGTCGATTCGTTTCTATTATCCCTTTCTATGTATAAAAATCCGAAGCCGACAGGAGCTTGGAAAATAAATGCAGCGGTTCATTGTATAGCTGTAAAGGATTCGGGGGGACATGAGTACCGGCGGCCGGGGGTAGGGAAACGGATATCTACACTGTCGCGCCTGGCCCGAAGGTCACTCCGGCGTCAATAGCTTTTTCAGCAGGCAGTAAAAGCTCTTGACTTGAATGTTTACTCGATACGGGTGTCTGCAAGTGCGATACGATGAAGCTCTGCCAGTTTGCCCTAGCGCCGTCCCTATAGCCACAACTGTGGCTAGTCCGCCCGTACCCGTAGTGGCTGGCAATGTTTCCGGGGCATGTTTGGGCGCTGCGTTTGCTAGCCCACAGTTTCTCCCCATGTTACGTTTGGGTATCCGGTTGCCATTCAAATCCGAACGATTTTAAAGGGTGCGGTTGGCATCGTTCAACCCGCCTGCGCCCCAAGAATCCTTATAAGCTATATAAAATTGGAGTTGATTATCATTCATAATTTTATACCTGAGTCGTATATAGTAAACTGATGCTATATATATAAATAACTCCATTTCGTTCCCCGGGTTCACCAAATAGAGACGTAATGGCATATGCTATCTATCATGGCATATGCTATCGGAGAAACAAGTATAAATCTACCGTAATAGTTGTCCCGTAACCATTCCTACAGCCGAAGGCAATAATAATATAAATAGTATTGGACGAATCTGGTTCTGCGGGGGGACAGAAAGGCGGAATCCGTGTCTGTTTACCCAGTGATCTATTAAACATAAAACCATGCTTGCCGTGACCGGGCTACGAAATAGGGATGGGCCAGGGGATTAGCTTGGGCGATATAACCAGAATGAGTAACCGGATGAAAAAGTACAAATTCATATAGTAAACTTTTGGCTTTTATTTTAAATGGAAATATAAACTTTTGTCGAGATTACTGAAAATGGCCTTAAAATGCTGGAGGGCTTGTAACCCTTAACGATTCATTCAGGGGCAGCCTCCTCCAGCTGGCTACATGCCTTAGGCCGGCTAAGGCTACAAACAGCAGGCCTAAGGCCCAAGGCGGAAGCCGAAGGCCGGCAGGGTTTCGGGGCGTAACTCGTCGAGTCGGCCAGAGAACCCAGCCGAATCAGTATTTCCGAAGGACTTTCCCGGCCATTTCGAATGCCCCCCCTTGGCCCCAAGCCCAACATATTACCCATTAGTCACCTTTGGCTGGTTCACGCCCCGGGCCGACGGGTCCATTACAAAAGAATCGAACAGAGTAGTAAGAATCATGGGAGAAACAGCAGAATGCATAGTCTACTTCACTAAATTAGGTAAAAAGCCAACACCCCAATCAATCCCGTTTTTTTTTTCTGCGAGTTTCCCTCTACAAAATTACTAATATTTTAGAAATATTTCCATAACTATGAGCAATTTCCAATTAGTGAGCCATGTTTTTTGAGTCTCAGAGCCCCACTCCGGCCCTAGTTTCTTGGGAATATCTCCGATCGATGACACCCCAAAAAATATCCTATCCAAAAGTCCTGATGTTTTCGCAGGATCTTCGTAAATCGACAAGCTTTTTTCTATATATCCGCTTTCTATTCTGAGAGCCATGAGCCAGCAGCGCCACCAATTTGAGGAAATTGCTGAAACCTCTTTTCCAGATTTTTGATCAACCAGGATTTATGTGGAATTGGCGGTATCAACCAAGTGGTTCCAGAGAAAAAATAAGAGCTCCTTCCATCATGGTAATCCGTCCGCTATTAGTTCATAAATCTTTTCTTTGGTATAAGTAGAATTAGGATCGAAGTCACATTACGCGATAGAAAACTCAATTCAATTCTGGTATTTTTGCCTTGTAGTTTGCTTCCTCGAACGACTCGTTCACGCTGTTTATAATATACTAATGCGATTAAAGGCTGGTTACGGGCGCAACCAAACGAGATAAACACTCTTTATTTCTATATTCAAGTTTTTAATTTTGGCCCGGAATGCACTGTTCTTGCCTATGTTCTTCGGAAAGCACGTCGGGCCAGCGTGTCTTCTTCCAGGAGCGTAATAACGATCCGGCCTGAGATGCTGACGAGACCCATTGAGCTGACACGGCCTGCTTCTCATGGCGTCCCTCAAAGATTCATGCTATCTCACAATGAAATATGTGCTTAAACCCCATTTTTGGGTGGTTGGGATTAAGGATAACCCATAATATAGGAGTAGAACTGTGATCATTTTTCAAACAAATGATTCCCTATTTCGAGTCCCACCAATCCAGTGCCCGTTGCAGTCAGGGTGTTTTATATTTGGCCACAATCACCTGGATTCTTTCGACAAAGACCAATCCGAAAATTTGCGAACTTAGAGCAAATAGAAGTAAAAAATTACAAGTGACCAAAAATTAACCTAAGAAAATATAGGAGGCTGTCATGATATCGATGGTTTCTGGATGCTCTTTGCAACAAAAATTGAACGGAATTCCCGATTTACTCATATGGAGAGGGAATCATGTAGGGACAGTAGCATCATTAGTCGGTCTAGCCCGTCTTCGTAGCATTGCCAGATATTCCGTCGGGACGCTATTTATTAGAGCCTCTCGTCATGATGGTTTTGTAATGGCCTATTAGCGCTATTAATTCGGGCCATTTCCAAGCGTCTCGGGCTTGCTGGTGTTGCCAGTTGCCAACCCCTTCCCTAGAGTAAGACCAGTCCATGCGACTGACTAATGATCTTCCTGCAGTAGGCCCATTCCGAGTACGGGCTCGCAGTGCATGGCAGTCCGAACCAAATTACAATCGAGGAGAAGGCGGCGCCGTGTAGGGTCGTATTAAACACGTCGGTTGGTCGCTCTATAAATACCAGTAAAGCTGACCAACTAATATTCCCATTTCAACTATTTGAGCCTCGTACGTACCCTGTTATCGTCAGCCCCCCGGTTTGAGCCAGGAGCCATTTATGAGCCAGGGGTAGCCGCCCCCCCCTCCGTTGAGTTGTGGTACATCCCGGACAGGAGCTAAAGCGGATTCAGAATGAGCGCGTTTACGCCCAGATTCAGTCAACTCGCTACTTTCAGCAGAAGACTACTTTCCTACCCGCCGCGTCCCGCATACAGTGTGCGAGCCATGGTGAGAGGCGCATATAGACCACTAATCGAACATCGAATAATTGGAAAAATCCAAGTAGGATTGCGTATAGAAAACTCAGCAGTAGTATTTACCCAATTCAAATTAATTAGGAAGGAATAGAATTACTTAATCTGGCTTCTAATTTTCTGACAGGCATGGGCGTAATAACAAAGGAAAAAAAAAAACCAACTGAGGCTATTTGTCCAATAGTAACACGATGGGGGAGAGTAGCACCTATAAAGGGAAGTAAGAAATAGGGGCTAAATCGAGTTAATCTCGAAAGGATATGTGGCGGTTCCCTGTTTGCTTCTTAGTCCAATTCATCGAATACCCAAAAGATATAATCATCCAAATAAAAAGCTTCTACGATAATCTTGGGACATACGGCGCGAACTAGGTCCAACGAGGGCAGAGCGTATCGTAGCTTATATCCGCCCCCCCCACAACAGGTCCTTTCAGCGCTTCGCGGACGCGAAGGAAGTGGGCAGAGAATATAGCAAAAAAATCTATTTTTTTGCCCCTCAAGCGTGCTTTTTGTTGAAAGGTCCGAGAAAGCGCAAAGCGCTGTCCGGGCAGCCCTTTTTCAAATAGGGACTCTATCTTCGTCGGCCGAAGTTAGTTCTATTGGTGAATTGCGAACTTAGGCATCACTTTCTATCACTAGATTTTTGTTTCACTCGTTTATGGTGAGATATCTTTGTACATAAAGTTGCGCAGCCTCACATTAAATCTCTATTAAATCTCTGAGGAGCCTACTAACAAAGAGTGTCCTTCGGGCTTACCCTCCGGGCCGGGAGAGAGCTGAAGGCAAAAAATCCATAGATTTTTTTTTCGCTCCGCGTTTCCTGCGCTTTGCGCCTTCGGCCCCAAATATATATATTTTTGTTTTAGCACTCCTCTTAAGGGAGCCATTCGAAGGCTACTAGAACACCAGATACAAAGACTACCCATGCTAATGATAAAGGCAAGAATACTTTCCAGCCAAGTCTCATTAATTGATCATAACGATATCGTGGAAATGCTGCGCGGACCCATATATATACAAACAGAAAGAAAAGAACCTTTGTACTAAACCAGATAGGGCCCGGAATTACCCGGAAAATAGGAATATCCAGGATGGGCAGCCAACCTCCTAGAAAAAGCAATGTACAGAGACTGCTCATTAAGATCATATTAGCATACTCCCCTAAAAAAAAAGGAGCAAACCCCATAGCAGAATATTCCACATTGTAGCCCGCCACGAGTTCTGCCTCGGCCTCTGGTAGATCAAAAGGAGCTCGATTAGTTTCTGCTAAACGAGAAATGAAAAACATGAGAAACACAGGAAACAAGGGAAAAACGAACCATATCCGTGTTTGCGCCAGAACAATCTCGCTGAAATTGCGGGAACCTGCGCATAGTATGACGGATATCAGAAGCAATCCTATGGAAACTTCGTAGGAAACCATTTGAGCGGCAGATCGTAATGCTCCCAAAAAAGCATACTTGGAGTTACTTGCCCAGCCCGCCGTAATAATTCCATACACTCCGAGTGAAGATATCGCAAATAGATACAAAACCCCAACATTTGGATCTGAAAAAACCATACCATAATCGAAAGGGATGACAGCCCAAGCGCACAAAGCCAGTGTGAACGTCAGAACGGGTGCCATTAGAAAAATAAAAATATTCGCGCTACTAGGCAAAATTGGCTCTTTCACCATGAGCTTCAAACCATCTGCTAGAGGTTGCAACAGTCCCAAAATGCCGACTACGTTCGGTCCTTTTCTCCTTTGCATAGACGCCATGACTTTTCGTTCTGCTGGTACCAAGAACGCGACGCCCAATAACAGGGGTATTATAATTCCAAGTATCTTAGCGACAAGACCAATTAGATAAATTTTCATATTTGTTGGCTTTTTTTTTTATTTATCGTGACCGAAATAAATTACGTAGTAATGGCATAACCGAAAGATTGGTCATCTTGGATTATCCGTAAAATTACATAATAAACTCACCAGGAGTAAGACGAAGGTCCTGAAATATTCAACAGATAACTGGCCGCACTCCCTGGGGATTTACGATTGGAGCGCTTCACGAACGGGGGGGGGCGTAGCACTCGATCAGAGGGAGAGCGCTTTACCGTTAGAGGGCGCGACGAAAGAAACACTACGTGCCGCCGCCCTCGTTTCTCAGCCACTTCGGCGAAGTGCGCGGAAATCTACGAGCCATTTCCGACCCCTCGGTCCTTCGTAAACTCGACCCCTTCTTCCCACAAGCGCTGTTCCTCTGGTCAAGTGCTGCGCACCTGCCCCCTGAGCCGAAGGATGACTTCGGTTATGATAGAAAATTCGTAAAACTGAAGGTACTGTAGAGGCAGGGCCTTGGTAGCCTTATCAAAGTACGGTGAGATACTCCGCCACTTCTTTAGCCTCTTCGAGCTCATCATGGAAATCGGGCAAAGACTCGAAGTCATTCACTTTGATCCCTATCCCCCCCTCAACGCGGAGTGAGCGGCAGCTCGCACCGCTGATTTCGTGCTCCATCCGTTGATAATGAGATCCGAGATTGTACTCGGTCTACAGACTGAGTAACTTCTACATAGATGTGACCCAATCATAATATCCATAAAACAAGAGACCCGGGCGTGGATCAATCGGTAACCGAGTTCTAATAACCAGCCAGGTGGCTAGTTCCCTAGTGTCCCGGATTGCTGCTTAATAGCATCCAAGCTAGTTTTCGGGGCTTGGAGTATGATTCTAGGTGATGAGTTTTGCACCTTATGGAAAATTTCGACGGGGACACCAACGCTCATAAGCCGGGTAAAGCAGCGCTCTACGACGTTCAACGTCATGACCGTCTCTGGATCCTGCTGCGTTTATTTGAACGCCCACGCAAGCATCAATACCTACTACCAGCTCGTCCTGGGACCACGGCCAATGCAGAGCACCCTGGGCACCGGTCCCAGAGAGGTTCGCAGCCGCTCCATAAATTTCAGTATATATCCGCCGCCGGAGACATTTTTGCCGTGCCCAGTTCCATATCCCGGCCCCGCACAACCTTCACCAGGAGTTGACAGGGGAACCGGGACGACTATCCGGTCCGCTATGTAGTTGAAGATCCTTCGGCTGAAGCAGTGGAGGAAGAGGCGCCAATAAGCGCGCGTTACCGGCTACCTATCATAGTATTTCCGCGGACATAGCCTCCTTTAAATTCTCTTCTTCCGGTGCCGTCCCGACTGCCTGTTTGAACGTGGATAAAGGGTAAACTGTCGGAAATCGAAATAAGAGCTTTACCGATCGATCAGGTGGGTTCGGGGGGGGGCTCGTATGCAACTCCCTGAGAGTTGTGGTAATGGTATTTTTTGTACCAATACATGTTATGAGAGGGGGCAAGCTTTCTCTGTTGCCCCAGGCCTCGTTCAATTGAAGCATTTTTGGGCGCGATTAATCGGATTAATCCCCAAAATCCAAGCTCGTAGGGATCTTATTTGGTCGGGATCGCTGTTCGTGAAATCCGTTATAAATACCTACGGGCATTCGTAACCATTCCATTCGGGGCAATGGGACAAATAATAATGAAAAAAAACGAGTCTTGCAGAAGGTTAAGAAGCATAATCCGTTTTTAACCAACCAAAGCGGTTTACTAGGAACAGAACCGCAACAAACGCGGCTGATGAGAAAATACCAGCCGGAGACACGTGGATCATCTCAGGCAACAGCCCGAGAATCGGCAAAATGAAAAACCAGTAAACATTCATTTTATATTACGTTTTACTCACGGGTTCCTGAGATCCACGCGATGGGGGGGGCAGCTTGCGTTACCCCTGAGATTGAAGCGGCGTACAGCTCCAAACCGCTTGTATTGAACCTTTCTTCGATGGTGCGTATGACGCGGCCGGCGTGGGTCTTTATTCCTCTGCTCGAACCAACCTCAGTCAACAAGATTTTTAGCCGGACCCTTATGTCCAATTTCATATTGATTTTATTTTTTTTTTTATTTGCAAACGGAGCCATGAAATGGCTATAATCTCGAAAGATTCCTATCAATAGATATTATCCTGGTGAAACTGGATCCTCAAGGATAAGATTGCTAGTAAAAAAGGAATCCGTGTCTTTCAGTTTCCACCCTTAATGCAGGGATACATAGGAAGACGGGCGTGTGCCATTGTAGCCGCGGCGGCTATTTGAATATCAACATTGGATTGGACACACTTCTTTTTTTTTAGTTGGGCCGCTGCCGCATCGTCTAAAATCTCCGACTGCCAATCAATCGTAACTCGTCCATGTATGTGATTAGAAATTTTTTTTTTCTTGTCTGAGAGGTTTTCGAATTCCTGAGAATTCCATTCCAAAGGATTCAAAAGTTTACCCCGTATGTTCAACTCACCGAAAAATTCGGAATTTGCGATAGGCTGGAACAATTGCCAATCTATGTATATTAACCAACGGATTGAACAGGAGCGGAAACAGGTGCTTCACTTTGTTATATTACGATCTTTCAAGAAAAGATTTGGGAGGTTTGTCAACGATTATAGAATCTTGCCGATTCGGTGAGTATAGAACCTATAAATAAATCTGACTTGGATCGATAAAAAAAATCCCGAGACGCGCTTGAGCAACTGCGCGATTTGTATGTTGAATATTCTACGGATGACGCTAATAAACTGGTTTCAATCTATACATCTTTTGTGAATCTGGTGCGCCGGGTTCAGAATGAAGTGATTGGAATTCCAATAGAAGATTGCATTACCCAGAGTGAGATTCCAATGACCATTGGTAGGTAGTTCGGTGGCACTTACTTCGGAAAAGTGGATTTACAGTCAAGGGTCCAATAAGATTGATTTTGCCATAAGGTAGATAAATTTGGGTGTTTTCGTTCCCGATACAAATTATATGCATGGAAATGTTCATTAATACCGTTTCACCGTTCCAGATTTATGTTGAGCAATGTCAAAATCAGAATGCAATTCTGAAAACAAAGATAAATTACTTCATTTATTCTCGTAAGCCAGATTGAAATTTCTCTTTGTTCCTTCCCACGTCGAACTATTCACGATTCAGCATTTCCGGCGGGGCGGGAGAGCCCCCCCACTCATACGGCTATTGATCCGCAGAGTTGTTATGGAACCGCACCTAGGGATTTCATACTTTGTATCGGGTTACCAACCATTTACAGGTTGGACCCAAACCAAGTGCTGGGGCTCGCTCAAGAATTCAATTCGCTCAACAGCATCGCGGGAGCCCACACGAACAGTCCACTGTCCCACGGCCCTCCCTGGCCCACAACATCTCATTTACACTAACGTAGTCACTCACAGACAAATCAATGAAACTGTTTCCACTCGGCGAGACCTTCGCCACATTAAACACATTTCTAGCCACTTCGTCCGTCCTACTCCCAAAGCAAATACATAATGGCATTATTACTTTCATAACGCATTATTCAATCCCAAACTAGTGGCTTCTTATATTCCTCCAATAAACATAATGAGTGCGCGGATATCGATCAATGCTTAGAGGCAATAGTTGCAGACGGAGTATAGAGAAACAATCGAACTTATCAAAAAAAACATAGACTCACGTTCCAGCAAATGGCGATAAAGTTGGTGGACGAGCTCGAGAGGAGGGCGTCGAGGCGTTTAATTAAAACCGTATTGCATGCAGTAATACAGCAAGGGCTCCTCCGGGTCCATGGATGATTAATGAAGCACTTCACACTCGCCAATTACTGGGTTAACGCTTTTTTTTTCCTCGCCCCCGATTAGAAATACTGAATGATATTGGTCAATGGGACGCATAGATTGTGAAATAAGGGTACAACAGTATTAATATTGAAGAATTTTGTAAACCATGCCGCATATATACGCTCATTATGCTTCGTCTGCAACAAATAAATATATCGATATTTTATTTATTCATATATCTATATGATATTATTTGCAAAATCGGAGGGCTCGGCAAATCGCGGCCGCTACGCGCCTGGTGCTTTATAAGCTGCGTAGCGGCGCCTAGGGCAAGCGTCCCGATTGCGGTATGCGTAGCTGAAAGATCAGTCCGCGACGCGCCTCCTCATATTCAGCCATTTTCGGCATGTTCTGCAAGTTATTGAATCGCGTACCCACGTAGCGATTGTGAGCGAATAAGTATCGAAAATGGGCTTTCCGAGAATATACATAACCTCTTAAATTAAGGCGCGTAGCGTTTGTAAAGTGTTTTAGTTCTGTACAGGGAGAAATGAAAAATAAGGTACTTTAAGAGCCCGAATGGTAGAAAAAGGAGGAAATTGCCAGCGGCAGAAAATATTACCAGATCCGTTCTTCTCATCGGTGCTGTCCTCGATCATCGGTCCATTTCGGCTTCCCATCGGCGGGCATTTTCTTTGTCACCGAAAAGGGATACAAGGAATTGGAATCATAATAAGGTAAAAAACATCCGTATGTCCACCACAAAAAGCGTTTCTTAGGGTCTTCCAAGGCCTTCTCCGGGAACTTTTAGCATAATAGTTAGAGCGGAAAATCTTCGTGATGGCTGGGGCTGAAACAGACAAATGACCTTGTTATATATGCGCCAAACTTATGAGATGTTGAGCTTTTTGCATAACATGGGCCCCGGGTCCGTTTCATTACCTCCATCCCTCGCCCCGTGCTTTCCCCACGACATAAGGAGGGGGGGCGAAGCTATATGCTTCGCCCTAATTCCCGCCCCACCAATATATAGAAACAGGGAGAAAAGGCCATACAACATCGACAAAATGCCAATAAAAAGCAGCTGCTTCGAAGCCAAAGTGATGCTTCGGGGTAAAATGACCCAGATATTGACGAATCCCACATATTATTAAGAAAATAGTACCTATAATGACATGAAATTGAGATAGGTAGGCTCTTTCAAGCTTCCCCCCCCTAAGAACCGCACGTGCGAGTTTCCCCGCATGCGGCTCGAGCAACGGAGAGTTAGTTCGGGCCCTGGTTGACCTGGGCCCGCGACTTGACGACTGTTGGTGCGCTTTGCGCCCATGATGCATTATGCTATCACTAAAGTGTTCTGTAACTCTGCGAGTTGCTTATGCCGCAACTGCGCGATTGGCCAATATTTACACGCGCACTGCTCGTAGTTGAGTTATTCACCCGAATTTCGCGTGGTGAGTGGCTTCTTCAGTGCTTCGTCACCCAGGATTCAGGTCAGCACCAGAGGCGAAATGTAGATTGTTCTAGACCGGTAGAGTCAGCCCTACGACCCCCGTGTGGCGCCCGATAGGGTAGGGGCCGCCGGGAGCCTAAATGGCTGAGAAAGGAGAGGCCGGGGTTGAAAAAAATAGATTTGGCCAACTTCGATTGGCTTTTTGAATCGTCTTCTGCCCATTGGACGGTATCCGATCTCACGATCGAACCTCCCGACGCCGGGGAGCCCATTGGGTTTACCCTGTTGACATTTCGACTCCAATGCAAGGTTTCAGATCCCGTGCTATACTCCGGTGATCATTTGCCGATCGGGGCACGCACCGATTCACCGTGTCCCGAATCACATCCGGCCCTACTCAATGAAAACTCGTCGTAGGTGCGGTTTTACGAAACGTCCCTGCACAGTTCACTTGCGTTGATCAGTAGCCTTGGCACTCCTAGCGGGTTGTATGCTATATCATAAACTTTTTACTTTGTCCCTCACGCTTCGAGCCCTCTCCGTTTCCAGGAGCGCAGGGTGAGGTAGGAGCATCCCGTCGGCAGGGATGGCAATATAGTCCGGTGGGCTATACGCATTGTCTCATGTCCTTCGGGTCGCACAACCATGAAACCCTGTGGCTAAAAAAAACGTAGAACCATAAATTCCATCGGAAATAGTGAAGGGGGCCTCTATATATTCAATTACTTGAAACCCAGTAAAGACTAGAGCCAGTAAAACGGTAGCTATTAAAGCGTAAACTGCTTGTTGTTCTAAACCGGCGAGTATAGCATGATGAGCCCAAGTTACGGCAGCTCCAGATGAAAGTAGAATAAGGGTATTTAGAAAAGGAATTCCCCAAGGATCCGAAACAGAAATACCTTTTGGGGGCCAGATAGCTCCGATCTCAACCGTAGGTGCCAGAGAAGAATGGAAAAAAGCCCGAAAGAAAGCTAAAAAAAACATCACTTCAGAAACGATGAAAAGAATCATACCATAGCGAAGTCCTAATTGGACCACAAATGTATGATGTCCTTCGTAGGTGGATTCACGTACAACATCGCGCCACCATACAAAGTAGGGGTCAGTCGGGTCTTTCAACACATCTGCCCTCCGAACCGTACGAGGGGCTTTCACCTCAAACAGCTCTCACCTCCGATCTCCACTTATAACTATGAACTTTAAATCTTATGATTCAAATCTCTATGGGAGGGACCATCCGAAGGCGTTGTAGCATAAATTTCCTAGCCTGAGATGGATTCATAACTAAATGCCGGGATTACTCCCAGGATAAGCTTGATTCTGTTCCGAATAATGGAGATACGAACGCGGACGGACCATTCGACTTTATGGGCGGCTGATTGGCCGCGCCGCTGGGACGAGACAATGTCTCGACATCCAACACCTCTACGGTAGAACAGTGCGATCGATAGCTAGGCTCCTTGACTGCCAGGCTGAACTGCCAAATCCGAAGCTATTACGAGCCCTCCGAACCCCATCACCCGATGGGTTATTTCCCCGACTCAACATAGTACTTATTTTTGTGTCCCTGGGGAGACAATGATCCAGAAGGGTTTAGGCCCCTGCGCAATTAGCTGATCTCTCAGCTAGTTCCTTGTCGGAGTGCCCCACGGTCTTTCAGGTACTGTACACACACCATGTATTGTGGACTGTTTCAGCCCCCCCCCTACGAGGAGGCCTACTTACCGTGCTCTTGCCGTAATATTCTGCTTGAGACAAGAGGAGCTATGTGACGCGGGCATTGCGTATCAAGTTAGTTATCCTAGCCCTACCTCCTGCTCTTTCAGAGCGTCTTAGCGGTGGCAGCCCCACAGTTCTCTGATTGAAACTTGCTGCTTCCAAGTAAGCCATGTTACTATGGCTCATCTGCAAGTTGAGCCTGTGTCCCAGCTTATAAGCTAGCCTGAACGGCACAGAAAAGAGTGGATAGCTCCTCTTGTCGTACGATGTATCTTCGGGCGCACCATGGTATATAAGATCATTCCCAAGCCTAAACAGAGAAGTGTTCCGCCTCCCGTGAAAGAGTGCATGTACATAACACCACCAATAGTGCTTGCCAAGGCTCCGAGTGAACCCAAAAGAGGCCATGGGCTGGGATCCACTAAATGAAAAGGATGTTTTTGAGAGACACTCATAATTGGTATTTTGTTTGCTTTTTAGTCTAATTCATTGGATACCCAAGAAACATAATCATTCGAATAAAAAGCTTCTACGACAATAGGCATAAAAGCATGATTAGTTACACCCCGTAGGTTTTGAGAGATGAAACAGTCAAGCGAGTCGACGGGGATCGAACGCACGGAAAAGCGAAATAGAAGACGGAAGCTTTTTTACAATAGTGACATAATATTTTAAGTCATCTATTTTTTGGAATACAAATCATGGAAGCTTCAATTGCGTTCCGTGCTATAGGTCCCAGGCCTACTCGCGGGGTAGTTAATTTTTTTTCCATTGGGTTCACCGGTCGGCGTCGTTACAGGCTTTGGTATATCATTTGCATGCGTGAGAATTCAATTCTGTCTGAGTCGCCTGCGCCACAACCTTAGCGACTCCCGCAATCACTATAGGTATAAGAGCTCTCGCTACGGCTTCTGCCCCGGAATTACCTATACAAGATATTACAAAATCTTTTCCGGTATAAAGAAAGTTTTTCATGCTCGCCAACCTTAGCAATAGCCAAACGACGAGGAACCTACCTAAAGCATAAGGAACAATAAGAAGTTGAATTAACCACAAATTTTGTTAAGAAGCACTCATTTTAATAATGAAGTCTTTATAAGTGAAAATGAAACAAATCATGAGTATGTAAATTCGGTAGTCCCAAGTGTTACTCGGGAAGAACCAAGGAATAGTAGGTTCAACCTTCATAGAAAATTCGAAAAGTTGCTTGTAAGTTTTTGAACAGAGTTGCTTAGAAAGGAATAGGACACACACAATCGGTATTTTGTTTGCTTTCTAGTCCAATTTATTGGATACCCAAGAAACATAATCATCCAAGGAAACAGCCTCTACGACAATAGGCATAAAGGCATGATTGGTTCCACAAAGTTCACTGCACTGACCATAGTAAACACCCTCTCGTTTAATAAAAATGGAAGTCTGATTCGAACGACCAGGTACAGCATCACATTTTACACCTAAGGAAGGTACAGCCCAACTATGAAGTACATCGGCGGAAGTAATAATCATACGTAGATGAGTTTTTGCTGGTACAACCATCCGATTGTCCACTTCTAATAAACGTAATTGACCCAATTCCAGATCATCCTCTGGAATCATATAACTGTCAAAAGTTAGTGACTGTTCATCAGAACTGTTATAGTCTGAATACTCATAGGTCCAATACCATTGATGTCCAATAGCTTTGATAGTAATAGCTGGATCTACTACCTCGTCCATTGAATAAAGAAGGGCGAACGAAGGTATTGCAATAAACATCAGAATAATACTTGGAAAAATAGATAGAGTAAAATATTTAACCTCATTATAAGATTACTCAAGTGCTCTCCGAACCGTACGAGCACGTCACCGTGCTACGGCTCACTAACTCGACTTACTTCGGATTACTTTCCGGGTTCAGATAGCGGGGCTGGCCCAGTTTGCCAGTTGCCCGGTGGGCACCTAGAACGAAGGCGCGGCGCTACTCGCGTAGCGCTTCTTTGGCCGGAAGGGCCCGAGGGAGGAGACTTCTTTAGCTCGTAGAACCTCTTCGGCTTCACAATTTCCGCGCACTTCTTCGGCCGGGCCCTGTAAAAGCAAAAAAGTTTTCGGACCCACCCATAGGGATTGCCCGGGGAGCGTGTTCGGGCGAGGGGCCGTCGGCGGGGCCCCCCCGCACATGATTTTTACACTGTCCGGGGACCGTCCACATGGGATTCTTTCCACTCCTTGAGCAAAACGCCACACGAGTAGCGCGTCATTGGGTCAGTCGGAACTACACAACTGTACACGTACTTCCGGAATTTCGCGCTCTCTTGTTAATATATCTCCCATCGCTCGGGCCAATCAACGCTTTTTCGCAGGAGTCTACTTCGGACCCTGTTCGGTTGGCTGATTCCCCAAAAGCCCGGGATGTCTCTAGGCGTACCTTTCCCACTCACAGACCGTTGCCAAGCTTCCACTTGTGAGTCAGTGACTCCCACCCACTGGATATCGGGTTTCGAGCACCCCACCTAAATCGTTACCTGCTATCTGGAATACCTTTCTCAGGGAGTGCAGTTTAAATTTCGCTGCAAACATCTTGGCCAGGGAGGAACGCAGGACGTAAGCCAAATAGGCGATGGCCCGGCGTTTGTTTCCGGCAAACCGATACCAATTGGCGTATCCGCGCAAAATTGAATTCATTCGTCGGTTTGCTTCGCTTCGAGGTAACCTCATCAAGCCGAAGTTTGGTGAAGGATCCCCATTCCCAGCAAGGTAAGCCTGCTGTTGCAATCGCAGCTTCAACTGGTTCATGTCTGCGTCCATGGTAAGGATAACTTCTTTTCTTCTCCCCCATCGCCAACCCTCTTGGGTCTGGTATCTCTGTTTCGTGCGTACTACTCGGCGTCCGATACGGTGCCCCAAGAAAGGAATTCCCACGGATATATGTTTTATATGGGTCTTTTCTATGTTCAGTAGCAATTTGAGTTTCTCTCCCAGGAAGGTTTCGCATTCCTGACGAATGACTTTAGCATCAGACAGGGCGCCACGGATAGCTATGAGGAAGTCATCTCCGTATCGTCTGTACTCCATTCTTCGATACAATGGGTCGAATGGGTCACTGCGGGGGCGCGCCTTACGCATCTTTCCCTGGTTCCGAAGCAGCACCCAGCTACGATTATCTTTCCTTTCTAGGTTGTATTGCCGGATGCGCTCCTCCATCCATATGTCGGACCCGTGTAGATATATATTGGACAGTATTGGACTCAATATTCTGCCTCCCGGGGTTAGCAGGTTCGACTTCTCAATGTTCCCATAGGGCATGTGCATCTTCGCTTCCAATCCGCCACTAATGAGTTTTATCAGTTTTTTGTCTCGGATCTTACGTCTCATGATGTGGCAGAGTACGCCATGGTTCACGGTGTCGAATAATTTGTTAATGCTGCCTAGTACAATCCAATTAGTTCCTTTGAAGTCGCTGCGTATGGTTCGTAGGGCCGTGTGCGCGCTACGCCCCGATCGCCAGCCGTGGGATCTACGAGAGAATACTGATTCATAGATAGGCTCTAGAAGCATTCTCAGCACCCCCTGCACAATACGGTCTCGGAAGCAGGGAATTCCAAATGATATTATTTTCTCGCGCTTACCCGGCTTGGAAATAATTTTTGCGCCTCCCCATTCGTATGGGCTCCCGCTGTCCAGGACTGCATCTCTCAGCTCTTGAAGCTTATCAAAGGACGTGCCATCGATGGTCAGGCCGTCAGTCCCAGGGCTCATTGACCCTGGATTTGGTCTCAGTTTTTGGTAGGTTATGCTCCATATGTCCATACTCTTTAGGTAATTGCTTAGATCATGGTATATCCAGTCACGCCTTCGAAAAGACGAGATCCAAAGGTCCACGAGGGCATCAGCCCCATTCCGCACATAGTCGGACACATCCACCTCGGAATCCCAGGGGGCTGAGTCCGTAGACGATATCGAGTAAAATCTGCAAAGGTATGGCAGATGCTTAGATCCCTTTCCCGTTGCTTTGTGTTCGCAAAGCGCTTTCCTCTTACGAGGCTGCGTTAACAGTAGGCAGGTCATATGGATCCTCTGACTTCCCAAGACGTGTGACCACGCTGGGATCTCACCGGTATCACCGATAGGCCGTGTCGCCACGAGATGTCTTTTAGTTCCCTGTCCCCAGTGATGTAGGTAATCTGCTCTCATGCGGGGTGTAGGCACCGCACTATCTCCGGCCTGTACACTTTGGACCATTGTCAGGCTGAGAGCTTGAATGCGCGCGCTCGTGCGTGTCACCGGTTTGGACCCGGATAGCATCAGGTTCAATTCGACCGAAAGAAACTTAGATTCGCCGAAGCAGCTCCTCATCTCGAATAGCGATGGCAGGTTAGCAAGATGATCTTGGGCTTTCCACGGTCCAGCTGCGAACGACAAGGACCCCTCAATCCCGCTTTTACGACATGCTTCGGTCTCCCACCACTTACGTGGCAAGGATGAGTCGTATACCCGGCGCGCGGAGAATAGGCTCGCGCGGTTTAGAGCCCATGTGTTGAGCCCCATTGACATAACTATGGGTGACCTAACGGTCGCCCTCCAAATAATTTCTATAGTAGTTCCATGAACAATCCTTTCTGGAATTGGATTTCTTTTATAGTGAAAATGCCATAAAGCGCGAACCAACATCCATAATACGAAAATCAAAATAACGATTAAGAAGAAAAAAATATCATGATGTAAGTCAATTAGTTTGGATAGGTAGGCCCTTACGGGCTTTCCCCCCCTAAGAACTGTACGTGAAAGTTTACCCTCATACAGCTCCATTTCATTCTCGAAATTTCTCCACAGGCCTACGCACCGGAAATGGCTTGACTCCCGTGCACGAAGACTAGAAGGAGAGGCACGTAGTGCGAAGACCCTCTTTTCTCAGCCATTTCGGCGAAGAGTGTCCTTCAAACACTCGACCAAAGAGAGAGGGCGGCATTCTAGATTCATTTGCAAATTTTGTGTCACGGGTAGAAGCCGCCTACTTTCATGCGGTGCAGACGCACTCGTTCCCATTGCGACCCCCCGAAAAAAGACTACACACCGGTCATTACGGTATATTGTATCGAGCGGCGCTTCTCACTCGGGGTTGCCGGGAATATTGATGCGTAGGCCGTTCCAGTCCCCCTTGTTGCCCAATTTTAATCATCTACACCCCGTTTTGTTCGTTTCTCCGTACTCTTTTCGTCGTCAGTCTGCTCGTGCCGAGCTGCCCCCAGACTTGCTTCGATCCCATTGTGCTGAATGCCGCCCCAAGTCAGCCACCCTTTTTGCTTCTCGCTTCGTGGGGCTTCCTCTACCCACATCTCGTTATGTGCCCTTACGGGTGCACCTCCATAGGGAGTGGATAAATCCGGGCTTACCATGTTACATTAATAGCACCTAACCTTTGCTGATTTTTCCGACTGTACTTTACCCCGGTGAACTTGCGGTTTCGATATGCCCAAAGGAAAGAGGCTAATCCGTTCACGTCGAGCCTTACGATTGACGAGGTTTATATACATTCGCTTACACTGCCTCTATCAGCTAACCCTACCCCCAAGGCTTCAAACCCAGTCTTTCGAGTCAAGGCATGCTTGAGTAGGGTCCGGCAGAAACCGTTGCCAGATGGAGAATCCTCCCCCCATATTGCTCTCAATGTCATCATGTCGCACTTCCTTGCATCATAGGAGTGGCGGGGTCTTGAAACCCTAATTGCCAAGGTTCCGCAGCATCACGAAAAGCAATTGGAAATATCCATATCAAATTCATTGGGTATATTCTGGTTCTTTTATGAACTACTCCAGCCCCGGTTTCAATATAAGGGGGGCCCCTAGTGCTCGACCAACGCGAGAGGGCCTGCCAACCGGGAAAGATGTTGGGTCGAAAACCAAAAAAATTTTTATCTCGGGTCCTCTCCAATGGAGACTCTTTTGGCTCTACAGAGGAAGTCTCCATTGGAGAGGACCCATAAGCACTACATGCGCGGGGCGCAAGCAAAGAAGCCGAATACGCGAGTGCAAGGGCAAGAGAAATTTTTTTCCGGTGGCCCGCCCTGCAGGCACGCAAAACACGTGGGTCTTTCTGTTGCTCGATGGATTCGCATTGCCTCGATGCGCTTGGCCAGGTACGTCTAAACGATAAGCCATCTAGGGGGGAGGGTGAGCGCGAAGCGCGAACAGACGCTGTGGGGCCTCAGCGCTTCCCCACCCGGAGACAAAAAAAATTTGCTGGACGGAAAAAGAAATGGTTAAAGCTTGGCGCGTAGTAGCGAACGAGATTTGGCCATGGCTTAGTGTTGGTCAAAGGGGGCTAGTTGCCTCTTATAAACCCGTATAATCGATGCGTAAAAAATGGTCAACTCTATTATAAAATAAATAGGTAGACAAGCGACAATTTGGCACCAGATATCCGGAGGTGTAAAAAGAGCTGCTACGAAAAGCGAAAAAACCATAAAAAAACGACGATTTTTTATAAGGGTTTTCACTCCTCTCGATTCCAGCAAACAAATCACAAGTACAGGTACTTGAGAGCATATTGATGAAATAAATAAGATACGAACGGTTAACATAATATGGTCAAAAATCTTAGGTTGTGACTTTATTATAAGTAAATTAGTTGATGTTGCATTTAATTCGTATAAAAAGTGCCAAACGTTGGGAACTACCCAAACAAAAGTCACGAGAAAAAACGGAAAGAAGCAAAAACCACTTAAGTAAAACAATTTCTTGTATTTTTGTCGCTGTTCTTCATAGCAACTGGGCATCAAAAAACACCAAATTTGATAACCTAAAAAAGGAAATAAAAAGTAAAAGCATGATATTAGAGACGTAGTAACATATGTGCTCAAGGCCTCCGTTAATTGTGTACAAATGAAAGATAGGTCTGAATAAGGCGAACTAGGAAAGGGTTTAGCTGATAAAAAAATGAACTCTTCTGGGAACCAATAACACGTAAACCATGTAAAACTAGAGCAAATCAATATCCAAAAAACACGAATTCGAACTTCCTCCAAAATAGTTTTTAATACAAAATTCATTATATTTCGTCATGTGTTGAACCTGATCAGAACCAGGGAAACGCAGAGCAAAAAAAAAGATTTTTTGTTCGTTTCATTCCAGTTTCATTCCATCGGACCCTTTCTTCTCTTTCGGCCTCCATTCGCGATGCGAATAAAGCGGGAGAGAAGAAAGAAGCAAGCTTCTTTCTTCTCTGGAATTCACTTTTTTTTTGCGAAATGGTTAGTAATGTGCCGCATTCTTAGCTCAGTTGGATAGAGCAACAACCTTCTAAGTTGAAGGTCACAGGTTCAAATCCTGTAGGATGCGTAAAGTGTGCAATGAATAATATATATCAACGGTACATCCTTTTACTTGTTCGATTAGTCCATGGGAACAACGGTACACGCGTGGATTGACCCATTTTTCGTCAGAGTCCCGTTGCACCGCCGGAAAATAGAAGCTTACTTATCATAGGGAGAGTGGCCGAGTGGTTAAAAGCGACAGACTGTAAATCTGCTGAAGGTTTCCTACGTAGGTTCGAATCCTGCCTCTCCCAACTATACTTCGTATTTGAGAACTGGAGGCGAAGCACATGTTTTGTGCTTAACCCTTCATGCAATTGAATAGAGTGGATAAATATATATATATATATATATATATATATATCTATATATTTGTTCTTTCCCAGACACATATTGAATGCATTGGTACTCGAGCCCTCTCCGAACCGTACGAGATGGTCGCCCATCATACGGCTCTCCGATTCAACCTTACTTTGGATTTGCTTCTGTCGCAAGGTCTTGGCTTTTTTTTTCAGTGACCTATGTGGGCCTACAAGTGGCGTGAGTTACATGAAGTAACTTGCTTTCTCACTATAGCGCTCATGTGAGATTCTAGTGGGTGGGAAGGAATAAAACCAAGCATTCTCTTATATGAGCCCCCCTCGTCCTTGAGACCCCGCCGAACATGGTGCATTTACGAAACGAGGCGCGTAGCGTATTTTTTTCCCAAAATCCAAAAATCCAAAGATCCGCGTCAGCCCAAATATTCTTTTTCCGTGTATCGACCCGTCCGGCGGGGTCCCTGGGAGCCTTATTTGATGAGGACTTGGTTGAATCCGATCTGCTGAAATATAGCAGACGCTTAAGCCCCTTCCCCTGTGCCGAGTAGGGAAAGAAAAAAGATTTTTTTATTTCCCCACCCCTCGGGTAGGCGAGTACTACGGGCTCTCTGACGTCCACCTCCGTCCAGATGACTGAAGTGGACCTCACCGGTGTTGCCTACAGTTCTTGGCCGGTTGTTCGTGCAAGGCCGTTTCGCATCGAGATGTCGTTTAGTCTCTTGTCCCCAGTAGTTTGGGTAATCTGCTCCCTCCTTGAGGCTCTGCAATGTCTGCAGACCGGAAGTTACCATTCTGGTCTTACCGTAATTTATCAACGACAGACTGAGAGCTTGACAGCGCGTATTCGTGCGCGTCACCACATTCGCACGGTTCACCGCGGCGGGTCCAGTTTAACCGAAAGAGACTCCGATTTGTCACAGCTGGTTCTCATCTCGTACAATAGCGAGCTGACTTAGTAGTCTAAGGGTTCAACCTTCCCTTCTATCCCCCTCAACTACGCTTCTAGAGCATGCTCCGGTTCCCACCCGTTTACACGGGGTTTAGGTAAGCTCTATGCCCGGCACGCGGAATAAGGTCTCGCGTGGTTTGCTGCTATATGGTGAGCACGGAATAGCGATTCTTCTCCATATGGCTAAACAATGACTGTAAGCGACGCGAACGGTCGCCCTAAATTCCACTGCAATAGTACCGCGAATTCGAAAAGTGATAACCAGAATGGCTAACCCAATAGCGGATTCCGCAGCAGCCACCGTTGAAACAAATAAAGCAAATAATTGACCCATCATATCATCCAAATAAACAGAAAATACCAAAAAGTTCAGATTGACAGCAAGTAACATTAACTCAATTGGTAGGGGGTGGGCCACCCGCCCGATAGCAGAGACCTTCTCCCTTTCGTCGAGCACTACGAGCCTGCGGGCAGAAACTTTTAAGTTTAAGGGCCCAAGGGGCACGAGACCCGAACCCTACAGCCCTTCGGGCACTTGGCCGCCCTCTCCTTCTAGTCTTCGTACACGGAAATCATCGAGCCATTTCCGGCTCTCGGCGCTTCTTTCGCGAAGCCGAAAAAGTAAGTCTCCCGTCTGTAAGTGCTTACGCACCTCCGGACCCATAGGGAGAAGCACGTCGTAGTGCGAAGACTAGAGGAAGGGGTTGCGTAAGGTAAGAAAATCTTTTTTATGCTTGGGTGGCCCCCCTCCGAACCGTACGTGCAAGATTTCCCCGCATACGGCTCTCCGAGATGAAAAAACAAATCCTCTATCGGTAGTTGCGCCCTCTCCCAGCAGGTACGAGGGGGGCGAAATCCGATAGGCACATAGTGCTCGACCCGATAGGTTCAGCGTCCTTCGGACCCACAAAGTGCTATGCACCTCTCCCTATGGCACTCGTTCGCGGAAATAAGTTATTTCCGCAAACTTCTCTGCCTTTACGAAAGAAGGGCCATACGGAGCGAGGAGAAATGCGTGGCACTCGACTATATAGGGAAGAGGGCCTGTGGAACCAAAAGAGTCTCCTGACCCGGAGGCCCACACAATGATCTTACGGAGTCCTCCGTACGTAAATGACCATGACTAGATAGTCGCTGAGGTAGCTGGATTGACTTCTTCAAGTAAGTGTCTTTCACAACTCTTCCTTTCGAAAATCCATCAGCCTGTGGGCTTGAGTTCTCCCTCCCGTTAGGGTGCGGGAATCTACAAGCTATTTTCGACCTCTAGGTCCTTCGGACCGACGAAGACCCCTTAAGTATCCGCTCCACGGGCAGGGAATGACAGGAAAAGTCCCCGGGCCGCTGGTCGCTCCTCGGGTCCGACCGAGACTTCTTTGGCTCTATGAAGGAAGCGCCTCGGAACCTTCGGCGCTTCCTTCATAGAGCCAAAGAAGGTTCCGAAGGACTTTACAATTTCCGCGCACATCCGACCACGCTCCCCGCGCACTACGTGCCTCTAGCCCCCCGGCTTGACGATTTCAGGGTTATCTCTCCCCTTACGTCCCCGAGTCCCGGTTAGTTCGGGGCGAGCCTTCCCCACAACGGGCGATACAACTCATACGAGCCAGTCGTCCCCGGTAAGTGATCTCTCTCTTGATCCCTTCGCGATAATCGCTACTACGGAACACCCGATGCCTTTCCACGACGGGGCCGCCCCTCCCCTAACCCCCTAAGTAGATTAGCCGTCACCGACCTTAGGCATTCCCACGTTTCGTGTTTGTGTGTCAAAATAGGTTCTTTAGGATTCGAGTCATTACCCACATTTTGTGGTAGCCGTCCCGCAGTATGTTCCCACTCTTTCAACTAACCCCAATGCCAGAGGCGGTGGCTGTAAGAAGGCCGCTCGTACTGCTGGCGGCATATAGTCTCAGGATCGTCGGGTCGTCGCTGCCAGACTGAGGTTACACCCTCCAGCTAACTTGGGAACGAATCCATAGCACCTAATAGCTCGGGGCAAAAAAATTGGGTTTTTCGGTTTCGCTCCCCTTTTCCCGGCATGCTACAATACCCCTTGGGATTTCCCCTGAAGGATAGCGGGATGCTTTACATGATGAACATATTCATGGTACGTTTCGTACGAGCACACTCTACTCTACGCGGCGCACGCATTGACATAATAAGAATATTTTTTCTATTTAAGAAAATTCCCCAAATACCTAAAAGAAAAAGAATCATAGAAAATGTTAAATATTTTACTAGATCCATAATAATAGTCTCTGTTTTGAAAGCCAACTCGATTGAAGTGCTCTAGGAAAATATATTTCTCTCCTATTTTCCGGGGAAAGCGCCGGGCCCGGAGTAATCACCGGACGTGCAACCCGATAAATAAATAATTCCCAAAGCCCTTTTTTTCCCTTTCACGTCTGACAGTCCCGGGGCCTCCTCTCCCTATAGTCGAGTACTCGAAGGGCCGCCGTTAGCCCAAGGGGCCGATGGGGCCGGAAATGGCTCATTTACGCGCACGAAGACTAGAAGGAGGGGGGAGAGTACGTAGTCGTTCCTACTCCACCTACAAGAGTCTCATGGCCTTTGGGCCGTTAGTCCCATGTCTCGCTCGGACCCGCCCCCCTACGGTAATACAGGAACGTACTCGGCGCCTACCTTTGGTTTAAGGCGCCATCTGAACCGATGGTTCTTAATTCTTTCAAGAAACAAAAAACACAAAAACATATTTGATAATTATTAAACAGAATACTCTGAGGAGAATCAAAATCCAATTTCGTGTTACTTCATGGTGAACATAATCTGCCAAAATCTCTTCGATTCCCACATGAATATGCCAGAATAACAAGATATTTAGCAAAATCAGAGTGGATACATTTGCTATAAGAATGGTGGGGATTGAAAAAGCAGCAGTAATTCTTTGAAGAAGCCAATGCCCCAAGGTTTCTCTATGAGTTTTCATCGCTTTCACCTTTTTTTTCCAGCCGCGAAATTCGTTTCTTTCGGGGCGCTCGGCCAAGGGCTCCACCCAGCGCGGCTTTGCTAATGGAATAAATGTCTTCGCTGAACGCAAGCGCCCGGCCCGTGTTAACCCAAATGATTTATACTTCGAAAAAACAAAATATTTTTTTGTGATGCGTCCCCATTATCAAGCTCATAAACATAGGCGAAATGCCGTTTGATGAGTAACTAAAAACAAGGAAGACGGTTATGGAAAGGAAGAACTAATAAAAGAGACAGGGATTGCTATCGTAGACCTATTTTTTTATTAATTGGTATTGTTTACCATTCAAGCCCCGGATATAGCCCAAATTGTCTGAGCAATTGTATGTGCTTGCCCCACAGCCCCTGGGTCTTGATGGCAAAAGCCCTCCCAGGGCATAGCATAAATATCTACGGTGGGATAAGCAAAGCGCATAAACGCTTTCTGTTTCGCGACAAAATCTATTTCTTTTCGTTCCCACCCTCTCTGAAAGTCCTGATGAGTGAAACCAATCAAGAGATAAACAGGAATAGCTATTTTAGGTGCAATCGAAGAAAATGCTGTAACCATAGTTTGAAACTGTTTCGACGTAATACTAAAACTATGGCAAAAGCATTAATGGTCATTAATAAATCTATATGGTTCCGCATGGGAAACCAATGAACAGATAACCTACGTGTCCAATAGAACTATAAGCTTATTGTTCAATAGGCCCGAGTCCTAAAAAAGAGACGCGAGATTCTCCGGAAACCGACAGCACCAATCTTTCCCTTTTGCTAAATATGAAGCTGCTCCCATAGCCGCCGGTTTTTCGTTTGATAATAAATCACGAACCCCGTACTTTTTAGCTAAATGCGAGGTGATAGCGAGTTATAAAGTATCCGAAGCAGGTGCGGCGAGACGTTGTGGTAGAGGCGGCGCCGGAGGGGGGTCGGTGCGGTTGAAGGCTGTGGGACGCCTGAAGGAACTTCGGGAGCAGGTACATGTGGCAGGTTTGCCAGCCATCGCCCAAAATTTTCTTATTATCTTCCAAGGCCTTGGTATGTGACTGTACAGCAGCCTCAGATTGCAATTCGTTGGCCCTGTATTTCACTGTAGAGCCCGACCCTGCTGTTATGCGGCGCCGGGACTCATCGTGCCGTATAGCATCCTTCAGTTCCTGTTCCGCGTGTGTTACATTATTATTAAGATAATCGCGTCGTTGGCTCCAAATGCTTATCTAAAGCTTATGCCATTCCGAGCCATTAGCGGTATGAGCTGCCCCGTTAGCAGCCTCCGATTTATCCAATTCGACTTTTAGGTAGTTCCCCACGGCCGTGGCTGTCGTACCCAGCACGGTCTTTATGGCTTCTATAGGTCAAGACTTGATGCGGTCAGCCACCGATACCCCCCGCTCGGGCGGCCCTTTTGATGCTACTATTAAATGTAGTGCCTAGTGGGTTGGGTATATAACCCCATACATAAGGTTTATTTGCGTGAGGATATGGGAGTGGCGGCTGGTGCTACGAAAATGACCAAACAGCACATCTGATTTGTTAGAATAATGGTTAGGTCTTGGCAGTAGCTCAACAGCTATTTGCTCTTGCAGAGCAAATGCCCGGAGGTACCCTTCGAGCACGAGAAGAAGGATACTCCCCATGTGGGTGGAAGGCCTTCGCCCTCCAGGGCATTGGTCAATAAATTCGAACCTGGTGAAAGAAATCCTCCGTAGTTTTTAAAACTGAACCAAACAGCTGTTCCAAGTTAAATCCTATGAGGCCATCAAAACGTACTCCTTGAATAATTGATCCATGGAAATACATCGAAATCATAGGTCTTGTAAAATCTTAGAGCCAGAGTGTGGGAGCCGTAGTAAAAAGACTTTTCCTGTAACTGTAAAAAATAAATAAAAATTACGTGTAGCAAAATACACACGGAATATACCAAAAATCCACTTGATCTTTTAAGACTCAGATGAAAAAACCAAGAATAGGAAAGAAGCGAATGGAAGTCGGGTACACTAAATCTAGAGCTATCCAACTCCCGGACCCACTTGGTTCACTCGTGAGAACATTCTGCCCTACACAGTCATTGCTCTGCTACGCGCCTACTTCTTCCTGCGGTACCAGTCGTTTTCCTAGTAGGATACGGGGCGGCCATTCAGTATTGGTAAAAACCAATACTGAATATGAGACGAAATGGGGAGTAATATGAACCAAACGTAACCGAATGAATTGTGTCAAATACGTAAATTGATCTAGTTGGGGCCGAAGATGTAGGGCGTTAGTTCTACATAACATTTTTTTTACCTTCCCGTTACATCTCATGAAATTTTTTTTTTTCTTGGTCCGTTCTTTATCTTCGCCAGAGTTCTCTTTTGTCCGCGTAAAACATAGATTTTGTTAAGAGCGGTGGTTTGACGTGAAGCTAGAAAAGTTGTTTGATAAGTAGAAGGACTCGAGGTTGAAAGTGCGTTCTTTTTGATCACTTGTGATACACTAATCTCTCCCAAAGAAGATACATAATCTTTATTCATTCGTTGCAATTTATTAGTATTTGCGAGTTGGACCATTCCCTTACACCACTCAGATGCTCCGGATACACTTGAGTACAGATAGTTTGCACTGGCTTGAAAACATTCTTTGAAAACCACATCCTGTTCTACACGGTCATTGCTCTGCTTCGCGCCTACTTTTTCCTGCGATACCAGTCGTTTCCTTAGTTTGATAATCCGACTTATTTTGGGTAATCCATCATTATATAATAATACATAAAAAGTCATATAAAACACGCATAACCAAACGAATTGTGTCAAATACGTAAATTGATCTAGTTGAGGCATTTTTTTTAACTTTTTTTTTTACCGATTCCAATACTTATTGAATCGCGCTCCGCCCAGCCAAATAAAATATATACTTTATTTGCGCTCTGAGTCGTTCTGGGTGGAGGATAATTATTTTATCATCCGAGGCCATGCGCGTAGTCTGGGTCCGAAGGACACGGAGGAATCATGCCTGTATCAGGCCAGAACAAAAAAGCAGAGCTTTTATTCGCTTCGCAAAGGACCCGCCCGAAACCTGGGGGAGGTACTCCGTCATGGGCCGGAAATTTTGAAGCCGGCCGGGAACGCAAAGAAAAGCATTTTTCAGTGATTAACTAAAGGGCCGCAGGCAGCCTCCCCTTTTCATTACTGAGGTCCTGAGTATACATGTGGGCATACCCCCCCCCGCATTACCTGAGGCTTGGGGCGATGAGACATCGCTTGTAGTCGCACCACTGGATTATTTGCGTGACATCCCTTCTTCGCATCTAGTTTTTAACCGCGTTAACGCACGAACAAAAACTAATTATTTGCCCCGGCCTTGGTCTCTGAGTCGAAATACGTTATTTTTGGTGGATTGTTTAGTAGTTTCACGTTTTTTCTCGGTATAGGTGAGAGGAGGCTTTGGACCTAAATGCTTGAAGCTCTGTTTGGTCCTTTTGGTCGTAGGAACTTTCTCGGAAAAAAGATTTTTTTTCCTGACGTTCGTGTTCCTTTCCACGTCTCGCCGGTGTTTCGGATTCGCGCCTAAATGCTTTGTTCGTTCCTGATGCGATCTCGGCGTCGAAAAATAATCTATTTTGCCATCACCAATCTCTTTTACCACGATATTACTGATTTCTGGTTTCATGTTCAAAATGGAGAATATTCTCCATTGACTATAAAATACTTTTCTACTTTTGAGAAGACTCTTGGGGAGAAGAGCTATATACCCTGCGATTGCTACAGCATAACCTCCTTTCACTGAATTCAAAATAAATCCTTTGACCAAATTTTGGTCACTTCGCCAAATCTTGGTGAGTTCAATCCAAACTAGTTTTCCTTTACATCTTATTTCTAATGGTTTCGGCAAAAGCATCTTTGGTTCACCAAACACTTCTACATCTTCAATTCCAAAATTAAACCTTGCTTGCTTTGTGATTGGCACTTTTTTCAGTTCATGTTGGAAACAAATTATTGGAGTTTTCAGTCCTGTATCCACCAAGACCTTGTTTTGTTGTAATCGTATCACCGAACATTGTATAGCACTCCCACGTAATGGATTAAAACTAGAATTATATTTGGGAAATAATTGACTAAAGCTCATTTTTATTCTTTTTCCTTTTTCAGTACTTCTGTCACCTAATTCGCTTGCTTATAAGGGCCTTCGGACCAAGCAGTGCCCTCATAATCAGTTTCATGAGGCCCCTGGGGCATAGTAATTGCTAGGGGGAGAACAAAATTCTTTTTTTGTGCTGCGCCCAGCCTTCCCGTATTTCGACTTGAAACCATCCCAGATGGTTGAATAGGCCTGAAGTCGACGAGACTCGTTCAGTCCGGGAACGAAAACGACCCAAGCTCTATCATTCTCATTTTAGGGAGCCTGAGATAACCGTGCAGCCGTAAGCCGCAGACTCCCCATAGGGCATAGAACGAAAGAAAAAAAATATATATAAATTTTTATTTGTTTTCGGCCCTTCCCCGGCGTCGGCCCGGCCGGAGACACTGCGGTATCGGCTAAAGCCCGAACCCTATCGGCCCAAGGGCGCGATACTATAGAGAGAAGTGCTACGCACTTTGTGGGTCCGAGGGCCGCCGAGGGCCAGACATGGCTTGTAGATCTCCTTCTTCGCCTTTACGAGGGACGGGTTAAGCCCCGTGAAGCCAAAGAAGTATCCCAAAGAAGTCTCCCTCGGACCCTAAAAAAATTTTTTCTACTCTTGAACCTCAATTTACCATTTTATGATGACATAGCACTTTATGATGATATTTAAACACGACGTTTTTTAGGGGGTCGGCATCCATTATGTGGCGCTGGGGTTACATCGCGAATTTTGGTAATAATAAGACCTCCTAGTTTTGAACCACGTAGCGAAGATTCCTTTCCATAACCCAATCCTTTGATTCTCACTTCAACAAACTTAAATCCAAGTTGAATGGCAGCTCGCGCGGCATTTTCTGCGGTTGCTTGAGCAGCATAATTGGTTGAGCGACGAGATCCCTTAAACCCCACTGAACCCGAGGAGGACCAAGTTTTTGTATTTCCGTCATGATCCGTTAGAGTAATAATCGTATTACCAAAAGTTGATTGAATATAAGTAATACAGTGTTTTTTTTGCATATCAGTAATACCCTGCTTTTCTTGCATGATTGTTTATTGAATGTTTTTGGTGTTGCTCGATATCATCGATTTCGTTTTTTTATGATCCATCCAATCCGTTCACTAATTACAAAGATATTTTGTACGAACTGGAAAAAAACTTTTCTCAACTTCTGATCGAAATGTATCTAAATTTGCGAGAAGTCTTAGCATTAGTATGAGTCCGTTGGCCGCGTAAGGGCAATCCTGCATTATGGCGAAACCCGCGATAACAACCAATACTAATTAATCGTTTGATGTCCCTCTGAATGACTCTCTCCAATTCCGAATCGACTAAATAATTTTGACTTATTATTTCCAGAATTTGGTCAAATTGATATTTAGTTAACTTATTAACCTTAATGTTATCGCTGAGGCCTAATCGATCACAAACTTGAATTGCCTTTTTGGGCCCAATTCCGAAGATTCGAGTTAAGGCAATTTTCACCTGTTTATTGGAATTCAGATTGGTTCCTAAAATATATGACATGATTTATTTTTTTTTCCCTTGTTTTTTATGTATAATTTCGTTCCGATATTGTATACCCCTCCCTTTATAAACTTCGGGAGGTTTACAACTTTTGACAATGGCAGCAAATTGAGTGACTTTTTGATGATCCATTCCAGTACGACAAATAAGATTAGGCTTTAAGCAAAAAACGCGAACTGAAGGTGGAACTTGAAGTCGAATCTCATGACTAAATCCTAATTTCAAATATAAAATAGAGCCTTGTGCGTTAGTACTGGCTTTATATCCAACTCCAATTATTTCCAAAAAACAAAAGAATTTGGCTTCCATAAACTTTACTTGATTTTTTTAAAAAACTTGGCAGAGAATCTCACCGCCACCAAAATTGGTTTTTTGTGCTTCACGATCACATATCAAATTTCCCCTTGAAGTGGATAAGATGGTTATACCAAGTCCCTCCCTTTTTTTTGATAAACGATTTTTTGATGAATAAATCCGAAAACCTGGTTTAGATATTGTTTCCATTTTTTTTATTACACCTATTCCAGAAAAATGATACTTCAAGACTATTCTCAAGCTCCCGTCTGCTTCCCGAGAGAATCCGTGGATATAACCCTCATCGTACAGAATTCTGCAAAAATCCCAACAAAGACGCGAAACGAAAACACGAGGCGTAATTTTACAAGCGGAGCAGACGAAGCGTTTTTTTCTCTCGCTCATTTTTTTGAAGGGGGAAAAATAAGGAACACGCTTCTGAGCTTCTTGCGCATTTTTTATACCAGATAAAAGATTACTTAATGTATGCATAAAAAAAAGATTTTTTTTCGATTCGAACAGCACTTCGCGCCTCGCGGGGCGTTTGATTTATTCTTTATTAAGAGACATATATCTAAATTGGTGGTTTCACCCCTCCCTATAGTCTCGTGCCCGAAAAAAGCGTTTTTCGTCGGTCGGACAGTCGCGGGCCCTTCGGGCACTCTCGCCTTCTTTCTAAGCCATTTTTAGAAGACTTCGGGCACTCCTCCCACCTATTTCTCGTGCCCGCCGCCGGGTTCGGAAAAATATTTGTTGTTTTTTGCTCCATTCCTAATTCAGCTATTAGATTCTACCTGGAGAAAGTTTAGCGTGTAGTAACCAAATGTTCGAATCATAAGCAGGGGAAAAAACGTATTTCATTTTATGAGCGCCTCGTATACTTGGCAGGTTGGGAGGCAGTGAAAGAAGACCTATATATAGGTACTCCTCGAAGAGCTAACCTTTTATCGGCTACCAACACGATTTGTTTATGCCTATTAAAGAACCTTTAGAAGCTAATTCACGAAAAACTATACGAGAAATGCGAAATAACTTATATACGGAACGAGGGCGCCCTGTGAAAATACACCGGTTTCTTACTCGTGTTTTGGAACTATTTCTTGGCAACCTAGACAACTTAAAAAAATATTCATAACGGTTACAGTGGACGTGGAATTTCCTCCGACGCCCCTGATTCAAAACCGTACGTGATAGTCTCCCATCATACGGCTCCTTGCACCCAGATTGATAAATTATTACAACTTAAAGAGACGTTGTGTCTCTCATCCTCGATTTTGAAGCATATATGTTGACTGCTCTTTCATCCTTTGGGATGCATGGACACTTTAGCATATCCCGATCGTGACAACCGGGCAAAAAAAAGTTTTTTTTAGCTTTTTGCCCTATCCCAATCCCACACACCATGAAGTTAGCCCGCCTGAGTTTGAGCTCAGAGGTGCGCGGGATTACACAGTTCCGAGATTCCATTCATCCTTTCGGATTGGGCCGTAAGGCTCCCGCTCTACGCCGGAGGCGCACTAAAAGAACGGGAAAGGGCAGAAAATACCTTTCCCTGGGCCTCTGTCTGATATTCCGGACGTGGCGGGGGGTCTCCTAAAGAATAGGAAGCAATACCACCCCGCTTTCCTATTACGACGCTTCAGATGCTACGGTTCAGTAATTAGCCTTCGTGGGTAGAATAACCACCCTGTAGTATTCACCCGGACAATACCCAAGGGTATTTGTCACGCCCCTGCTAGAGATTATTCGTTCCCCACTTCCCAGGGGGCGAAACTCGCTTATCCCCGCGGGGGAGCGAAGACTGCGGAAAAGGCTTTAAAATTTCCGGGTTCTTCATCCCTTTTATACCCGGCTTCACACCTTTGGATGCCACTCCAAACGCATGTGGGTACGCTGTTACCCTGTTCTCGAGGGAGAAGGACTTTCACCTTCATGGAAACTCAGTTCACTCGCTCCGCCATCCGAGTGCGGATGAATGCGGAATAGAGCGCACAGGCGTGACTCAACGTCTTGACCTGTGAACAGGTCGCACTATCTTATTAGGAAGATTTCTATCTTGACAAATGGCTTTATAATACATTCGTTTCAATTCATATTTAGCCACAAGCAATCTACGTTTGTGATCCCGTATAATTTGATTTGACATATGACTAAACCTCTTTTTGCAAGAAGCCACTCCACGAAATTACAGTCTCATCTTGTGTGTTGGCTGAAGTGACAATAGTTACATCAAACCCTCGAATATGCTCGAAAATCTCGAAATGATCCTGTATTTCGGGAAATAATCGTAACAACGACGTTGCCATTGATAATTGAATGGAGTTTTTACGTATTTTGACCGGATAATCGTAAAAAGATATTATTGTAACAAGTTTTTCCAAAAAATTATACATGATATGCCCTCGTAGAGTGCTTCGTGCTGGGTAAGTGACATATCCTGTGTCTCTCTTGGACTCCTGATTTACTACTAATCTATTAAATTGAAACGACTTTCCTGTCGAACCTCTACTTCGTGTCTGTATGAATCTTTGACCACAAACAATTTCCATGGCTAATTTAACATTCTTTATGGAACTCGAGGGTGCCTTTGGAACTACTATTATTTTACACAATCTGGGAACTTCCATTATATTTTCGTAATTAATTTTTAGCAATAAATCTGGACGTATTACCTGATCGTAATGAAACTCGAGTCTATTTGGAGAGAACATAATTCGATTTGGCCTTTTTTTATTGAAATGGAAGCATCAGGGGCATCGAAAACCAATGTACCAGCCCAATTGTTTATCGGGGAGGGCGAGCAGTCATCAGCTCACCCCGATGGATATGGAGACAGTAATACTTGATGTCATGGTGCGAAGTTAAGACCACGCACCCTAGCTAGAGATTCGACCTACTTCACATCGCAGGCACTTTTGTTTGACAGCACCCATAATGACCACCACCTTCTTGATCCCTTCCTGAAGACTGCGCGTAAACGACGGCTCTTGGCGGGACTGAGTCCGAATCCTTTGTAAGTCTTCTGGCGTTTCCTGAAAGTCCGCCGATAACATTTCAAAGATATTTTTGGCGTTGTTATCCCAGTCATTAAGTCAGTAACAATATTGATTGTGCAACGTGCGACTAGCGAAATAAGCAGCTATGCCGGTTTCCCAACCATGGAAAAGTGCCAAAGCCCACCCATTTGCGCGGCCAATCCGGGCTGAAGTCGCGTTGTAGCCGGAACGACCGGTGAGCGCGGTACGAGAGATAGCAAGCACCACGCGCCTCTATAAGCGCTTCAATCGACAAGCGCTTCAATCTACAGGCCCCAACACGCTTCCCGCGCACTCCGTACCGATGGGTCCGAAGGTGAGCAATGCTTGCCAATAATAAGCGACTACTTATAGTAAAAGGTAATATTCCTTTTCGATAGTAACACCGGATTAGCAAAATGGGGTTACTATTGACGGTTCATTGGGAGAAAACAAGTTGTCTCTTTGCAAAGAGTTTTTCATTTAAAATATATCATCTTTTTTTCCATTTTTATTTTCTCCCGATAGAAAAATATACACATATTTATTTGCGATGGGTCACGGATGATTAGCTCGGATTAGCTCAGAAGGATCTGCCTGCAAAATGTATTTCTTTTTTGCCGTCGGGTAACGCTTAGAGGGAGCGGGAGATCTTTGAATAAGGTCTCCCACCCACTGTGAGAGATTGGGAATAAGTAACCTTCCGCAACGATTGAAGCAGGATAATACGTATAGAACTACGCCGAGCTGTACATATAACAATACGAGTATCAAGATCTTAGTATACTTTGAGTACGGGAGGTACCGATCGAGAAGATACAAGAGCAAACGTTCTTAGTTTCGGGGGGTATTTCGGGCGTTGAACGCCGGCTCTCATAATCCCTTTGACCCAATTCGTGGGGTTAGCAAAATCAATCCACTAGTGGGGTGCGAAAAAATACAGTGGTCTTCAATCAAAATAGGAGGGAAGGGATCCATTTCGAGGGAGCTGGGCTTGCTGGAGGGAGTAGGTGTCATCCTATTTCTCCAATGATTCACGGCGGCTTCTAGCCCTTGTGTTGGGGGGCCCTCCAAATCCTTGGGTTAGGCCGGCAGGATGGTTGTCCCCAAATACTTGGTCTCCTAGGGTTCAAGGGCTACCTTCCGTTCCTAGAGCTGTGCGAAGAACCGCTTCATCAAGTCATTCTGTTTCGTATTCATACATGGCCGGAGTAGCTTCGGCCTCAGCAGCTCCTGCTTTCGTCTCATTACTAGTCGCAATAAATTTTGCTCGCTCGGTGCCCCCGATTTGTCGGATTCCCCCCTAATTACCAAGGGTTTCGCGGTCGGCGGCACCGCTCCGAGACATGAGCGACCCCCGTGAATATACCAAGGTCTACTCCTACTATCGGGGTCGATGTCGAACCTCGCAATATCGAATCGTATTAATCTGTACAAGAAAGGGACCCGGACTTTGTTTCGTCGGACACCACAAAACCAAGATACTGTCCGACAAGGGGGGCCTGCGACTGTCTGACATAATCCGGGCCGACACAAGGGTGGTAACACTGAAACGCAGTAATAAAATAAGTAAAGGCGCGAAGCGCCATTGAGCATATACATAGGGCTGATCAGAACATAAAAGAAATCTTGATTGTAGGTGCGTGGGACTCGACCAGGTAGAGAGGTGTATAGCACTCGACCAGAAAGGGAGCGTGCGGAATGCCACTTTTGTCTCGAGGGCGGACTTCTCCAATAGAGCTGACTAACGTAACGAAGGTTACAAGCTAATTTTGACTTTTTGCCTTATTTTCTTCTCCTTCTCATGACCACTTAAAAAACTTTATCGACAACCCCAGTTTATGCGCGGCTAATGTAGCAGCTTGTTGAGCATTTGACAGACTGACGCAATCCATTTCAAATAAGATTTGTCCTTTCAACACACGAGCAATCCAACCTTTAGTATTTCCCTTGCCCTTCCCCATTCGCACTTCTGCCGGTTTACTGGTAATAGGAATATCTGCGAAAACTCTTACCCATATTTTAGAATTTCTTCGAAATTTTCTGCTTATAGCACGACGCGCTGCTTCAATCGCTTGATACGAAATACGGCCGGCTTCACAACTTCTAATGCCGTATTTTCCGAAACAAAGTTCTGTACCGTCTGCTTCGCAACCTTCACATCTGCCTTTTCGATATTTACGAAATTTTGTACGTTTTGGATATAGCACAACTTGTCCCTTTTTTTTGTGTTAGAAAATACGAAACCCACACTTTGACACCTAAGATTCCATAAGGAGTAGATGCTTGTGTTTTCGCATAATCGATTTGATCGGAAAAAACATGTAAAGATGTTTCGCCGTATTTTCTGCATTCAGTTTTAGCTATTTCCGCACCATTTAATCGACCTGAACAACCAATACGGATCCCCTTCACATATGGGCATTTTTTAATTCGTTTAAATATAGATCTACATATTTGTCGAAATGATTTTTTTTGTTCTGGTTCCCAAGATATTTCTTGAGCAATTAGAGAGGCACTTCGATAAACAGAAGCTATTTTGACTGGCTGAATTAAGGTATTAGTTTTTGTTTGATTAGGAAATAAAGATTGCATTTCTTTCAAATAATAATAACGACTGGAAAGAGATGTAGCTTTCCTAAATCGGGCGTACCTTAAGAATATGATAGCATCGAAATACAATGTGGACCTGGGTTGACGAATTGACTCCCCGCTTTGTGTTCCTTGCTTGGCCGGCGGAATTGCTTCCCCAATCGTGGATGTTCTAGCTAGCCTTTGTGCCACGGGACTTCTGTTAACCATAGGATCGAATTGAATTTGGTTCTTCAGATTGAAGAAATATTGCATTACGAAATAATCCAAGGAAGCACGCCCGGTAAAACCAAAGAAGTCTTCTTCGGACCCAAAAATATCTTTTTTTTTTTCAGCACGCACAGCTACCGGGATGGAAGGCGCGAAGCGAGAGAACGCATAGCGTTCTTCTGAGGCTCTTCCGTCATCATTTTCGTCTTTCGGCCAGATACTTTGAAAAGTAGAGTGTATGTCGGCCATCCAATCGCTGACTCGAAGTAATTGGTCAATCTTATGTATTGATGGCGATCGACCATGGTATTCATAGCGGCGTTTTCCGGGCCAAATCCCGACTTCATTTCTCTGTTTTACTGTATCGTCGTTAATACGCCCGATCGACTTGACAGATGGTAGTGCCCCAAGGCCTTGATGTCTTGATCGGCTAAGTCGATCCAGAAAAGATACATGAATAAATGTCCTTTTAGGGGAATGGTGAATAATACACCTACCGAGACGAAAGCCAAACGTGTTTCCCGTAGGTGGACGTATTGAACCAAAATAATCTCTAAAATTTAAATCTTGATACAACAATTTTCCGTAGTAATAATCACTAAACCAACTGGAATCTGAACTACGATTCAGATTGAGTCTGACTGAAATCGGATTGACTTTTTGTGCCATAGTTTACTATCGTACCTTTTTGATTGGTTTGATCTTGGTTTTCGAGGGCAAAGCTCTCTTACCCAAGGAGGAGGTTTTCCGTGTGGAAGCAAACTCTCCAAATTTATGACCAACCATTTCTTCAGTAATCTTTAAACCAACAAAACCTTTTCCGTTATAAATTTGTGCATAGCGACCAACAAATTGAGGCAAAATACAAGATCTACGTGACCAAATTCTCCACCTAATCTTTTTTTGCTTGAACAAGCAAGTATCCACAAAGGGACCTTTCCATATAGAGCGTGTCATAAACTAATTTCTGCGTTTTCTTACTACTGTTTTAAATCCACCTTTGGTGGGCTTGCCCCAAGGTGATACCGAAGGTCTACCTCCTTTAGTGCGTCCTTCACCGCCTCCATGGGGATGATCAACTGGATTCATAGCCACACCCCGAACGATGGGGCGTCTGCCTAACCACCGGCTTTGTCCCGCTTTGTTAAGCTTATGTTTACCATGATTAAGATTAGAAACTATACCAATAGTAGCTCGGCATCGGGAATCTATTAGTTTGTCAGCACCCGAAGGTAACCGCACAATACATTGTGGTGTATTCTCAACTTTCTTAATTATTTGAGCAAAGGTTCCCGCGGCTCGAGTAAACTTTGCGCCTTGACCTGGGTTCCTTTCAATATTATGTACCCACGTGCCTATAGGTATTTTGGCTAATGGTATGCAATTTCCGACCATTTGATAATATGAATCAAGTATGTATTTATTCTCACTAGAAACGTAGTCTCCGTGTAGCCAAGCTTGGCTATCTCGCTCGGTCTCCACCCCGAGGCCCGAAGGGTCATTAGCTTTCTGGGAAGATTGATGGTAGTTTAACGGGGTCGAAGGTTTGGACCAATGAAAATTCATCACCGTCTTGCCTACTTCCAATTTTTCACTGGCTAATATATAAGTGAAAGGCTCGGAGGTGCGTAGCACTCGATCCGAACCCGAGGGCCCGACGGCACGGAGTGCGCGGGGAGCATGTTCGGGCTTGTAGAAGGAAGGGTCGAGCACTACGTGGCTGGCCCTTGGGTCTCGTGTCCTTCTCCCCAATATCGTGTGCGGGAATCTACCAGCCATTTCCGGCCCCCCGTCCCTCTTCTTAGTATCGTGTGCGGAAATCGTCAAGCTATTTCCGGCCCTCGCCCCTTGGGACCAAGGGAGTACTAGGCTTGTTATTCTCGTCGCCCCGCTATGCGTTCCCCATCTTTGGCCCCCGCTCCGAGAGAACGTATTTTCTACCCCTAGGGCCGACAGGCCCTCTCTTCCCGTTAGGGAGGAAGGGCCTCGGGAAGCAAAGAAAGCGGGCTTTGCCCCAGCTACTGCTACGCTGGGTAAACCAAGACCCAAAGGTCTTAAGGCCACTTTTTCGGCCCCAAGGTCTCGTGGCCTTAAGACCCAAGAACTTTCCAGTATCTGCCCGCCTCCGGGCCTCGTTTTTTCGTATTTCATTCCCCCAGCTTGTCTAGGCAGCGAAGAGAACGAGAATAGTGGGCCGAAAAAGAACATATTTTTGTCTTTTCGACTATTTGCTCTAGCCGGGTGCTTTCCAGGGCGTAGAACCCCTTCGATCCATCGTACTAAAGCAATCCAAGACGAACGATTTGGGTCATATTCGATTCTTTCTACAATGCCCATAGACGAAGTGCTTCGTTTGAAATCAATTTTTCGCTGCAATCGCTTCGATCCACCCCCTCGGTGAAAAACCGTAATACGCCCTGATGAATTTCTTCCAGCAGAACTCCGTTTTAAATGAAAAGTTAATTGTTTTAGTGGTAGGAGATGGGCCACCAACCCCCATGATCTCTCGTCTGGTTGGAAGGCCTTCCCCCGAACCGTACGTGCGAGTCTCCCCGCATACGGCTCTCCAAGCGATCCTTTTGACTTAGCCAGTTGGTTAAGAGTATCCGTTAACGGGAGTCCTTCCACATGGGACTGTTGTCCGTACTTGTTCGGGTAAGCTCCCAGTCAGGATGAACGGAATAAGATTCTTCTTTACCAAAGTAATCTCCGCCGATCTTTTTTGCTCTGGCCCCCTTCGCGGTATTTACGTTACTACGGGTCCCCCGTTGCCCTCCCTTCCTCGGTTCTGACACAAAGGATGGTAAATATTTGTATTCTCCCAGCTAGCCAGGTTACCGGAAGTGACCCTAGGCAATCCCAAGTTCCGTTTATAGTGTGTCGGGCCGGTTCATTAGGCTTTTTGGTCTCCCCGTATCTGTACGGTAGCTGTCTCCCAGTGTGTTCCACTCCGTTTTCTAACCCGAAAAGCAGGGGGCGGTGGCTGGGAAGAAGGTCGCGCTTCCCGCTGGCGACATGATGGCTGGGCCGGGGGCACAGCCAGACTGAGTGGAATACCTCCAGTAGACCTCCGATACGATCCATAGAACCTCTAGCTCGGAGAACGGCTTAGCGTTATCGGTTTCACGCCGTGTTCCCCTTCTCACCTACATGCTACAATACCCTTTGGGCTTTCCCCGCGAGGATAGTGGGACGCTTTACACGGAACACTCCGTGCCGGCTTGTCGCCGGAGACGCATCATTACTAACTTGGCGCACCTTTTCCTTTCCAGCAACTATTTCTCATAGTGTATTTGCCTTTTTTTATTTCGTTTGAAGCATCAATGACACCGAAAAACCGAATGTACCGTAGGTACACCTCTCTTCGACTGTCAGTGTCATCAATCATCTACGATGATTGATGGCTTCGCTACTAGCCATAAAATATATCACGTAGGGCAGAAGGTCCGGAAGTAGGGCCTCAGCCTGTGGTTGGCCGGCGGGGGCCCACAGGCACCCCCTTCCAATCAACTACATAGGTGTTACGATTTCATACGAAAGCTAAGTACACCAAGTGTGCATCATGTTTAGTTATGCGGCCACTATTCCATATGATCTCGGATTGAGTCTCTCTAAAGCTGGCACACGAACCGAACAAAAGCAGATTTGAAAAAGGGGGGGGTGCAGCTCTCTTCTTGACGAGCAGAGCTGCCCCCCCCCTTTTAATCGTAAAGCGCTATCTCTCTGGTCGAGTGCCACGCACCTCTCTTTCCCCGAACACCCTCCCCGCGCACTCCGTGCCTATGGCAGCCGCCAAAGGCACACGACTCTAGGGAAAGGAGGCGCGTAGCACTTCCCGGAGGCCGCCGCCCCGTGCTACGCGCCTCCTTTATCGCCATTTCGTCTCGTGCCCTGTCAGTTTATTTCTCCCTTTCTTTCTGACAGTCTCCCTTTCTTTGTCAGTTCTTTCATTTCCCTAAAAGCATCGGTCAGACAGTGCCCCGCCCTACGGGCATGTTTCGCCGCGTGTTACGCAATACAACATCATAGATTTGGTAGCCCTTTGGCCCCTATTCGATTATACGTAGTGCTACGCCCTTAGGCAAAGCGGTGTGATTTTGTATTTCCAGAAATGTAGACTTCCCCCCTACTTACTTAAAAGCAATTTGACTAGGGTTTGCGAACTTTATCCAAACGGGTCTGATAATAAAAGATAATTTCCAATTGAACTCCAAGTAGATCATGTAGTTTTAACCAATTCAACTTTTCACGCAATTTATGCGTTTCCGTTTCTATGACCAGCAATTGTTTATGTATTCTCGTTTCAAATTGTTCTCTAGACTTTTTATCAATATGAGGTGATCGTAATACCGTATATAAAATTTGTTTTTTAGGCAATCCAATCTTGCGTGTGTTAAGTAGAAGCCCCGACCTTTGATTCTCAAAGGATTTAATAACGATGCATATTTTGGCAGTCATTCCACGTGGTTTTTTAGTTTTTCATTATGCCATTACGTAATAATGGCATAATCCTGATGGTTTTCATGGGCCTCGAGCGCTTTCATCGTTCCACCCTTACCCATCATTCTCTATGCTGGGGTGGAGCCCAGGGGAGAATGCAGAAAAATCTTTTTTTTGCTTCCCCATGCGCCCCCCCCATGGAAAGCTGACGCTTTACGCGGGGGGGGGCGGAGCCCGAAAAATTTATATTATGCTCCGCTGCCCCTCGTTCGCAAAGCAAACGAAGTGCGGAGCTCCAGAGGAGAAAAGCCTCAAAGTTGTCAATTGCGCGCATTTAGCAAGTCGCTATGTATATACCTCTCCGCAAGCTACATCGATGAATCATCAGAGATTATTTATTCATCAGCGTTATGAGCTTCGCTAAAATAAATATTTTTTGGTTCGGGCGCAGCCCGGAAGCACGCGGAAAGAAAAAAAAATATTGAGTAATATCCTTTTTTTTGCTCCGCGCAGTCCGAAACCGTTGGCCCTTCCTTATACGAGCCAAAGGAGTGTTCTTAGGTCCGAAGGCCCCGAGGTATTTGGCTCTATAGGATCCGGAGTAGACTTCTCTAGCTTTACGAAATAAGCGCCGAAGGCCGTAAATGTCTCTACCGCGCACCATACCGGCCAGAACACGCTCCCCGCGCACTACGTGCCTGGGTCCGAAGGTGCGTAAACACGTTCAGACAGGGAACGGCTTTACGAAAAAAGGACCTGAAGGGTTCGGGTCGAGCCCGCCCCCCCTGCTGGGGGGGGGCCGAACCCGTTGGACCAAAGGGCACGAGACTATAGGAAGAAGGACGTACCCGAGTCTAGTGTCCTTCGAACAAGTGTCAAAAAAAAGATTTTACTGACGTTGCCGAACTTTCGCAACGGCGCGGGGGCAAAAAAAATATATATATATTTTTTTTTCTCTTTCTATCCCCTACAGGCCGTTTTTCAGGTTCATCTATTTATTGATAGATAACCGGCCATGTTTTTTGGAGCTCTCCTGTGCTTGCTTTTTGGCAATTCATAAGGCTGCCGAAGGGAAGCATTGTGGAGACTTGTAGGGCAGGTTCGAAGATTTTAAAATACATATATATTTATTTATTTATTTATTTATTCCTGCCGCCTCCATTCGCATCATATCGGTGATAATCTCACAATCAAGCAAAATATATAGATATATCTATATATTTCTATATTCGAAACAGGAGGCCAGGGGGGGGGCACTGTCGGACAAAAAAAGGGCGGGAAATGATAGGGATAAGTTTCTGGAAAACAATATAGATTTTTTTGGTCCTACCTGTGCAATTAGTAGTCTTATCTATCTGCCTCTCCGAACACAATATCTTGGGTACCTGGGATGGTGACAACATTTGCTAGCATGTTATGGTCGATCAGGGGCCCTGGCCGCCAATTCAGAACCGTAGGTGACAGTTTCCCGTCCCCCGGCTCCCCGCATCCGATCGAGCCAGTTTCCTGAGATGTGCGCTTTTCCGTCGTATTTTGGTCGTGACAGTGCCCCCCCCTCGGGCCTCATTGAATAGTTTTTCATCCTTTTTTTACTAGCCCTTACGCCCACAATGTGAGGCTCCCACAAGGTACTGACGGATACGGAAGTCGCCGGTAAAAAATCTTTTTTTTTAGCTCTCTGTCCCATCCTATTCCTGCCCACCTCCCGGTTGGCCCGTCCAACCTCAGAGGTGTTCGGGGTTACCCAGTTCCGATTTTCCATTTATCCCTTCGGATTGGGCCGCAAAGCTCCCTCTAGACGCCGGAGGCGCGTCGAAGTAGCGAGAAAGGACACCACAATATTACTTTCCCTCAGGCCCATATTTGATGTTCCGGATGCGAGGGTCTCTTATACATGGGAGTAGGAAACAATACAGCCCCCCCTTGTCCATGACGACGCTTTAGATGCTGCGGTTCATTAATTAGCCTTCGGAGAAGGTTAAATACCCGTCCGCACTGGTGTATTCACCCGGAGAATAACCAAGGAGGTTGTTATGGTCACGCCCTTGCTCGATTCCCCGGGTCTTCTTCCCTTTCATGGCCACCCCTCACACCCTTGGATGCCACTCCAAACGCGGGCGGGTACGCTGTTACCCCGTTCTCCGGACTCCCACTTTCATAAAAAACTCAGTTCGATCACTCTGTCATCCCGGTGCGGATGTACGCTGAGTAGAGCGCACAGGTACGACTCATCGTCTTATCCCGTGAACAGGTTGCGTTTGATGTTTGAACGTAAAATAAAGTTCTTGTAAATGAGCAATGGTGCTCTTATTTTACAACGATAAGGACGATTGGTTCTTCCATCTCACCGACTAGCAACGCACCAGAATAATCTCCTTTAGGCGCTTCTACTGCTGTATAGGTAGAAGAAGCTGGTATGGCCTTCTGTCTCGAGTTTAGAACGTCGAATCAAAGATTCCATGGATTGTTTCATTTTATATCCCGCTGGGACGTAGTTTACGATCATTTGATTGAGACATTGCGTAATGATTCGAATACTTTGTCCCCTCCAATACGAATCCAATAAGGATCATAGCAATCTCTTCTGGTACCCACACTGGTCAAAATTCAATCGTTCGTAAAATCGATCGTAAGGTGCCGATTTTCTTTTCGCAAATCCCAGCATACTACGGAGCCTCTTAACATTACACCGCTGAATCCCCAATCCGCCGCAGCTCGCTGTGCAGTGACAATACCAATATCCACTAATCGTTGTTTCCAGATACGGTTGTTGGTTAACACGTCTTATACTCCGCCAATACGATAAGCGAATTATTGTATAGATAGGGAAATATCTTCACTCAAACCCGAGGGCAGCGCGCAACTTCACCCGGTCGTCTGTAACTGGCATGCGTCTCGGCTCCCGAGACTCTTTCATAGAATCCTAAAAGTTTTTTATCGGTCTTCAAAAGCCCAAAGGAATGAAGTTAGTGCTTCCACATTCGTAGCATAAGTAGTTAAAGCAAGTAAATGGTAAGGGATGGACCACTAACCCCAATTATTCAGCTGCGGGCCTTTCGACAGGTATCAATGGCCTCCCTCCGAACCGGACGTGCAAGATTTCCCCGCATCCGGCTATCTGATCCTCGGGCTCTGGAAGGGAGGAGGCCCCCGTCTGGGCGGGCCAAGCTTTCGACCCAGACGGGGGGCTCCTTTCTAAGCTCATACCCTGCCCCAACCGGTTCCCATTAAAGTTGTAATGGGTCTCGAAGTTTCGCATCGAGGAACGGAGCTAGTCTGTAGTGGTTGATACTGCCAAAGTCCCTCCTTCGATTGCCGAGCCCCCCGGGCCTTCGTTCTTATCTTTCTCAATGCAGTGCCCGGACCGGCGGCTGGGACGGGAACCATGACTGGAGGTGCGTAAGCCGAAGCCGAGGGCGTCGGGTCCGATAACTGCCCGTTCTTGTACAACGCGTGGAAATTGTATACCCGGAAGGCCTCTCCATTTGGTTTGAGAATTCTACAAGAGGTTTTTTGAATTGGACTCCGCTACGCGTCTCGAGTCTGGCAATGGTTTTTTCCAAATTTTCTCATGCCATCCAGGCGCGTATCGGAGTCCGCAGTCCTGGAGTCGACCCCGGCCCTGCTTCGATTTCGGTTTGCCATAGGTTGTTATGTGTAAGTTCGTGCCGGGCAGATTCTGTAGCTGGTATATAAGTTCCTTCCGTCCGTTTGAAACGTGAGTAGCAATTTTGTAAGATATAGGTAGTTCATGTAGTCTCTTTTTAATAGTTTGTAAGCCGGAATCAGAGCGATAGAGTTTGGGCCCTGTAGTTTGGTGCTCGAGGTCCCCGGCCGGGTACTAACCGCGTACAGTCCGTAGGCCGAGACTGTGTCGGGTTATCCGTGCATAGGTAAGCCCGGAGGCTTACTTTGCTACGCGCCTGGGTGTTATTCGATCCTGCCTTGAGTGGTGAATAAGCTCCCATGGAATGATGGCCAGGGGTCCCAGCTTATCGTGTCATCAGCTGGGGTCATTCTGGATACCTTCGCGGTCCTTCTGTGGTGAGTGTCCAATAGACGGGCGTTCCTCCCTCGTGCCCCCCCGATCGTCGCAGTTGAAAGCTTGTTGCCTTGTCGAAAGCGTCCTTGCGGTTGGTTTACGCCGGCAGCAGCTGGTAGACCGGGAGCTGGCTCCGGCCGGCATGTCCCACTCTTTCTACGAACCCTCGAATCAGAAGCGGTGGCTTGTCGCAATGCCGGCGACATAATCTTCTGGCCTCAATCACAACCACGTGTGTTTGTCAAGTTGACCAGTCCGAGCCGGATCACTCCAAAGGAACTACTAAGATCGATGGAGCTATAGCTCGGATAACATGATAAGCTATCAGTTTCACGCCGGTCCGTTTCCCTTCTTCCCCACATGCCCCCTCGGGCTTTCCAGGATAATGTGATGATGCTATTAGGCATCATTAATCGGCCTATCGCTAGAAACACACACATTGCTACGGCGCACATATGTATGAGATCATCCGAGTTATTCCGTCCACGAAATAACACTCGTATATATATACTGAGCTAGTGAAGATACCTCACAATTACAAAGTATCTCTACAGCTAAAGAATAAGCATGTTCCTGGGCCATTATAGAAACATAATCTAACCGATCAGAAGAAGGTGAAGCTCGAAGATACGTTGGTTTTATAATTTCCCCGTGCCTCAGTAATCCATCCAATATGCGGTTCCGCGTGTTCCACCACTTCTCCATCCATTTCCAATACTGATCGTAAAACACCATGAGCAGCAGGGTGTTGAGGTCCAAAATTCAAAATCACATTCTTGATTTGTTTGGTGCTAGCCATATCTAATAATTCGTATTTGTTATTAATTGTTTTCGTTCACCATTCAAACCATAGCATAAATATCTACGGTGGGATAAGCGAAACGCATAAAAGCTTTCTGTTCCGTGACAAAATCTGTCTCCCAACCATAAGCCGTTCTAAGAATTGTATAGAATCAACTAACTGCCAGAGAAGCAAACTTAAACGGCCGTACTACTCTCCGTAAATCGAAGGTGCGCTAGAAGTTGCGCCCGCGTCGGTCGGGATATAACGGATTCTCTTGTTGTCTAAGGTGCTCTCCTTCAATCATTTCTCTATACGGACCCTGCGAGCCGCTCACCTGATGTAGCCCCACCTGGGCCTCTTTTTTCGTTCGTAAGCACGCCGGGCGACCTTACCTTATGACTTCGCTATTTCGGCGTCCTATTCAACTATAACTCTGGCCCGCGCTGAACCTCGTGGGTCCGGACGACACCGATAGACACGTAGTGCTCGACCCGAACCTGAAAGGCTAAAGGCACGTAGCGCGCGGGGAGCAATGGAAGGCCCCGCGGGGACAAAACCCAACGTGAGAGGATGGGGACGAAGACCCTAGGGAGGCGGCTTGTAGATTGAAAGGTCTCCGCACTACGTGCCTCTTTTTAAGGTCCCGTCAGACAGTCCCGCCGGGCTCGGATAAAAACTTTTGACCTCGTTCTCCATCTTCAGTTTCAACGATTATATCCCAGCACATGCCTGCTGGCGCCCCCCCGCCCCGAAGCCATTGAGGTGCGAAGCCGAGATCTCTTTTTATAAAGTTGCATTCTTACAAGCATTTATTCTATTTTTCTTCCGGTAGATTACTCATATGGAGACGATCGGATTTGAACCGACAGCTTCATGCTTGCAAAACATACGCTCTACCAATTGAGCTACGTCCCCTACGGAGGAAATGGGATTTGAACCCATGATACAATATCGTTGTATTTGTTGGGATAGGTGGGCCCTCTCAAGCTTTCCCCCCCTAAGAACCGTACGTGCGAGTTTCCCTGCATACGGCTCAAGCAACCTGTCCGAAATGTAACCCTGCAAGAGTCATGCTTGCATCATTGGCTACTAGAAGTTGTTCCATGTATAAAACCCTTGCGGCAAGTTAAGTGTTACGGGTGAACCCACAGCTCTAAGCCCCTGTCCCTTGTGGCAAGAAAAAAAATGAATTTTATATCCCTTTTATCAGAGTCTCGAGAAAGATATGGTACAAGTCACCCATGCTCAAGTCCGCCACCTTTCGGTGTAGATCACAAGATCCTCTCCCATCAATTACAGACGGGTCTTTGCTTTCTGAGCTGTCCCCTACCCGCATTGCGTTACTCCGCATTACCACAGAGCCTCCTGAAAGGAGCGATGCGGGTTTACCAAGTTCTGCGCAATGTACCATTTCTCTCAACAGGAAGAACCTGGAAAAACCCCGATGGAAATCTGAACCCACGATGATATCAAAATCGGAGATACCACCCCCTTCCACGGCTGGCTTCCTGCTCGGGATGCCTACCATTCCAATTTTTCACCTAATTTCATCCAGGAGATCTTTCGGTTCCGCCTTGAATTGTTTGTTACGAGGTCTTTGTATTAGTTCGTTCGAACTGTTCATCTATTGAGGGCCCGCCGCCAAAGGGTCCGAAGGATACTTTTTTATAGGCACTACGTGCTTCTTTGGCTTCACGGGTCTTCCGGCCGGCTTCTCGACGATTTCCGCACGCGAAGACCCGCCGGTCTCTTCACCCTAGCATTAGCTCAGTACGGAATCCCAAGCATCATTACATTGTCCCTAGAGCTTCACACCTCGAGATTACTCCCGACGCATGTCCAGGTTGGGTAGGACGGGGGTTACGTCCTGTGGAATTGAACCACATTACATTGCACAGTTTCTTGTCGCACTGATTTAGCAAACCAATGCTTTCAACCACTCAGCCATACCTCCAAATAAAAACATAAAAATATTTTTGCTTACCCAGGCTTCGGCATATGCACGGGGGGTGCGGAGTGTAAGAGCTTCGCCAGTATGCCGGGGCTCAAAAAGAAGCTTATGTAAGCTGGTTTTTTTCGAAAAAGAAAAAATATATATATGAACTGGTTTTTTTTATAATCGGATTCCAGTTTCACCGGGAAAAACGGGATTTGAACCCGCGACTTCTGGCTTGACAGACCAGCGCTATAAACCACTAAGCTATTTCCCCAGAAATACTTATCTACGATGATTTGTTACAAAAAAGAGACATTATATTTTTTGGTTGTCGATGATTTCGGGTATAATACATATAATTGTACATCTCAGAGGAATTGTACAGTGTGCGGTGGAGTTTGAGGGACGGCGGCGGGGACCGGGGACTGTCTGACAGGGCCAGGGGCCCTGTCAGACAAAAAAAGGGCTCGCGACTGTCTGACGACAGGGCCGGGGGGGGCCGTCAGACGCAGAAAGGGAAAAAACCGACGGGAAAGGGAACAAAACTGACAGGGTTTCACGGAAAATGGGAAATATTACTGTTACCGCATTTTCAGTTTCCACGAATTGGATATAGAACGTTTTTTAATAACCTATCTTGATGAAATGGAGGTGATAGGCGATCCGTCTACGGATGTCACGAGACATGCAGCTGTGGTAAAGGCGGGTCTTGTAAATAAAAAAATGGTTTTGAGAGTTACAGTTCAAATTTATGCGGCGGTCACCGCTCACGCACGGATTCATATGTATCAGTTTATTCGAACAGAGTCCTGCTATTATACTGATACGGATTCTGCACTGACAAAAGGGCCTCCTCCGCCGGAGTCGGTTCATCTGCATCGGGTGAAAGGAAATTGGAAAGCGGAATAAATAGTGAAAGCTTTTTTCTGGCACCCACCCAGAGTTGTCGCCTCTGCGGAGGTTTGTATTATAACGAAGCGTGAAGGGCCCTTTAAAGTAAATTGGGATTGGTTCGAATTGCGTGAGGAAGATCCGAGCCGCATAACAGAAGAAAACTTGTCAATTTTAGAATCAATTGGAGCAAGTGTCTTCTCGAGTGAAATACACCTTTCATTTCATTAGGTGCATTTGAGCGGAAAAGCGGGAAGGTATACGCACCGGACAGAACGTGGTAGGGACTCGCCGCCGCCCCGTACGAGTAGCGAAAGGATAAATGCCAGAACCAGATCCCGAGTTAACTGCAACTCCGTTGAATTCGAGAGACTGGAAAATTGGTAATAAAAAGCAACCATAAGGTCCAGGCTTTCTTTATCGTAGCCCCTTCACCCGATACCTAGGGTGGGAGAGGGGGGATAAACAAACAGTGCTTATTCCAATAGTGGCCGTATATTCATACATGCCTATTCGTGATTCGAGCGAATAAGGTAATGAAGGCATTAACCGGCATGACCTGGCAATAACTAAGCGAGTGAAGGATAAAAAACCCCTGTGAAGCCGAAGAAGTCTCCTTCGGACCCAGTTTGTTTGGCCCAAAGCCATCTCCTAATTATCTATGGTACTAACGGATGCTTAAGCCATTAATATATCTCGTACCACTAAGTGGTAGGCACCGGGCGAATAAGGAACGAAATAAGCAAGCAGAAATTAAATTAATTTTTGCATTATAAACATTAGTAAGAAACCGTAATTATTAAAAACGATTAACCTACATGAACAGACTATGAAGGGCCGAACCCCGTCAAAATCTGGTTTATCGGGAGCGGCCGTTTTCTCGAAATACGGCGAGAGCATTTTCATATACGTCGATGAAGTACATCAACTAATCGGATCGTGCGCGTGGCGAGGGATTGCTACTGGAGCATGCAGGAGGGCATCAAACAAGCGCGCTCACTCGCTGATGTGATTTCCCCCCCCCGGTTTCGGAAAACCGAGGGTGAGGTCTTCTTCATCTATCACTACCAAAACCCTGTTCAAACGCTGCACGCGGGGTATCCGAAGTGCACGTACAAATTGAAGCTTGAAGATAACAAAGTCGAGCTCAGCTCAACATCATATGTCAAGCAAATTTTAGTTAATCAAAGCCAAGCACTACTTGGCTCCCCAGTGCAAACCCCGTACAATGCCTGTGAGTCCGGACAAAATTTTCGAACGTATATTGAATCAGCCAAGTCAAGATGATTCCCGAATCCAAATGCCGAATTTACCCGCGACATATTAAATAGCAAATATTCTTGGTCCCGGTTACAGGCCCTGTGTCGTGTTCCACAGACCTTTCGACGAAGCGCGTGGTAAGATAATGAAACTCAACGAATAATGGAACTCAACGAATACGCAAATTATCGCTCTCGAAGAAGGCTGGCGGAAGGCAACCCGACTGCGACGAGGAGGCGCCATGCGTTGCACGCGGCGCAGTTCCATTAACTTCTGCGGTTTTACATGTTCGAACGTGTGGCCGATCCACCTTATAACTCGGATAAAAGTGTGTTTCGGCGGGGCAGCAAAAACACAAATTTTTTATAGAAGGAAAATAAAATAAAGTGTTGGATTACCAGGTTATCCTGACCCTCTCCAACTGGTTCAATATAATGGATAAGGCTTTCTAGGATAGCGTTATAAGAACATGCTCCCGGAGCCGCCGCGCCATGGGGTTCCCATCAGCCCGCATGTTTGACAATTATGTATGTAACTCGCAAAAACCCATTTGTCAGGTTGGGACCTATCGGGAGTAGTAATGAAATGACTCTCGGTGGTAAGGTGAGTGAGGCCCGGCGACCTGTGGCATATCGCGGCTGGCGTTGTTGGGACAGGCCTTAACATGCCAGAACGCAACTTCATCGTAATTAACATGGCTTCCTTCAAACCGGCTCCAGCTCCATAGTTCTGTAAAACCGTGGAGGAGGCCGAAGCCGTTTCAATACAGGCTCTTTCGTAGGTTCCTACGCCGTCCATCAAAACATGAAGCGAAACATGAAGCGAGAGATGCAACTTACTTGTGCCGAAAAAAAGGAAGTAGAGCCAAGGGTTGTTTGCGTATGACTCCGGGACTTATACCGAGCTTCGTTTACTACATTTGTCATATGGCTGGCACAAGGAAATTTCAAACGGGTTATCGTGAGCTAGATGACATAGAGAGTCCAGCCTCGTGGCCCAAATAAGAAAGGTTCTGAGCCTAAAGGAGTTCCTGCCGCGCAAGGTTACGGATCCAATTAACGCACCGAACGAGAAAAGGATAATGATGCACCATTACCTGACACCCCAACCCTTTCCGAATTTCGCCCGAAGACTATTAGTTACGCTGTAGACTTCCCATTATGTAAAAATGATTTCGATAAACGGAAGTTCACGGACACAGCGTTCGCCCAACGGCAATTATATCGCTGAATTAGAGGTAGAGATTGCCTATTTATTGGCTAGGGAAAAACCCAGACATTAAATTTCGGCAGCTTTCGATAAAGCTGCATTGGAATCGAATACTACAACCAAATATTATCGAGGTATGTGGGGAACTTATGGAAGAAAAGAAGGGTCAAGCGCCGGCGCCCTAGTGGATCCAAAGACACAGGGGCCTGGGTGGGAGGCTTACCGGAAAAAACAAGCATCTGGCGCGAACCCTGTAATGGGTCAAGAGCCCAGCGTCCTAGTGGTTGGTTCCAAACCCCCCAAGATGCCGGGCCAATGGTGTCTTGGGGGAGTGTGCCCAGCACCACGTCATTGGAGGGCACCCCGCGCCCGCAAATATAGGTATTAGAATATTATCCTTTTTTTTCATGGTCAAATCAAAAATATTTTTGATTTGACCTAAACCAGTAAAAATATGTAGGTCTGGACTAGGGGCTTCTATAGCTTTGAAAGGTTAAGATCCTATTCATACTGGTTAGGGTGACCATAGAAGTAGGGTGGGCCCCTCAAGTTCGAAAGACTTTTCTGCATCCCAAATACTTTACTGCGGAGCAAAAGGGAACACCCCCTTCTTCTCTTTGTAGGGTTTCCCTGCCGATAACAACAACTCGATGTACTTATCGATTAGGTCCCTTCAACAAGCCAATTTATTGCGGAGTTCGGATACGAAATCGAACGCGAAATGTAAACTTGAATATTTCCGAAAAACGGCAGATTATAAACGAAATTGGGACTAAGGTCTCGTCAGCGCTAGCACGCAAAGTCGAATTGGAGAGGCATATGCAAGGAAAGCTCGCACCTACGGTTCGTAAGAAGGCCATTGATCAAACGAGAAGATGAGTTCAGCAGTCACGTGGTTGGTGGCCCATCTTTTAACCCCTACGCACTACGGGCCGCCGCCCACTCGGATCGCGGCGCACATACATAGTGCCGATGGCTTTTCCCACGGTCTTTTGGGTGCGAGTCGTGTTCGACTGACCATTTTTACTGCACCCAGGGGTTCTCGGAATCGCTTTTTAGAAAATATAGTTTAGTAGGGTGGAACAGTGGCGGGATCCCCATCCGTACCATCCGTACACGGGGGTTCGAATTCATCTTCCGATACCGACATGCCTTGAAAAGCCTTGACTAGGCGTTTACGCTTCAGACCTGTCTTCTCATTTGTCTGGGATCATGGGAGCCAATATCTCGATGCTATATTTTCTGACTGGCGATGACGGGGTCGTCCCCCCTTCATCGTCTCGAAAAAGGAATGGAATTAATATGACGGGACTTACTACGAACTTTTATCTTTTTATATTTTTGCCTTTCTGGTTCCACAAATTTCATTGTTTGATGTTCCTACATGTTTTACTTGGTCCCTCAACTGTCTATATAATTATATATCTATTCGAAAAAACCAAATTTGCCGTTCTATTTGATTCGTTCCATTCGGATCTGTTCTAACTGTTTGTCTCATTCGGGCCCCGTTCATAGAAGCGTGATAGGAAGGATTACTGGAGTGGCTGTTTTATCTCGTTCCTTATTTCGCATTCAATAATGAGCTTATTTTTCAACCCACGTGGCCAATTTCATATCCCATACTTGCGTGTCTGCCACCATTTATTATATACGCTTGCGTCATCATGTGGTAAACGACGATCAACTGGAGTTTTATGGCCCTGACCATCACTTCGAGTGGGAATCCTCCGTGATAGGTGGTTCGGATTGGTACTTCATCGAACAGCACCGTAGCAGGTTCTATAGATGATAAATCGGATTTTCAACACAGCTTTAGGTTTATACCTAAACGAAACACGGGGCAATGCGCGGTTGAAGCAGCTTGAAAATCTAAAATTCCTTCTGTTGATACGATCGTGGAAGGGGGCAGACTTGTGGCCGGTATGTTGGTCGTCCGGGTCTCGCTTATTTAGCTAATTATAAAGCCAATGATGAATAGGGAAAATTCATAACTATAAAGGGAATAGGGATAAACAGCTTAAGTTTCCGCGGGATAATGCCCGAATGCAGTCGCTTTTAAAAGATGATGTTGATATCAAATTGGGGGCCGCCGCAGCCCTCCCGTTACAGATTACAGAGAACTAAACCGTCCCAGGGTAATTAATACTCTAAAAAGGAGTTATGGGCGTCAAAAAAAAAGTCGAACGCCATGAAGATACGATATCAGTATTTTCACAAGAAAGAAATAGAGATAAATCCGTTGCCTCTACCAGTAACACAGGCGAGATGTCCGAAGTTACACCTATAGCAACAAATCCTCTCGAACTATAGCCATCTGTCTATAGTTCATTTCGGGAATTGGTATAATTACTCGCTCGGGTAGTGATATTCTGAATTATTTCGTGAAAGACATTACACTTCGTTTTCATTACCCGTGCCTGCAGAATTTTGGGCTTTATTGATGGATACTACTAATTCAGTCAATTTGAAACCATTAGTAGAATCGGATCTTTTTAAACAAATTTCCATGCAGTTTAAAAATTCTTAAACGCATTTTTTTTTATGGAATAACAATTTTTATTGAAAGAAATAAAGAATGATGCATCGTATATGAAGTATTACGGTACGGTAATATTATATGAAATAGCAATTTCTATTGAGAGAGATATAAAAAGAAGAGAAGGACCGAACTGTAGCTATAGATAGGGAAACGGGCGAAGAGCTAAGCGGCGTGGACGGCTAAGCATCGTAGACAATTAGCCACGACGGACAACGGACGGGAAATGATACCTTCGCTTTCCGGGATGCGTCGGCCGCCGTTATTTCGTAGACGTGGTGCGAGGAAGGGAGTAGGGACCTAGTACTTGAGAAGTGTAGCGTCTCCATTACTAACAGGGGCGGGATGGTCGATATATATTTTCTTTCTATTATCCTTTCACTCGGTACCCGGGTGGGAGAAAATCATTCCCGATCTATGGGGGCCCGACCGGCTTGGGCTCGACCGGCGGCGGGGACGGCTTGTGGGCCGAAATATTTTGATAGACGGCACCGTTTGGGAAGCCGCCGGGCCCTATTCCTAGTTCCAATAAGGGCATATTGTATGGATAAGCCTTATCCATTATTAATAGTAACAATAATAGTAATAATATGAAACAACTGTTATTATTATTATTTCCTAATATCTACGCCACATTCGTGATAATTCGTCACCATTGCGCATTTCGGTCCCCGCCCGGGAACTAGCCCCCGGCGGCTCATTTGATTTTTCTAGATATCAATCTATCTGTCATATCGTCACGTTCGCGGCAGAGTGATTTTCACAATTGGATCACATTCATTTACGGTTCCATCTTTCTTGTAATCCTTTCATTTGGTCCCTTCCCCGGCTGTCCCGACCCCTACTCCACTCCTCACGTGATCCGTCTATTAATGAGATCTCTCCCCGTTCACGTTACTCAAATTTGAGTAATAGGATTCTTTCATTATCCCGTATGGTCCGTTTATCCCATCTACCGTAATCTCTATAGCTCAGGTTACCGATACCATAGAATCCACTTTGTCCCCCCCTTTTTCATATTCTCGTGACCAACATCAATCGAATTATTACATGTATTCAGACGCTAGATCCGATTCATAATTAAGATAATAGAAAACCCTTGGGTAATAACGGACTTGAACCGCTGACGCTCTCGGTGTAAACGAGGCACTCTACCAACTGAGCTAATTACCCCAATGTGTCCAATAATCAACTATTGAGCAGACACAACGAGTGATTTGCTTCCGCGATGGTGTTCGTGGTTTTCCCATAGCGAGAAAGATCTCTTATTTTAGGCACATAGTACTACGGGAGAGAGCATTCACTGTGCGGGACATAGAGTCCCGCGAAGCGCTTTATATACTTACAATCCGGAGGATTAATTGAACCGCCGAGCGGGTCGGGGGCAAGCCAAAATTCTTTTTGGTCCAAAGGACACGATACCCGGCAAGTTTCGTGTCCTTTGGACCAAAAAAGTGTCCGGAGAGGGAGAAAGAGAGCGATGAGAGCTTCAGCCCTACGGGCCTATATTTTTTCTTTCCACTCCATTCGCTTTCGCGAATGAAGAGTTACTCCCGATCTAAAGCGCCCTTTTTCCATTCATATACAAATCCAATCGTCGAAATAAGTGAAAATACCATCATAGACCAGAATCCAAACGAACCAATCTTGTTAAGAGAAACTGCCCAGGGAAATAAAAAGGTGACTTCCGGATCGGATATGATAAATAAAATAGAAACGAGATAAAATCGTATATCGAAACGACTTCTGGCATCATCAAAAGGAATAGGGGTCAGGACTTCAGCCCATGTAGGGCCTACTGAAGTGCCCTCCGAACCGTGCGAAATAGTTGCCCATTACACGGCTCACTAACTCTACTTACTTTGGTCCCTCTTTCACTACGGGCGCAGCATATATATATATATATATATATATATATAAATATATATATATATATATATATATATATATATATATATATATATTTATATATTTCTTTCCGGTTCTCGAAAACCAATGATCTGCTCTTCGGGTTGCTCCGTTTTTCCAGCGATTCCAGAGTTTATACTTATCGCCTTGCAGAGTTCGAGCATCCTTGGGAAGTTTCGCCGGGGGAGCCGGGGCAGGTGGACCAAGTGAATTAAAACTATTTTGTGCTGCGCCGTACCCCATAGCTCGCTGGAGAAGCTAGAGGACTTTCAAGCCGCCGCTTTGTCCGCCTGTTCGCTTTTTATCATAGCTAGAGATCCAAGGGGCTGACAGGGAGCAAACCGCATACCGTACCGTGTCGGTCATAGCCAATCTGAGATCCGTCAGAGTTGCTTTGATAAGCTGTGTAGAGTTAAATCCGCTTAGACCAAGCAGATACCTAGGCCCCTTCCCGATTACTGGTGTTTCCAGTGCCTTCCCTTTCCCGAAGCGGAGGTTTAGCCGGGTACTGCGGGCCTTCTGACTTCCAACCCGCCGCCTTGGCCGGCGCTCATCTGGCTGGACCTCGCCGGTATCGCCTACAGGCTGTAGCACTTCGAGATGTCGTTTAGTCGTCTGTCCCCAATGTGTTGGGTGATCCGCCCCCATATTTCCACTCCGACCCGTGGCCTGGCCGATTCTGATCATCTGCAGGCAGGGGGCATGACTGCTGCGTCCCTTCGCGTGCGTTCCCGCGTGCGCAAGGCAGCACGGAGTTAGCTCCAGCAGGGTATGCTTTCCCGAAAACGACTCCGATTCGCCGTAGCAGCACCTCATCTCGTTAGTGCCGGGAGGCTCGCATCACGGTCTCGGGCAGAAAGCGAGGTGGTCCGTAAGGCCAAAGCGCCTTCGACCCGCCGAACTCTTTAGCCCAACAAAGTGCGTAGCACCTCGCACGGCAAGTCTCGTGCCCTTTGGGCCCGCCGACGGGTCTTTGCGTGCTGAAATCATCAAGCCATTTCCGGCCCATTCACCCTGCCAAATAAGTATCCTTCGGACCCTTTGGTCGAGTGTATCGCTTTGGTTGGCCCTCTCCCCCATCGTGCCTCCGGCCCTCAGTGATGCTTTTATGGCATGCTTCGGTCCCTCCGCCGTTACCAGCTTCCAGTGAGCCATATACCCCTCGTGCGAAGTTCGGCCACACACGTTTATGACTGTAGGTAACCTAACGGCCGCCCTCAGAACCACATTCGTAAGCTGACAATTTCTCTGGGTAAGCCAAACTGGAAGAAGAAGCGAATAGAAAAGAAACACCAATTAAGATCAAAGAGAGTAGCAAACTGATTACTAAATGGACAAAAATAGGTGCAAATTCCATGAACCAAGAACCACTTTTTTTGAAGGAGAATAGTTCCAATGGTAGAACAATGGTCTCCAAAACCAAAGGTTAAGGGTTCGAATCCCTTTTCTCCTGATTTAGCAACGAATGCGGAAACCCGAGGCGCTAAGCGCTTGTTTCCCCCATCCCAAATTCCGGAGAGGAAGCGTCGTTGCGTAGGGAGCGCGGTTACGATTATAACTAAAAAATGAGAGACTTTACGAACTCCCAACGACAAATTGCCCATGCTCTACCTTTTTCATAAGCCATGGCTACCCGATACCCGGAGGGGAGAGGGGTGAAGCAAATAGCTGCTTTGCCCCTCTTCTTTTTTTATGATCGATGAATCGCTAAGAAGCTCCGCGTACATCTATGGCGAGAGGTAGCCAGTTGACTACTAATTTGCTCAGTGATGTTTTTTCGTTGTACAGTAGCAGAAAGTATACCTGGGTCGATAGATTTCAATAGCTCTTGCTCATAGTGCGTTATGAGAACGACGGGTATTTGGTCTAAGTAACCTTTGACAGCTGCATAAATAACCACGATTTGTTTTTCAATAGGAATTGGGCCATATCGTGGTCGTTCAAGTACCTTAGTTGACCTAGCCTCACGATTATTCAATAAATACTGAGTCGCAGCATCGGGATTTGAACCAAATCGAGCAGAATCGAGCAAAAGGGTGGCCTTTTGGATGCAAGACCGGGCCGGGGGAGGGCCACGAAATCAGAAAACCTTTTATGCACTATGGGCCTGTGGGGGCTAAAGCCTTGAGGGGGGATTTCTCTATATATGATAGATAATCAGCCGCGAAGATTTTTTTTTGTGCTGCGTCCCCCCGAGAAATCATTAAGCTCATAAACATAGGCAAAGTGCCATTTGATGAGTAACTAAAAACAAAGGAGAGGGATATAGAAAGAAAAAAGTAATAAAAAAGACAGTGATTGCTAGTAGTAACGATTTTTCACGATCCATGGGTTTATATAAAATCCATGTTTCGGGTGTATCAAAATACATTATTTTCACAAAGCGTATATAATAAAAACAACTGATAACGCTAGTAACTACTCCTAATTAGGGCTAGTAAGTAGGCCCCGCAGCCTAGAGCGGCAAAAAACAAATAGAATTTGCTACGAAATCCAGCTAATGGGGGTATTCCTGCGTATGGGAACATAGTAATAGACAGGGTAATAGCTAAAATAGGATTAGTTTTGGCTGAAACAACAAAGCCAGGTGCGTAGCGTTGCTCTTGGGAAAGTTAAAAAGAACAAATCGAAGATATTGGGCTCAAAAAGGCTTTTGTTACGAGCTCCCCTGGCTGAATGAAAGCCCTCCATGCTTTTGAATAAATACCGATTGTGGATCCTATGGAGTCTTTTCAGGGGCGTTAAGATCTTACTTACATGGCCGCCTCCCTTTTTTTCAACTTTCCGTACTCGAACTTTCGCTGATCCAGCTCATACTTTTCTTTATTCAGCTCATACTTTTTATCATTTTAGGCGAGCTCTTCATCTTTCTGCTCCAGGGCTTGGTCCTTTCGAGCGTTTCCACGCTCATTGACATATATTTTATAACCGAAAAACCCCGGCTACAATGACAGCAATAGACGCCCCAGAATTTTAATAGACCCAATCAGTTGCTCATTGTCCCGCCGCGGATTTCCCGACGGCCCCAGCGTCGGCGGATCCACCATCACCGGGTGCTTCTCTCGCAACTGGAGCATAATAAGGCCTTGTAAAGAACGGGAAGATCACTGATTTAAGAGGATTTGGTCGATAGTTTATTTACAAAAAAAGACCCGATAAACTCTTCAATATTATCCTTGTAGCCGGCCGACTGTTGCTCAATAGCACCTCAGAGCTGACTCAATATAAAATCCCACGTTATTCTTTTTTGTGAATTTCTGGTGATTTGGAACACCAAAAAATCGCGTCTTAATCGATAGTAGATTATTATAAACACGGTTACTATTTTTGCTAAAACACTTACGAGTTCATTACTGGAGGAAAATATGAAAATAGCAGAAATAAGTTGAGAAAAGGTCGAAAATTCTAAAACCCCAGAAGGACAAAACGTTCGCTCGAAGCATAGAATTTTGAACAAAATAAACTGGAACACTGTAGAATTTGTTTGACGGATATATTATACGAAATTATGGGTTTGCAGCTTGTGACTAACTCCAAGTCCGAAGTATATCAAGAGAGTTATAATGGTGGTTAAGATTGAGACCGTTCTTGGGATAGCATAAGTTTCGGAATATAAAACGGAATACTGAGAATAGGTAACGAGAATGAGCCGGCTAGTGTGGTAGTTGGCCATTCCGGCCAGTGCTGATAGTGATTCTTTCAGAAAGAATATTTCCTTTTTCTTTGTCTGATTCAATAAGGTATTTGGCCATTTGACCAGTGCTGTCGGATAATATTCAATGAAGCTAAGAAAGCTGCACAGAATAACATAATAATTCCGGAAGTATACACTTTGGATAATTCTAGGAAAAGACCCGAATCCCACAATAAATGACGAACTCCATTACTCATATGATAGCACAACGCTAATAAAGTGAAATTGACTAAGCTTATAATGACCCAATTCAGATGGAAAGTGAGAAAGAAGAAATACTGGTAAAAATGATAAAACGTGAGGCTGAGATCACCTATTTTGAAAAAGAAAGTACTGAACAAAACCATAGTGGCCAAGAACGCCCCGGATATTCTATGGAAAATAGAAAACGTCGAAGTAAGCTGTGGCTTATAGATGGTAAGGTGAGGTGATAACGGTCGATTTATTTTCATCTTTTTAGTTGACTCCGATTTTGATTCAAGGTGACAGGATTTGAACCTGTAACTTTCTGCGCCCAAGGCAGACGCGCTACCAGATTGCGCTACACCTTGCTTGGCTCGCCCAAAGAATATTATATTAATGCTTAGAATTTGATTGATCAGCATCAATAATGGGAAGGGCTGAGGAAAAAGAATAGATTTTTTTTGGCCTCACGGACGTGTATTAGTTCCTCAGCCTCTATAGGTGCGCTCAAGTAAGAGTCCGAGTCGGTCATTGTCCGCCTCATTGATTTGCTTAAAAATGCGATTCATTATGGATTTATTATGTAATTGCATTTTCAAGTACCGTTGTAATCGCAGTATTAAAGTATCATTCATCGGAATATACGATGAATTTTCCAGTTATGCCATTAACTATGTAATTCCATGATCAATAGGGGGGAGGAACCCTCATGGATAAAGGCTGAATCCGATGGATCCTCATAGAGAAATATGGTAATGAGAGGCGATAAGGGACCCACCCTTCGATGAAAAAGTCAAATCCGAAACCTTCGGCCCTTTGGGCCGTGCGTAGCACCTCTCCTTATAGTTGTCTCGTGCCCTTCATCCATCAGGTCTTTCTTCCGTAGAGAAGTATCCTGTCTGAAAGTGCTTACGCACCTCCTCCTCCGTCCGGCGGAGGACCCATAGGCACGTAGTGCGCGGGGAGCGTGTTCGGGCCTGTAGATTGAAGTACTATGTGCCTTCCTTCTCAGCCACTTCAGCTCGCGGCATCCTTTTCTTCTTCCTTCGTCAATTTCTGTTCTCTTTCCTGTCCGACTGACGGTCCCCGGTCGGCTTTGTTTGGGGCCCTTGAATTCATTCATAGTAAGTCCAACAGACTCCCTTTCCGAATCCAGGAGCCCCTGCTGGAGCATGGCGTTGTTCCACGGTTGTCACCTTCTCTCCGTTGGACGGATTCATTACCAAGGTAGCACGACGGCAGATCCACATCTATGATCGTCGGAACCCACTACCAACGCCCCTTTTTTTCCCTAACAGCGCGCTTGACGGAATTAACGGAGCCGGCCCCCGGCCCTGCTTAGGGAAATGATCCGGTTTGTAATAAAAGGGCTCCTAATAGTTGTTTGTTATTTTTTCGGTAATCCGACTTTTGAGACTCCGAAGCAAGTAGACTTCCCAACATATGCCCTCTTCCCCGCCGTCTACCGGCTCTTCGGAGGCCGGGGGCCTTCGCTGAGCAGCTATGTCAGGGGCCGCCGCGCAAGTAAGCTCGGTAAATTGTATTATACGTAACGCTTCGAAGGACTCGATAGCCCGGAGCAAATCACTTAGCTCCGTGGCAAGAGGTCCCGGGTACGGGATTATGGTGGTATGACCCGGCGACATAAGCGAGAAATAGGCGACGAGGAAGGAAGGTAGACCCTTGATCCTATTCATGAGACGATCACCTTCTTCTATTATCTGCTTCGTAACTGCCATGTCCCCTTGAGAAACTTCGACGTCAGATATAAGGACAAGCAATTCTACATACAATCAACTAGGCTTGTTGGCTCAAAGGCATTCGTGTTCAGTTCGCGGAGTGTTGGAGTCATGAGAATCCGAGGGAGCTTATTATCTCGGCTTCGAGTATGGACATAGCGCTCGTATCCCAGGTTCCCTCTATCGGATCATGTAGTAGGAATGAGTATATCCCATCGTAATTACAAAGGTTTCCAACCGGATTATTTACTAGGATGTCAAGGTCCCTTCTTAGTTCTATTTATGAAAAGTTGAAGTCGAGTTTCCCGACTTGGAAAACCGAATTAGTCATTCGAAAATTCTCAGTATTTAGTAGTATCAGTTCCCATTCTGAACCTAATAATTATTACTATCCTTAATATCTTGTCTAGTAATAATAATTTCATCTTACGTATAAGGGGATCGAAGTTCCTGGACCATATAGAGAGATAGATAAATAAATAAATAAAATAAAGAAATATATATATATCTATTTAGCCCGTAAGCAACTATTCTATATGAATTGCCACGTATATATATATATATATATATGTAATGTTCCAATCTTTTAAATCGCGGTGGTGGAACAAAGCGAATATACTCGCTCCTCGAAAATTCTCGGTGGCTCCCCGCTTGCCGAGAGAAAAGGGCGCCACTGCGCGCCTTTCGGCCCCCCCACTTCTCAAACACTCGGGGGGGGGCGACAGAACGGGAAAAAGGATTGCTCTGTTCATAAAAATATATCAATATATGAGGCTAAATACTAGGTACCCGTCAGCCACGAATAGAGAAACGATTAAAGGAAGGGCAAAAAGTCGGTCGACCAAAGGGAGAAGCACATAATACGGCCTGAGAGATGCGTGCAAGTGGGCGGCAGAGAAACTTAATCTTATATTAATCGACCTGACACTAGGGGCCAAGCGGACGTGAGCCCCATCACACGGGATATCTGCTTGGATAACTTTTGCCATTCCATAATCTATCAAAGGTTGATTTTCCTACTTGGCGCTTAGGCCAGAAAGCTGCCGCAATGGATATCCCTGGCCGCCTTGTAAGATGGATGACGAAAGGCTCACATACAACCGCGGCGGAGAGTGCTAAATAGACAACAGAGGAGCGGGAAGGAACAACTGACCAAGGAACACGAGAAACTTTGTGGGTCCGTCCGAAGGGCCGGGGACTGGCGGCTGACAGGCCCCCTGAGAGGTTGGACCGTCAGACAGGGGCCGGCCGGGGGGCCGTCGTCTCTTACGAACCGTACCGGGCCAATCTGCCCGAGTAAGAAGCTCAGACAGCGCCTCGGGGCGGCGGGGACGGAGGCGTATGTCCCTTCCGACGCCTGATATGCGCGCCTGGACGACCGATAACCGGTATGGGTCCTGCGCGAGAAAAAGTACAAGTCCACGATGCACCGAGGCTGGCGCACTTATCTGGGTTCCGCAATCAATAAGGACCAAAGGTTCTTATTTTCCATCAAAATGCCTAAAACCCTCCTCCGGACCTTGTTCTCCATCAACTTTAAAAACCCCGCCTTCGTCGCATACGCTGCATCATCTTCCGATTCAGCAGCTTTTGAAACCAAAAGATTATGCATTTTATAACCAAAAGATTATGCAGTTTTTTCTTCTCCGTATATTTAGAGCAGTGTATCGGGTAAAGAAAAGGCACAAGGCCCGTGGCCCCATACGACATCACATTACGTAAAACACAGGCCCGTAGGGTCGGTCCGAAGGAGGCGAAACGTAATCGGCCGAAAAACGACCGAACCGAACTAGCGATGGCGAATCGCCGAATCAAACCTCTTAGGGCCAAAGGGCACACTTCTTTGTCTCAGGTCCCCCGGCCAGAAATGGCTTTACCGCGCACGATACCCGAATATGCTCCCTGCGCACTAGGTGGTGCCACCTATACCCCCCCCGTGCTCAATGAACCATAGGTTATGTGTTTGGCCTTCGCCAAAAGAGGTTCGGCAAAGGTCGTTGACCGGCGGCCTGGCGATCCCCGCCGAGTCGGATAATCGGATTTCAATACGGCCGGTTTCGAGTGGGTCAACGCAATGGGGAAATAAAAAAAATTGCGTGAAATACTCTAATTGATAAGGTGTCGAACATCCTACATAACATTTATTTGGTCTCACTCCTTCCCGGTGATTCGGTCTCTCTAGGTTGGATTCGAACCAACGACCCAATAGTTAACAGCCATTTGCTCTAACCGCTGAGCTACTAGAGAATAAGCAGCGAAGGAACGAATCATGGGAAAACAAAAAGAAATTCTGGAGCCTTTCTTTATACAAGCGTCAGAGTCCGCGCCTCTTTCAACTGGATGAAGGTGGAAGGGCCGCCGGGCCCGACGGCCCGGAAACGATAAAAGAGTCGCGAACCAATTCAGGTTCGTATAGAACCCCAGCGGATTGCACTACGCGTGTTTTGTTGAAGAAATTGAATAAATCCGAGTAGAACTTTTTGCGGTCTATAGGATTTGACACATCATTGACATATTCCAGAATGCCGTAGCGGGGGGGGGAGGGAGAATGGGAACTAGAGATTTTTACTTATATTTATTTGCCCTTTTTTTGTCTGACGGGTGGCTCGCGGAAAAACTCCGGGCCTTTGTTATAGATATATCTATATATTTCTCTATTCGAAACTTCGAAATAGGAGGAGTCAATTCAGTCGCGGTCCCCGGTTATCTTAATGGCGTTCCCCGACGAATTAGGACTTCGAATTTATTAAAAATTCGGGACTGGGGGATAACCCACTTCAAGCCCTCAATGTTGCATAAGCCGAGGCTACCCACGTAAACGGAGGCACGTAGTGCTTCTTTATCAGCCATTCCTAGAAGTTTTTGTTGGTCGAGTGTCAAAAAAGATATTTTTAACTCTTCCCGAGCACGTAGCGCCTCTCTCCATAAAGCCAATTTCTATTTCTTTCATTCCCCGCCCCACGGGCCGCCTTTCTTTGTATCCCGGTGCTCGACACCGCCAAGGTCGTATACACTGCAATAACCCGGTCAGTTATCCATACCACCCGATGATGGTCATGGGCGGGCACTCGATCTGCCGTTCGAAATACAGCAGGGCCGTAGGCCTGGTTGTTGTTGCTGCGCAGTTTTCTCCCCAGAGCCCATAGGTAGGGCTCTCCACAACTACTCATCAGCAGGTTCTGAAAGTAAAGAGCCGTAGCCCTTGTGAGGGGATTAGTTAGTTCAGCTGTCATAACTATTTCCAGAATTATTCAAAGATTTACTGGCTACGTGCTTAGCAGATCTATACTTCTTGTAATAATATCTTGCTCCCGCTTCGGGTTTATACACGAGCAAAGTATCGCCCCCTGCGGCGGGACCTGGAGTAGCTAGTGCCAACTGTAAGTGGGTTGGCTAAAGGCTTCAGGTTAACCGATTTATACACAAATAGCGAGAATTGAACAATAAATAACTTATTGGTGAGGGGCTACACTGGCGGCGTTTACACCAAGCGCGATCTGCCGGGTTGTTTCTTAACCGGGCGCATGTGCAAGGGGTAATTTATTAGGAGATCCCAAACTTATCCAGTTTTGGTATAGGTCCCGCCGCCGCAGGGCAGGCCTCGGATTTCCAAGCATTTGGTACGCTCGAGGCTCATAGTAACGAAATGAACGCCGAAGCGATACTAGACTGATAGTTAGTCGCATAAACAAAGATGAATTGGTAGATAGAAAATGCAAGTTCCCTATATGAATCGATTTAATAATTGCAAATTGTTTTAGCGGACTCCAAGCCATATGATTAATTGAATTTTTTACGATCCTTAGCAAGGCGAAACCATCAAGCCGCTTCGTGGCCTGATGGATTTCAAGCCCAAGTCTTGAAAGGAGAAGCCCTACGGGCTTTACTCGAGGATAAAGAGAAAGATAGACCCGAGTTCCAGACAACCTCATTTGAAATTCTAATCGATACCATTATGTTTTACCAAAAAACGAATTGACAGCATTTTCAACGAACTTTTCTGATAGTATTCCGAAAATCTATAGCATTTTGGATGAAAACATCCTGACGTTTGACCCTAGTCGTTTTATGCATCGTAAGTACTATTGCCCCAATAAGTGCTACTAATAAAATTAGACTAGAAACCAGAAACAAGAAAAAATAGGTTGTATAAAGTAAATTGCCTAATGTCTCCAAATTAGTCCAACTATGTATCTTTCCAGCATAAACTGTATATGTTAGGTAGGTCGCACCCGATTTCGTTGGTAATATTGGGATGTAATCATTATCTACCATTAGAAAGATTTCCAACAAAAAAATAAGTCCAATAATACCACCTACAGGTAAATAGCGCAATACATTCTCGTGAATTTCTTCTATCCTTATATGTAACATCATAACGACAAACAAGAATAAAACGGCAATAGCCCCTACATAAACCACTAGGAAAATCATAGCAAAGAAATCAGGACCTAACAAAACGAGTAAACCAGAGGTATTGCGAAAAACTGGGATTAAAAATAAAACAGAATGAACTGGATTTTTGGCACGTATCACCATAGCGCCTGACACTAGAGCGAGGACCACAAAAACATAAAAAAGTATCGTGGTGAAATTTTCCCCTTTTATTTTATTAGCTGTGAACAAAAAATCTATATTTTTGCTGCGAACCGCATCGTCAGCCCGAAATTTTCCAACGACGTACATATATATGTCTGAGATCTTTCCATTACGGCATTTGGCACGCTGATTATGATTCCCAACTTCAATAACGGGAGATTACACACATCGCGAGCTAGCCGCTTCGAACTTCCACGAAATAGTTTCTACGACCCTCTTAAAAAGGGGAGGAGCCCGGCGTAGCAGCCGCACGCACCTTGTTATTCCTGCAAATCAACGAGAAGAGTTGACGAGCAGCTCTATCATTTGCTCGCGAGCCTGGTATCGCTAATCTCTTTTTCGTTTATTCAGACAAAGCCCCCCCCCGGGCCTCTAACCCAATGGGTAGAGGCCCGGAGGAGGTTTGACCCTTTGGCCCGGCGGAACGACTATAAAGAGAGGTGCTACGCACTTCGTGGGCGGTCGCGCACTCCGTGCCTATAGTATCGTGGCCTTTGGGTCGCCGGTTAATGCCCCATCCCGCGTAATAGGAACTGTTAGGATTCGAACCCGGCCGCGGGTCTAGACTTTGTCTCTCCTTCGTACCCGGGGGGCCTTCCACCAGACCCACAATTCCGGGTGTACCCGGGCGAGGATACAGTAATGAACGTAGAAAGATAAATCCTTCTTTTGTGATCCGGTAAACCAAAACCTAAGGTCTCGAAACTAGCACCCAAACAATTAAAAAACGACTAATCCAAATAGTCATGTGCTTGGGGATTCTAGCAAAAATATGGAACAGAGAGGGATCGCTATGAATAATAATAATAGCTATGATTTTACGCTGAAAGGACAATATACGTAAAGTCCTCCCACTGAACCACAGTATTAATTGATTAATACAAGGTTTCTGTTTTACAATGGTTAAGGTTCGCATTTCTTCCATAGACTGAATTAGTACCAATTTTCTAGAAATGCCAGAAAGATAACAGATTAAAAGCATTACCAATGATTGGCGGGCGATATATACCAACAGCCTGGATCCGTGGCTGTTGAATCCATTGAAATATCCTACTGGGGGGGGACCACAAGGCCCACGGCGCTGCGGGAGCGCTGAGGCCACCGCAATCACCCTCGTCAGAGTCCAGTTGCTTGTAGCACTTGCTACGACGAGACGAACTCACACCGTGCCCTCGTTTTTGAGCCTACGCCAGGTTGTTACGGCGCCAACATCGACGAAATGTTGATCGATCATCTTCATACCGCAAGGTACTCCCTCCCGCGCCGGCGCCTGCAAGCGCCAAGAAAGCTCTGGAATTAAATGGTTTTTTCATCGTCTCCGAAATGATTTCGATAACTAAATGCGCCCATAGCTTTCGCCGATTCGACGCCGCGGCGGTATCCGCCCCCCCCCAGGCAATTGGCGAAATCAGTAAGGGTTTTTGTAGATTTTCCGTTACTGCGGTGATTTTTACTGGTACCATAGGGACCTACACTTCTATTCGACCCGATATTGTTGCTTGAGTTGCCAAATCGCCGGCACCGGGGGGCCGGAATACCCGAAACGAGAGTATTAAGAACTCGTACTGGAAAGAGCCTCTCCCTAAGGTCCTGTGTCCTGGCAGTTTCTTTCTCTTCTTGTGAGTCTGTTCCTTCCCCGTCAGTGTTTTCTCTTTCTTCCCCCTTTCTTTCAGTTCTCCGTCCGTCTCCGTCTGACAGACATGGTCCGGAGGCAAAGATAAAAGAAAGTCCGGCTTTTGTTTGGGGGGGGCCTCGGCGGACCCAGAGAGCGCAGATACTGAAACTGACTCGGCGGAGACAGTAGCGGATTTGGTTCGTTGATACAGCTCCGAGGAGACCCACCCCGTCAATATCTGAGACTATGGCAGATTCGGTCCGTTGATAAAACTCAGAGACCGGCCCTTAGACTTTATCGACGGATCATCTCATCCACGGAAGCACTCCACGAACCAAACTCGTATAGTAGTGCGAGCTGCCGCCGCAAATTATGGAGCTCTTAGACATTCGGGACAGGGGAAACGCGACGCAATCCCATTTCGCTGTCCCCGCCCGTAAATAACATTCGGTAATTGTGATAGGGCCGCCCCCCTTTCCAAGTCCTCTACCGTCGAGGAGGAAGTAGAGCCTTGATACGAGCGCCTCAATCAATTGGCCAGCGAAATAATCGCGGTCGTAAGCCCGAAAATCCGTCCGATTGAGTCGCGAAAATCAAAACCAGACCCCGTACCTAGCCCGCCACAGCGAGCTAGGTACAGATTCAACGAAGAGTGCTGTTTGTTGCGTAGGCCCGTAACTCTAAAGCTGAGGCGATCATGAGTGAAACCAAAAGAGGAAGGCAGATGTATTGGAAAAAGTCGTAATCTGCGACCCTCCAAGCATTATACCTTTCTACGAATAATTCGGCTTTACATTCGTAAACAGTGATCGTTGCAGCGAAGTAGTAGAAAAAACCCACTGGAGCAATTTGTCCAATAGTAACATATGGTGCTTACACGGCGGGTTGACATCCAATCCAACCTGAAGGCGAGCGATCTGCTACAAGCAACCGAAACAATTTTTGGTGAATTGGTAGAAAAAATCGAACTACGTACATATGAAGTGTTAGTGAAAGGTAGAGCCAATAATGACACAAAAACTAGTCCTATGGTAGACTCCCTAATTCGTTGGGTATACTTCGATAAATTGCATGGACTGGTAAGAAATACCATTCCAGCACTATTTGAGCCGGGGTTGACATGGGATTTGCGGGATAGAGTCGAGGGTCCACCCTATACGGCCCCAGGTTTACCCCCGTTAACCGATCCGGGCTACTTAAGTGCTGCTCTCCGAACCGTACAAGATAGTCGCCCATTACACCGCTCTCTAACATGACTTTATACCTCCTTCGGAGCTTGTTCAAATCCGGAGGGGCACACCCCACGGTCCTTTGGAGATGGCCCGATTGATAGACTGCGTCAAGGTGAAACTTGACAAACGGGAACCATTTGGTAAGTACATAGGCTATTTCGCTACTGTTTGCTATCAAGCGCTTTTTTACTGCTAGGGACCTTTCGCTTAGGTGGGTAGGCCCCTCTTCCTAGGGATAAAAGCCCTAGGACCTCACCGTTGTTTCCTATACGGCGGCTCGTCCCTTATCTTTTCCATAGAAATAGGGATGAAAACTGTTTCATCTACATAATAATTTCTACTCAATGGATTATTGTAACCATATCGATATGCAGCCGGATGCAGGATACTAGCACCTACTATTATAAAAAAAAGTAAGTAATGAAGGCTGAAAAAACGATTTAAGGTCACATTGTCTAGCCGCCCCGAAGCCAAATTACTATAGTGTCTCCTACGATAGGTATTGCGCCAGCTGCGGCTCCATGAAGAGGACCCCGAGATAATACGTATCCCATAGAAGCTGTTACCATACTTGGGAATAGCGTGACGACTCCGGGACACCGAACTAATTTGCTAGGACTCACATAACTTTCATGATATGAACCACGAAAAAAATAGAGATGAACGACAATAAAAAACATACTGGCTCCATTAGCATGCATATAGCGAAGCAACCAGCCTCCTTTCACATCTCTCATGATGTGTTCCACGCCTGAGAAAGCTACATCCACATGAAGTGTATAATGTATAGCTAAGGAAACCCCTGTAAGTATTTAGATAACCGAACGAGGACCAGCCAACGAACCAGAACCTCACCAATAACTTATATCGCTAGAAGTTGGATAATCCATCAAGTGATTGTTAAGTGTAGAAGATATAGGTTGTTTAAGAATCGATAGTCGTCTCGCCATAACTTTTGTGCCTTTTTTTTGCGTATCATGGAAACTTTGTGTTCTTCATGATTGACGTCACGCATAATGGGCAGGATTGACCCATCAATACAAGGCCCCGCCGGGTTGAGAAAAATAAATATAGATTTTTTCTTCGTTCTATAACGCCACCTCAAGCCGCCCGCATTGACGGAGTCCATAGAGCGAATAAAAAGAATTCTTTGGCGATGTTTCGAAGCATTTTAACCTTGAGCTGCTATGGCCTGCTGGGCCTAGCTCTATCCCCGTAGGGGCAGAGGGAAGGGGCGGCTAAAAATATATATTTTTTTTGCTTGTCGTTCTATTGCTTGAAGTTCATGATTCCCACATGCTGAGTAATACTCGTGTAGTTTTGTTTTGCGCACCCTTGCGGGTAGCGCATGAGTACCCAACCCCTAAGAATTAGGGGCGAAAGGGACCATTGGTGTGCATTGCTTTGCGTCAGCAAACCCGGTTCTTTTATTACGGTTGATTATGACGCGCGAAGGAAGTGAGGCCCTTTAATGAAGGTTTATAGCATCATTTAGGTAGATACATAGCGAAATTGTGAAAACATAAGCCTGTGGAATGGCAACACCTAATTCTGAACCAGTTAATGCGAATACTATAAAGAAGGGAGCAAGCTGCGCCAGATACAGAATACCCCCCATGGATAGCATAGTCCAAGCGAACCCGCTTAAAATCTTGACTAAACTATGACCAGCCATCATATTGGCAAATAAACGTATTCCTAAGCTCAATGCGCGAAAACAATAAGAAATTGGCTCGAGAAGTACTAAGAAAGGTGCTAACGGTAGGGGTACTCCTTGCGGTAATAGGATACTAAAAAAATGGAGCCCATGTGTTTGAAATCCAACTATAGTTATTCCAATAAAGAGAGAGAATGAAAGACCTAGGGTAATTATAAAATGACTCATTACTGTAAAACTATATGGTATCATACCGATAAGATTGCGAAATAATAAAAAAGTAAAGGTGACATAGATTAAGGGGAAAAACCGTTGTTTCACCGAAGAAGCACCACTTATTTGTTCGTTCACCAAGTTAAGCACAAAATCATAAATCATTTCCACACAGGATTGCCAAGCATTTGGTACTAAGTGTCCTCCATTCAGGGTGACAAAATGAACCAGAAGCAATACTAAACCGATAGTTAGTAGCATGAACAAAGAGGAGTTGGTAAATGGTAAATGCAAATTTCCTATATGAATAGGAATCAATTGAATAATTGCAAATTGTTCTAGCGGGCTGCACGCCATAATTGATTCTATTTTTTTTAGAAAAGGAGGCCGCTGATAGCGACCCACCATAATGAGAGATAAACAACTGAGTTTGGGCAAGAAAGGCGTATTATTTTTTTGGATAACCGGTGGGAAATGCCATTACCCAGCCTAAGCATTACTGGGCGGGAATCAGAAAAGGTTCCGTGATAAGCCGCCGACTCGGTCTACTATATGGGAAGTCCCGACGCATGACACACAGAATTTAGCTACTTCCCATAGCTTTTGATGAGGTGTATACCAAAGAAACGGTTTGAACCGGAAAGTTTCTCATTATGAATTTCTTACAATGTCGAATCCGGAAAATAACCAAACTGAGGTAATAAACACCTAAAAATTCGAACCGGCCCCTACGAACGAAAATGGAAATATTACATAAGAATGAATCCTTATCTACATATTTTCTGGAAACAAAAAGGGATACGTATAAAAATTCCAACAATTTGATACTAATTAACCTTTCTAACAGTAAAACAAATCTGATTTCATAGGGCAAATAAGTTTGCGTAAATTATAGAGCCATTTCCGATCCGTAGGGCCAAAGAAGCACGTAGTGCCCGCAAAGGAAAAACACTCCTACGAAAGAAGGGGCTAAGGGTTCGGCATGAAGACCCACCCGATAGGGGAGAGTCCGATGCCCGTTGGTTGCGCGTCTTGGACCCGCGTAAAATTGTTTTCTTCATCCCCGGGGGGATTAAATTAATTGAAAAAGGTAATCCGAGTAATCTCTATATGAGATAAGTTAATTATCTTGTACCAACCATATGAATATTCTAATAACCAATAGTCTCTAGTAGTTTATCCCTGTTTTGTATCATATCATCTAGTACTGGAAGCTTTACAATCGCTGCGGGCTTCCCTATCAAATTGACAGAATATGGCGGAACAATCAAAGTGAGATAAAATTTGGCGCATAGTCAGATATTTCATTGCCAAGTCGGAATTAGGAACGAAGTTTAGGATGGTGTATCCGCCTAAGTATAGCAAAAGATCACCCTGCTAAATCGAAATGAAGAAATGTTTTCAGTTGCTCGCAGGTGAGCTTTTTTATAATCGACAAAGTAGATAGTTCACCACCATCTATAATGAGAGAAACTACGATTGGCTTCAGCAAGTTTATGAAGATCATCCCTTTTTTTACGGGCAATCCCCATCTTTTGGGAAGCCTCCAGTATCTCGGCGTATAAACATTGATCTAAGCTTATGCTCTTTTTGCCCATACGTCGTTTGGCTGCTGATTCAAGCATCCAACGAATAGCTAAGGTTTCTTGACGAGTTGTTGCTGTAATAGACGGTACTAATCGAGTAATGCCTGAGATTCTTACTTTTTTCACCCCACAAATAGGCTTGACATTTTCTATGGCGTTAACCAAAAGTTTTATTACATCGCCATGAGGAGCTAGACGATGAAACGTTTTATAAACAATAGCACGAGATCTCGTTTTTTTCCCATCAATCATGCAAATGTGAACCAATTTTTTTATTAATTGTCTTTGTTTACCATTCAAGCCCCGGATATAGCCCAAATTGTCTGAGCAATTGTATGTGCTTGCCCCACGGCCCCTGGGTCTTGATGGCAAAAGCCCTCCCAGGGCATAGCATAAATATCTACGGTGGGATAAGCAAAGCGCATAAACGCTTTCTGTTCCGCGACAAAATCTATTTCTTTTCGTTCCCACCCTCTCTGAAAGTCCTGATGAGTGAAACCGATCAAGAGATGAACTAAAAACACAGTTGAAATTCGATTTTTCGAATAAATTCATATATAATCTTTGGGTTTTTTCGTACCATATTTAGATCTGCCTCGACGTCGACCCGGTATTCCTTGAAGATCTTTAACTCCTCGAATACAATGGTATTTTACGCCTGGCAAATCCTGCACTCTACCTCCTCGAACCATAACCACGGAATGCTCCTGCAAATTATGACCCTCGCCGGGAATGTAAGCAATTATTTCATTTCGATTGGTTAGACGTACCTTAGCTATCTTGCGTAAAGCCGAATTAGGTTTTTTCGGCGATCTTGTCGAAACACGCAGGCAAACCCCCTGCTTCTGAGGACATTTATTTAAAGCTCGAGTACGCTTTGTCCGTCGTTTCGACTCCCTGCCTTTACGAACAAGCTGATTCATTGTTGGCATATTTCGCTCATTTCGTTTTTTTCCATTAATTTTTCAATCCTTCGTACCCAAGATTCGGCTCAAAATCGTTCGATTAATCCTCAACCGATAAATATGAATTTCTAGATATTTTCAAGCCCTTTGGCCCCGTACCCTCCTTCCTTTGTTTCGTCGGGGAGACTTCAAAAATTTATCATTTCGTTTATGCTACTTGCGCCACCTTCGGGCCTCCCGCATATCGCTCAGCCGGGGTCTGGTACGATTCATCCATAATAGGTAGAACTAATTTTACGTCACCGAACCGTACATACTAGTTTCGCATCCCTAAAACGTTACGGAACAGGGATTTGGGTGGCCTGCGTAGGCCTACAATTACTAGTCTTCGGGCGTCGGCCTCCCCCTGGAGGGAGGTAAGAGGCCGCGGGGCCTCGAAGTAAACTTCTTCTTTGCTAGCATCAGTTTCATTATGCTAGGAAAGTTGACTAAAAAAATAAATATGTTACTGCTGCTTGACCAAAGGGACGCCGTAGGTGTCCGATAAAATGAGTCCGACTTCAAATTTGCCTTTGTTGTTTCGAAGTCCTGTTAAACACCAGCCGGCTCGCCACTTCTCTTTCGAGTCGCACTGAGGCGGCGTAACAGATCGTCATCCTCGACTCCTTCCAAGTCTCGCGCGAAGAAGAGGATTAGCTAAGTCTGGACATACTTCTTCATGGATAATGCTCGTCCACGAACACGGATCTCTCCAACCCCCTACGTCAGACAAGCTTTTTATCCCGTTTCAGCAGCTGCATATTGTGCGGAATGAATGGCACATTACATTGATGGCGAATTCGGGATACTCTTCTTGGTAGCCGGGCTAGCATATTCTTCGGGCCAGCCAATGTGGTAACCAACCGGAGTGGTTCTATAAGGTACGATGCTAGTACGAGGTAACGGGGACCACCCACCGAAGAGGTCGGCGGCCATGAACCTCTCGCTTCTTTGCACGAGATAGCGTTATTAGTATGTATCGCACATTGGAAGATGAAGAAGATTAAATGGATGGACATATTTTTTACTTATTTTTATGTCGAAAAGAACAAGTAAATTTCCTGATTTGCCAGAGGAGCGCAATGGTGGGTACCCAAGTAGTAACGTAGTCGAGGAGGTATGGAATCAAAAACTCATTTGTTTGATTATAGGTTTTTCTTCCGAAGCGCAACGATTCGCTCAGCATCATGCCTTCACCGGTAGTCTTAGCGAGGGAGACGACTTCTTCTCGGCTTCACCGAAGAAGGGCGTTCTTCATGTCGGCGTAGCTCTCTCACAAGAGTTTTTTGGGTATTCTAAAGTTTGGGCATCCCTTGTATTTTCGTGCTGTCTTAACGAATCAGATAGATTTAAATCTCGTTTTTGTTGCTTAAAACCCAACTCTGTTTGCTTAATACGTTCGTTTGCACGTATCCCCTTCATACGTTTTTTTGATCGTTGCGGGGATAACTCGATCTCGTCTTCTTTGATGCGTAAAATATCTACCTATAGTTAGTCTACGAAGCGACCCCTTCCCGCAGGGCAGATGGTTAACCTGCGATAGGTTTCCAATTTTCACTTGCAGTGCGCAGCGCCTCCCTGCCGGCCGGCGACACCCCTAATTTGAATATGGTTCATAGGCACCACTGATACGTTCCCAGGGCGCACTAGTAAACTATTTAGCACTTTCCGTTGGGTGCGCGGATTCCGTTTCAATGTAGTGTAAGTGGAGCCAAAGCCTCATACAAAGAAGATAGAGTAAAGTTGCAGCAGTTACGATAATGGTTAGGAAGACACGAAAACGTAATCATAAATATCTGATAGACCGCTCAAATGTGCAAATAATGCAATTACAAGTAATAAAAGTGGTTGAGACTGACAATAATAAATTTCGAAATTGAGACATTGAAAAAGACACTTTTGAAACACCAATAAGATTCGTGCTCTTTCCGAAAAAAGATGCCAAAAAACGAGTAAAAAAATAATGAATTCGAAACAAATATCTTCAAACTTGATTCAATACTAGAAAAGTGAATAATTTTGTACCGAACGGAAGCCGGGATAATTAAAAACATTGAAGTTTATTCTTTTTCTTTGTCGAAACCGCCGCCATAAAGCCTTTTCCCCCTCGCTTTTGGAGCAACCTCAGTGAAGGTAAGTAAGATTATCCCTTACGGGATTTGAACCCGTGTCTTCGACATGAAAAGCCGATGTCCTATACCCCTAGACGAAAGGGACGAAATCGCTTCGAAAAAAGGTGTGCGGTGTCCTAAGTCCACTATTCCGTTCCGAAGTGAAAGTATAAAAACGAAAATATTTTGGGTTTTTTATCGGTAGTCCGTATTCACCGGAAGGCTTATTATCCGCTAGGCGGCAAAGCCCGAAGCATTACGGGGGCCCGTAGACCGAATGGCTCTGCGGCGGGTCAGCCGCTTCATCGATCGATGGAAATAGATATCGAAGTCATAAGGGACTTCTTGTAGCATCTTTTTACTATCACTCAGCAGTATACCATATCCGTTTGAGGCTGCGAGCCAAGCGTTGTATTGCGCTGGAAGTGGTTGGAAAGGTTCTCAAGTAGAATGGAATTGCCCGTTGTATATTTCGGGGTCCGAAGGTCGAGACCTGCGGTAGTTTTGCGTATTCGAGATGACGAATTACAGGTTCAAGATCCCCGTACGCAACGACTTATGGGAGAATAGCGCCCCCTCGTTCAACAGTGACGCTGAATTCGGAAACAAAAAAGGGGGTATAGCCAAACCTTTACGGGTTCCAATACTGTAAGAGATGTATCCATCCCCTCCATAACGCTACAATGTTCGATTCTCTATCAAAATCCGAGTTTCTCTATGATGTTGGTCACGAAGGGAGTGCGCACGACGAGTAGGATCTTGAGCAGCACTTGGAGCCGTCGCAAACGAATGACTATTTTCCTATCGAGATAACTCCAAATTACTTGCTTCGGATTCTTCGTCCTTATCAGATGTATGTAGACCAAATTTTAGATCGATGATGCTATGTCGACCTTACGGCGTATTATGTGTATTCCCGCCCACAATTGAGGGCCTCATTCAGCAAAGATCCTAAACATTCAACCCATACATTTTGCACGAAGCACTTTCTACTGGAGCAATCAATTATCGCACAGGCTATATAACCTCAATCCCGACTCTAGATGCTCTTAGTTTACCGGTGTTGTTTTCGAAAAGAACGGAATATTACGGAAGAGCAACACACGTCATAAGTAAATGATGCCGTTGTAAAAAAACGGCAACTGGCCGAATGTAATAACCAAAAGTCATACGAGCATCTTTTTCGAATAAAATCTGTAAGCTACTATACGGTTTCGAAAAATATCAACTCCGAACTTAGGATTGACGGTTCAGAAAACAACAAGTTTTCTTGTTGCATAATAGTATTCTTATTTATGATTGTAAAGTATTTTTTTATTTCGCCGAAACCCGTGCACCAGCCCTTCGGCTCCGTTTCTGGAGCAATCTAACGGTAGGTGCTTCGCCGCCGCCCCTTACGATATTTGAGTGTCTTCGACGTCCAAAAAAATTTTGTTTTCTCGGAGAAACAGAATGGAATGCGCCTTCATCCATATAACGCTTATAGAACCATCCGAGAAATGCTAAGCGGGGAAATATATATCCGTACGGCCCGGTAGAGCTTTAGCCCTATAGCTTATCGGGGAGATAGCCTCTGGGCCTCTCCCGGAAACAAACCGGTTTCCCTTCTTTTGTCGGTTCTTTTCCTTTCCTCCGTCTGACAGTACCCCGCGCTATGGGCCTCTTCTCTCGGCTTCAGCTCTATTCCCGACACGGGAATGGGGAAAGAAGAAGATCCAAGAAACACAAAATATGAGAGACGAACAAAGGGAAGAGAAGCTTATCGCGCCTTCTGCTTGCTCCGCCGATGATCACGATCATTTCGTGCCTGTTAAACTAAAGACCCGGTACCTACAAGCGGAAAAAGGGACTTGAACCCTCAACCTCAGCCTTGGCAAGGCTATACTCTACCATTAAGCTATTTCCGCCATAAATTACGATATATATACATGACTTGGCACAGGGTATAATGGCTCCTCCGTCCGCCTCACGGCGGACCAGTCAGGCCTTGGATCTCCGCCCCCCCTCTCCTGGAGCCAGAGACTAGGGTAGACCGAGTAATTTAATACTCATATCTAGTCCTATACCGAATTTTGGGGTAAAGCCACCAGGCTCTAGTGGTACCTGCGGCGAGCAGTCCACCACATGTGTAGTAAGATCACCAAACTGGCGTTCACACCACCCTTACGGACTCTTTACGATTTGGAACCCCATGTTTCTCTCGGCGCCACGGGTCCATGATAGTCGGACAATACAAGAGCACAGTGTGCTTGAGCCATTAGTCGGGGGACGTAGGTATATATATATATTTTTTTTTTTCGTAGCCCTTTCCGCGGGGGCGGAGCTAGAGAACGTCTGCTTGGAACCAGTTATTCTCTACTTATCTGACGTATTCCCTTAGTCCAATCCGATGGATAGGCCCATGCTTGGAAAGATTCGAACTCTCAACCCCCAAATCCGTAGTTTGGTGCTCTATCCAATTGAGCTACAAGCACTAGTTGGCTGTTCTTAAGCACTACGTGTCGTATACGCTTGATCGCTGCAAGATAAACATAAAAAAGAGATATATATATATATATATACATATTTATGCTTCATCCTATTAGCTTAAGCTGTGGTATAAAGCATCGTAAATAGCCGCCGCATGACTAGCATATTGCGTTATTAGGCGTTCGTGCCATAAAACTGCCCTTTTCTGCCCATCCCCCAACGTCTCTAGATCTCACTCAAATAGAACCTACCTCAGAGTGCTAGGCCCTACGGGCAGAAAAATCTATATATATTTTTTCCGTTACAGTTTAGCGCCGAGTACTGTGTCAGTCAACATCTTGATCGTAGTCCCGCAGTCTGGCCTCGTACAGTCAGTGTAACACGCTAGTAATCAAGCATCAAGCGATTGTTTCTCAATTAGCAATCAATCAAAGACTAGCTCTCGGTGAAGTTTTCTCGATATTTTCGTTGAGAGGGGATGGAAAACGAAATAAAAAATTTTTTTATCCTTTTGACGGAAAAGGAAGTGCTTACGCACCTTCGGGGCGGCTCCCCGCGACCCCCCCCCAGCAGGCCTCAACCCGAACCCTGTGGCCCAAAGGGCACTCGCCCGAGCAAGAGGCTTTTACTACTTTTGAGGAATTTTAAGCTATCGAGGTCCGAAGGGGACGCCATTTGTGTAACTTAAGCACTGATCCGCTCCGTCCCGAAATGCCGAGTCCTTGGAAGGCGGGGGGGCCCGCCCCGTTAGGGACTTGACCGAGGAGCCGCCGCCAGGCTCGGAAGTCGAGTAGGCGTAGCCTACCCCGCAGCGGATGAAAGAAAAGGGTTCAAGGGGAATTTTTTCTTTATGAAGATTATGGGTCCATAAGTTCTATTTGCATATGTATCCGAGGTAGCGCTCGACCAAAGGTAGAGGATCTATTATGTGTTTCTGCATCCGACGTTTGGTCCAATAATGTTTCTGCCCCTCTTTTTATGTATGCGGCTTTCGGAGTTGAAATTCCTTATGTTAAGTGCAATGTGTTTGTTCCCTAATGGGATGACCTTCCGGATTGCATGTTTTACCGGCATTCTATAAATGGCTCGAGCGATAATTTACCGCTACCCGGCTAAAAAAAAAAGAGGGGGGGCGGGAAACGCGCCGTTTTCGGCTATCAGGAGGCACGGCTTAAGTAAAGCTGCGTATTGTGCCGGTCGGACGATCGACGCCCTAGTTAATGACTGGCGGGTGGAAACTTATGCAAGGAAAATATCTAATCACATGCAAAAGGCCCCAGACTTTCGACGCAAGCAGATCTGAACAAAATTTGGCAGCAATCCGGAGCATTGGCCCATCCCTTACGAACAAGGTTTCAAGATGTCTCATCGAAATTCTCGGGAGCGCGTGTCAAGGATGTAAGTACTATGAAATAGTCGATAAAGGACGCGTATTCTTTTTCTTCAGAGATTTCGGGCGGGCTACTAGATGCTTCTATAGGGCCGACATCTAGAACGTGCTCCCTCTTTGTATAGCTAATAACTTGCTCTTGTGATTATTGCTGGCTCCGCTGCATCCATCGCCTTGTAACCCCCCAGTACTTCTCTTTGGGCCAACAGCTACAATTTGCCCTGGTGTCGTTATATATACGACATAGGCTCTTGCGGTGGCCAATACAGAACTATGACATTGCGGTTGTATCTCCACTCCACGGATCCTGGCGGACATCTCGCTTTCAGTTTCATTAGATCCTTTCCCTTCGGCGGCTAAATCGGGAACAATTGGTAAAAGATAAATGGGAAGCGAACATCGACTCGATGCAAAAAACGTGGACATAATCCGACAAACACTACGTGCCCCCCCCCGTCGATATCGTGGTTTCTGAGGCTTGGATCCCAGCCTCCAGTTCTCAAATACGAAGTATAGTTGGGAGAGGCAGGATTCGAACCTACGTAGGAAACCTTCAGCAGATTTACAGTCTGTCGCTTTTAACCACTCGGCCACTCTCCCTATGATAAGTAAGCTTCTATTTTCCGGCGGTGCAACGGGACTCTGACGAAAAATGGGTCAATCCACGCGTGTACCGTTGTTCCCATGGACTAATCGAACAAGTAAAAGGATGTACCGTTGATATATATTATTCATTGCACACTTTACGCATCCTACAGGATTTGAACCTGTGACCTTCAACTTAGAAGGTTGTTGCTCTATCCAACTGAGCTAAGAATGCGGCACATTACTAACCATTTCGCAAAAAAAAAGTGAATTCCAGAGAAGAAAGAAGCTTGCTTCTTTCTTCTCTCCCGCTTCATTCGCATCGCGAATGGAGGCCGAAAGAGAAGAAAGGGTCCGATGGAATGAAACTGGAATGAAACGAACAAAAAATCTTTTTTTTTGCTCTGCGTTTCCCTGGTTCTGATCAGGTTCAACACATGACGAAATATAATGAATTTTGTATTAAAAACTATTCTGGAGGAAGTTCGAATTCGTGTTTTTTGTATATTGATTCGCTCCAGTTTCACATAGTTTACATGTTATTGGTTCGGGAAGACGGCGGCCCGGGGCGTGTCGCGGAGTGCGGCGGCATAACGCATAGCATGGAGGACTCTATCGTATAGAATACACGAAATTGGAGTTTCGCATACAGAGAAATCATTGGAAATAGCATATACATATACAGAAACTGAAGTTTCGTATATATATACATATAACTGCAAATAGTATGTACAACATATGGAGAAACTTCAGTTTCGTTTATATAATCGCTTTTCACATTCGTTGTCGAGGTGCACATCGAAAGAATTGATGTAACTAAGAAGCTGCCGAAGTTACTATCTAGTTGCAGCAGTCAAAGGCGTTTATGTGCCAATCCGCGTTTATTATACCTAATGTCCCTCAACTCAAAATTTTGTTTGAAAGTTACTTATTTCTTCGGAGTGCCCGAGTTAGCCCGCGTATCGTACACCTTATATGTTTTTCTACCCCCCGTACGCGGAACGACAGCGCGTACTGGACTTTTCCGAGCCTTTCATTTATTCATGGATGGATAGTCTGCGCAGTTTGCAGTTGATACGTTCTAGGCCTAATTCTAGCCCTTGCGCTTCCCTCGAGGTAGTGACAAAGCAATTTGTGGAATACTTCGTAGATCGGGGTTATGCGACAGCTCACATCGGCAATCATCCAGCATCCGCGAATGTCTACCGGATTTAAGCGTTGTATTATTCGATGGAGGACTCGACCAGGGGCAAACCATTAGGAACAAGGTGGATGCAGCCAATTATATCGAGTCAATAAAATCGTCCAATAAGGAACCGGACCCGCGGCAGATGAAATATTTTCGCAACAGCGTCGGCACAAACGCATATGAGATGCTATTTGGGGGAAAGAATAATATGAAACGGAAGACCGAGCCGGGTAAAGAGATAATGGAAGAGGGAAGCGTAATGGAGCACGGATAACATAAGGCTTCTATTTTGTGTATACGGAAATAATAATACATAAATCAATAAATTTGGGTGGGAGCAAATTATAATCATTATATATGCATATACGACGAATCCATAAATCGAGAGATTGAATCCATAAATCGAGAGATTGAATCCATAAGTCGAGAGAGTAAATCTATAAATCAAGAGATTAAGGCAAGGGTTAAATCCGGAAATTTGGAGCAAATAATAATATTTAATCATATGAGTTCACGAAGTAAGAGATCCGACAGGAGTTCTCGACCACCATATTAGATAAATGGGTGGGAATGGGCCACCACATTAGATGAATGGATGAAAATCGTCAGGATTTAACCATTCATCTAATCTTGTGGCCCGTTAGAGAAGACTTCACGGACCGTAACCGGTTGGATTAGCTATTCCTGCGCGGGTGGTACTTCCGCCTCTTTGCTGAGGTCAGATGGTCGGACAGACCTTGGACCCTTTGATTTTTATGGCTATTTGAAAAACAAAATAGAGACTCGTGACGATATATGTTCGTAATGAGATATGTAAAAACTCTAACCAAATCTCCATCTTTCGAAGCGCCATCAATGATTCCCATTATACGGCAGACGCGCTCCTTTTCCGCTTCCAGTCTTACCCCTTTTGCCTACAAGGTTTCAGATAATGTATCTGAAACCTCGTAAGTTTCCAATAAATATTTACATAAAAGCGGGCGGGATTGTACCAAAAATCTTTGAAAAAGCATAGATAGGATAGCGTTTATTGAATTGATTGATTGTCAATAAGCCATTCTTTTATGGCTGGATTGCGGTCCCGGGAGAAAGATGGAATAAAAGGATATACGAAAAAAAAGGGGATTAGGGAAAGCAACATAGTAGTTAATATCCGAGAAGTCTAGCGTGGTAAGGGCAATCGGGAAAGAAAGTACTACGCAAAGACTGATATAATTTTCGTATATCCAAGTAGAGGAGTCAAATATGTGCAAAGAAACAGTAAACAATGGACATTGTTTTTTATCGGGGGGTTTCCTTATACCAGATTGGGCAACAAAAAATCAAGCAAAGGGGGCGGCCCCGAGTCCTAACTCGAAGGGTTTCCCGTGGGTGTGGGGCAGATCTCTCCACCCCCCAACTCTCAGGGCCGCTGAAAAAATGCGTAGGAAGGCCCAAGGGAGCCAACCGAGTCAAGGTGGTGCCACTATCGTGCCTCAGCGAAGAACCTGATGACAGTCCCGTTTGAGCCGCACGAAAAAAAAATATACATATTTTTTTTTGCTCCCCCCGTGGGGTGGCCCTTTGGATGTAAGACCAGAGGGCCACGAAATCAGAAAGCCTTTTATGCACTACGGGCCTGCGGAGAGCTAAAGCCTTGAGGGGGGATTTCTCTATATATGATAGATAATCAGCCGCGAAGATTTTTTTTTGTGCTGCGTCCCCCCGAGAAATCATTAAGCTCATAAACATAGGCAAAGTGCCATTTGATGAGTAACTAAAAACAAAGGAGAGGGATATAGAAAGAAAAAAGTAATAAAAAAGACAGTGATTGCTAGTAGTAACGATTTTTCACGATCCATGGGTTTATATAAAATCCATGTTTCGGGTGTATCAAAATACATTATTTTCACAAAGCGTATATAATAAAAACAACTGATAACGCTAGTAACTACTCCTATTAGGGCTAGTAAGTAGGCCCCGCAGCCTAGAGCGGCAAAAAACAAATAGAATTTGCTACGAAATCCAGCTAATGGGGGTATTCCTGCGTATGGGAACATAGTAATAGACAGGGTAATAGCTAAAATAGGATTAGTTTTGGCTAAAGCACCTAAATCTGCTATATATTTGAAACGATTTTGACGTAACGCTAGAACCATAGCGAATGCATTAACGGTCATTAATACATAAATAAAGGTACCAATTAATAGTGATTGAATTCCTTCTATGGTTCCGCATGAAAAACCGATTGAAAGATAACCTACGTGTCCAATAGAACTATAAGCTAAAAGTCTTTTGATTTTGTTTTGGGCCATGGCAGCCAGTGCTCCTAAGATCATAGAAGCAATGCTGCAGAAAAAGAATAGTTGTTGCCATGTTGGATCATAGAAACTATAAATAAAAACACGTAACATATTGGCAAGAATAGAGATTTTAGGTGCAATCGAAAAGAATGCTGTAACTATAGTAGGTGAACCCTCGTATACATCGGGTGCCCACATATATAGAGTCAAAGATACATTCACCGAGTCGCGCAACGAGTCAATAAAAAATCTATATTTTTCTTATCCCCTATTGGTTCGAGGGCTCAAAAGCCCTTCAATCAGGAAGCGCTCCCCCTCTGGTCGAGTGCTATGTACCTCTCTTCTCTCCCGGAGCACCCTCCCCGCGCACTGCGTCCCTATGGCCGCCAGAGGCGCGGGACCGTAAGTAGGAAGAAGTGCGCAGCACTTTGTGGATGGTTCCAAGGGAGACTTCCTTAGCTTCACAGGGTCCTTCGAAAGGTCGAGGGCCGGAAATGGCTCGTGGATCGATTCCCGCGCACTTATTTCTTGGCCGGGACCCGAGAGGCCGGTAGGTCCATTTTTCTGTTTCACAAAAAAAGGGCCGGGCACTGCCAGACAAAAAAAGGGATGATTCTGATAAGTTTTCGGAAATAGATATATATATTTCATATTTGTCGTTCACTCGCTGTTCGCTTAGCAAACGGTTGAGAAAATTCCCAAATGACTTACTACAGTGCTCTCCGAACCGTACTAGATAGTGGCCCATCATACGGCTCTCTAACTCTACTTAACTCTCGGATTATATATCCAAAGGGCGCCGCCGCAGCACCATCCCCCTTAGGGAGAGAGGGCACAGCGAGAAGTATATATTTCTTCCAACCGGCGGGTCGAGCTCCCCTGGGCCTCTCCCTCTTCGCGCCTTCGGACCCTTCTTGCTTTCAGCTATTCCACTCCACACGCAGCCGGATCCACTTGGATCACCTGGAATGATATCAGTTGATTTTGTAGAGTCCAACCCGCCAAGTATAGGCAGGTACCGCATAGACCCCTTCCCTTATGTTGTTGCCAGCGCTTCACTGAGCCGAGAAGAAAATTTGTTTTCTTCCCTCGCTTTCGCACTTGATTGCGGCCGAATAGAAACAAAATATTTGGCCCTTAAGGAAGGTACTAAAGGTCCTCTGACTTCCAGCCGGGGATTTGTTTCACCGTTGGATCTCGCCGGTACAGCCTATGGTTTTTTTTTGGTGCCTCGAGATATCGTTTTGTTAATTGTCCCCAAAGAGTAGGGTAATCAGCTTCCATGCAGTTTACAGCTCCAATCTAGACCTTGCCGCCTTTTCACTTCGACAGGCAGGAAGCACACCAGCGTGCGTTCGCGCGTTTACCCTTCGACGGGTGAACTGGGTAGCCAGTTGACAAGAAGATAACTTCGATTCGCCAGGCGGGCTTATCTCGTGTGGCACTATTAGAGCTCACGCGGTGCTATTGAGCAGCGAAAAACTATTTAGCTCTCAACCGCGTTTTTGTGACATGCTATGGTCTCAACGCTCTCACGAGGTAGTGATGAGTTCTCCACGCTCGGCGCACAGGGCGCCCCGAAAGTATTGAGATTGGCCGCAATCTGTCGGTACCCATAGGCCGTCTAACGGCCGCCCGAAAAGGAACTGCAGTGATCTTGAATAAAAAACCTACAGCGATAAATAAAATTCCCATAAAGATACCACTAGATTGAGCACCGAACAAAGTGATTTCATATCCAGTGAAAATCTTAGCTAATTCCTCAAAGTTGGTAACTCCAGTAAACCCATAAATCATGGAACAACCAAACAATAATATTCCGGAGGAGAAAGCACCTAAAATAAAATATTTTAAGCCGGCTTCCGCGGAAAATTCAGAGTCTCTTTTTGATGCTGCGATCACATAGAAACATAAACTTTGAAGCTCAATAGCTAAATACATGGCGATTAAATCATAAGCCGAGATCATAAAAAGCATACTGCAAGTAGAAAATAAAATTAATACAATAGATTCGAAAGCATTCGAACTCTCCTGTTTGGAATAATCCAAACACATAACTATGGTACTAGCCGTACTTAATAATAGAAAGATTTGGCAAAAATATGTAAAATTGTCTATTATTAAATTATTATATACTAAATTGGCAACAGCTAAGGGTGAGCCAACGGCGACCAATAGGATGGTTATTAAAACACTAAGTAAACCAAGCCAACCCACATTACGCACCAACGGTGGATAATCGTATTTTTTAGAGGTACTAAATACAACTCCATAAATAAGCAAAATGATGGTTGCGTTAATAAGAAAGATCTCCGGGAAAAGCGCTAAAAAATCATGCTCAAACGTTTCTTCGAACCTCTTTTTTATGTTTTTTAATCAAATTTTCCATGTTGCACTAAGTTACTCACGGAAGTATGCATACACTCTGGGAACACTTCGGGGTAAACACCCATCCAAATAACTCCAGCAATGAAAGGTAAAAAGATGAGAACTTCTCTTCTATTCAAATCGGAGAATTTGAGTAGAAAATTGGGTTTGAAATTACCGAAAACCACACGATTATATAGCCAAAGTGAGTAAGCGGCGCCTAAAATCATACCAAGTGCTGCCAATGCGGCCACTAAGCTATTTCTTTGGAAAGCCCCTACTAAAATAAGAAATTCCCCGATGAAGCTGCTAGTACCGGGTAAACTCATATTGGCTAAGGTGAAAAATAAGAAAATGGTAGAGGAAATAGGCATGGTGCTGACTAAACCTCCATAATATTTAACAATTCTTGTTTTGTGTCGGTCGTATAAGGCCCCAACACATAAAAAAGGGGCTGAGGAAACCGGTCCATGACTTAACATAAGTAAAATGCTACCTTCAATTCCCTGTATGTTCAGACCGAACATACCAATAGTCACAAAATTCATATGGGCTACTGAGGAGTAAGCAATAATTTTCTTCAAATCGATTTGTCTTATTGTAGTTAAGGAAGTATATATAATAGCAATCACACTTAAAGCATAAATGAAAGGAGTGAAATAAAGTGTCGCTTCGGGAAACATGGGTATAGAAAATCTTAAAAAACCATAGGTTCCCAATTTTAAAAGAATTCCTGCCAAGATTACAGATCCAGCCGTAGGTGCCTCCACATGAGCTTCAGGTAACCAAATATGAACTGGTACCATAGGCACTTTCACGGAGAAAGAAGCGAAAAAAGCAATCCATAGCAAGATCTGGCGCCGCTCACTAAATTCTGTGGTTAGTAATATCTGTAGATCAGTAGTTCCTGTTTGGAAGAAAATAAATAAAATGGCTAGGAGCATGGTAAGAGATGGGCCACCAACCTCAACTACCCAATAAAACCAAGTTCTCTGCACTTTCGAGGCGCGCGCGGCTTATACCTCAGTCATGGTGATATCTTCATTAGGTATCAATGGCCTTCCTCCGAACCGTACGTGCAAGTCTCCCCGCATACGGCTCTCCGAGTGATCCTTGAGTTTATAGATTGGTTGGAAGTTTTTAGGGCCATCTGGCCTCTCCTCGCTCTCAGTATACCCTGTGTCCCTCTCAATTCCAATCCAACTAACCGAGGTCGGACCCCGCCCGGGCCTTCTTGTTTGGGTTCGGCCTCTCGCCTCAAGACAAGATGAACAGTATAAGGTTTTTACTTATAATGTCATCATCTGTTCTCTCTGGGCCCCTTAGCAGAATCATGTCCGTTATTACGGGCCCCCCGTTGCCTACCCTTCTCCCGCCGGGTCTGACATCCCCCCCCCAGAGAGGTTAAAAAGCCAGTTCCCCGGAGCAACCTTAGACAATCCCACGTTTCATCCTAGTGTGTCGAATCGGTCCCTTAGGTTCTGAGTCCTTGCCCGTATCTATACGGTAGCTGTCTTCAAGTGCGTTCCACTCTTTTTATTAGCCCCCCGTTCAAGGGCGGTGGCTGTGAAGAAGATCGCTGTTCCCGCTGGCGACATAATAGCTGGGCCGTTTCCCAGCCAGACTGAGTGGGATACCTCCAGTAGACTCACAAGACGAGCCATAGAACTTCTAGCTCGGGGAACGAACTCCTTAGCGCTATCAGTTTCACGCCGTGTTCCCCTTTTCCCACATGCTACAATACCCTTTGGGCTTTCCCCGCAAGGATAGTGGGACGCTTTACATGGAACACCCCATGCCGGCTTATTTTACTGTTGCCCGGAGACTCACTGGTACCAACGTGGCGCACAACAAGGATCCCATCAAGGTGTACAAGAAGAACTGATATGCTGCTTTGATTTTCCTCTGTCTGGACCCCCAAACACCTATAATAATAAACATGGGAATTAACACGCTTTCGAAAAAAACGTAAAATATTAAAAGATCGAGTGAGCAAAACACAGCAATTAAGAAAGATTCACAAATGAAAAACGCTATCATATACTCTTTTTTATAACTCTCGACGCTGTAAAAGCCAACAAGAATGCAAATAGGGGTTAGAAACGTGGTCAAGATCACAAAGAATAACGAGATACCATCTATACCTATATAGAAATTTATATTTGGATACGGAAGCCATCGAATAGTTTCCACAAACTGAAATTTTGCTGTATCATTCTCGAAGCGTATCCAGAAAGAAAGAGAATATAAAAAAGTAATCAAAGAGGTCCAAATTGTGATACCTTGTATCAGACGTACTCTCGAATTCGGGATCACCAAAATAATAAGGCTTCCTAGCAAAGGAAGCAAAATGAGACCACTTAAATTGGAATAAAATGGAGCTAAAACTTGTAACATATACGTTTACTCTTTTTCCTAGAGATCCCGAAAAAAATATATATATTTTTGCTGCGAAGAATATATATGCTGCGAAAAGGCCCGTAGCGCTGCCCTACGGGCGGGAGGCCTCTGCTTGTTAGGCAAGTTTTTGCCGCCCTTTTTTTGTCTGTTTCCCTTCTTTCAGTTTTTGGATAATAGATAGTTATTCACAATGGAATCAGAATGCGCTGATCTAATTATTATGAAAAATGCCGGTACAATAATAAATAGCCTGAAGCAAAAAATCAGCATTTGATATTAAAAATCTGTGGACCCGGTCCGTTTTTGGAGAATCGAGTTGATTATTGCCATCGGGCGACCGGTCTGGATTCCGCACGATAAAAAGCACAAGTCCATTTCTGTGCAAAGGCGTTGCACTCATCCTTGTTCGGCAACGGACACGGAGACCTTAGCATGTGCAAGAAGCTCTGTTGAGGGGGTTCCATTTACCTCCTACCCCGCCGGCCGGGGGTAACCCAAAGGTATGGAGCAAGCCGGCTCTCTTGTATTTAAGATGAGGTTCTGTACCGGCGAATCGGAGACTCTTTCGGTCCCTGTCAACCAGCAATTAACCATTGGCACCTGAGCTCTGCAAATGGTGAAGCGCATGAACGTACGTTGCTCGCTCCATGCCTATTGATGGTATATATCAACCAGGTCATAAATGGTTTGTCCTCTACTTACCCTCTCGTGCGGAAGGATAGGGTTCGAGATGGAGCGGATTACCTATACTACTAGGGACAGGAGTCTAAACGCCCTTCCGAGGACCGACGTGTAATAGGCGCTGGTGCGCCGTGAAGCTCCTAAAAAAGTCAGGTCAGAGAGCCATGTGATGGGCAACTATCGCTTCGGTTATTTTTTTCTGTTCCCGAGGTCCGAAGGTCTCGACCCGCGGGAGAGTTATTTTATATCAGAGAAAAAGCCCGAAAACCAACGGGCGGCTCCACCCGCCCGGGGAGGCCGGGGGGTACCCCCGGGTCTTTCATAGCTAGCTTTGCCCCTGCGTTCCCTAAAGATTAAATATATTATACAATGAAGTGTGGGCCTTTAGTTCGTACCAATGTTTCCTTAGATATTGATAAATAAAAAGCTAACTATGTAAATGAAATACAATCGATTATCTACCCAGAAAGAGATGAAATCCCACAGGCCTATAACGGAAATGAATATTGTTAATCCGAGCAACATAACAAAGGCATAATGATAAACAAATCCACTTTGAATTTTACTTATTTGCTGGGCCATTTTTCGAATCGTGTATGAAATTCCATAGGGACCCAAGATTTCAATAGCACCTTTGTCTAAAGCTTTGAACGAAACTTCATATCCAAAACGCAAAAACGATCTAGCTAAGAAGTCGTTAGAAACTTTATCGAAAAACCAACGCTTATTAAAAAAGCAATATAGTCGATTACCAAAAGTACTAGTTTTCAGAGCGAGAATGAGTGGATTCACCACAAAATTTACACTATACGCCACGAATGAACCTAAAGTACTAAACAAAATAGGAATTAGTTTGATAATGGTTGGAGTAGCAAACTCAGATTCGGCCAGAATTTCATTTCTGGGTAATATGAAAAGTGAATTAGCCCAAAAATTGGTACCTAGACCAATCATCATATCTTTGGCCAAGTATCCTACAAAAATACTCCCAAAAGCCAAAAGGATTAGAGGTATTGCCATAAGAATGGGCGCATCATGACATTTACTTAAATCTCGCTTGAATGAATTAGTTGGTGCTAGAAAGGTTAAAAACAGTAAACGGAAAGAGTAATAAGAAGTGAAAAAGACCGATACACTTCCCAACCAGAAAGCGAAGTTACCACTGATAGTATATTTCGTGTAAGCAAGTTCCGGAATAACATCTTTTGAATAAAATCCCGTTAAAAAGGGGAAACCAATTAAGGATAAGCTACCTATAAGCATCATGGCATAGGTGAAAGGTAACAAGGAAGCAAGCCCTCCCATCTTACGCATATCTTGCTCATCCGACATGGCATGAATCACTGAACCTGCACTCAGGAATAACAGTGCTTTGAAGCAGGCGTGATTCATTAAATGAAATACGCTAACGGAATAGTTGGAAATGCCGCAAGCAAAGATCATATAGCCTGACTGACTACAAGTCGAATAAGCTATAACCCTTTTTAAATCGTTTTGTAATACTCCGGTGGTTGCCGCGAAGAATGACGTCATAGCGCCTACAAAAGTAATAACAATCAAAGCATTGGGTGAGTATTCAAATAAAGGAGAACACCTTGCTATCATAAAAACGCCTGCTGTTACCATAGTAGCCGCGTGAATCAAAGCGGATACTGGAGTGGGCCACTCTTGCATAACCATTTACGATTTCACAAGGCCGGAAAATATATATTTTCTCCACAGCATTGGGTAATTGGTTGGTGAGTCTACCTCTGGCAAGAGTAGGGACTGGATCTTCCACTTATGAAATATGGGCTCTCCCAATAATCTTACGGGTGGCCGCTGTGCCATTGAGAACTAAGATGTGGTTCTTCCTTCATACATAAATGGGCTCGACGCCAAAAATATAGATTCTTACAAAAACTTATCAGTTTATTTTTTCGTCCATTTTTTTTCGTAAGTCCGTCAGGTTTTTTCCTTTTCCCCCCCCCTTTTTTCAGTTCTCTTTCCTTTCTTGTCTGACAGAAATAGTCCGGGGGGCCCCGTCGGACAAAAAAAAAAGTACTACGACGCCCTTCGGGGGGGCCTCTTCCTCTGGTCTCCGTGCCCTTTGGGCCAGCAGAGCGGGTTCGGGATAAGAAGAGATTCTATTTCGAACAAGAGGTCTTACGTACAGTCTCTGGGGACCCTATAGAGCTCCTTCGGCCTTGACTTCGCCGAGTGGGACCCTGATAGGTTTCCTGCTGATTGGTCGAAATGAGATATTTTTCCGATAGGGACTCTCATTTGGACGACGATTCCAGCATACAGTGAGATTGTTGGAATGTACCTAATGGCACATGAGAGCCCTCAAACAAATATTATAAAACCCTCCATTGCATCGGGTAACCGAGTATGCAATCCAATCTGTGCGGATTTTCCAACAGCGCCAATGAACACTAAAATACGAATAACAGTTATGGCATGAAATTCCATGTTACAAAAAAGTAAATAATGATGGGGTTCGGAAAAGGCACTGGCACAAGCAAAAATAGTAGAAAAGTCAACTGTTTGAAAGATGGTAAAACAACCCATAATCCCGAGAGCTAATCCAAAATCACCTACGCGATTTATGAGCATAGCTTTAATAGCCGCTTTATTCGCCTGAATGCGCGTAAACCAAAAATTTATCAATAAATATGATGCGAGTCCGACCCCCTCCCGTCCTAAAAATAACTGAATGAAATTATCTCCAGTTACCAACATCAGCATAAAAAAAGTAAAAATTGACAAATAGCAAAAGAAACGTGGACTATGCGGATCCCCAGACATGTAGGAAATTGAATAAATATGAACTAAGCTACTTACAATTGTGACGACCAATAATAAAATGACTGTAAGGCTGTCAGATAAAAAGCCCCAACCAGCGTCAAAGAGTTCCGAAAAAATCCAAGGAGCAATCCTTATATAGCAAGCACTGGCACACAGCGCGACTTCGTAGAATGCAATACACGATAAAATAGAAGATAATGAAACACACGTGGTTGTGACTACAGCCACTCCCCTTGAACCGAGAAAACGACCAAAAAACCCTGCCGCAAAACTCCCGATCAACGGTAAAATGACTATAAGTAAATACATAAGTACTATTTTTTTTTTTGCTCGAATCCGACCTGCCGGAAGGCATTCTTATTTATCGATGGAAAAAGGATCCAATTTATGTAGGCTCTACTTTTAATCCGCGGAATAGATTCAGGCAACCTCAGGGGTCGGCCGGGGTTCATATAACCTACGTTTATAATATAGCGAGTTCCCATGGAGTTGCTTCTATCCCTTGTAGTCTCTCGCTCAGCTTCCCCCACATTGGCTTCGTACTCAGCCACTAAGTATTATCTTTGCTCCATTCTATGAAAACAGTGTTCTCTCGGTCCGTGTAGGGTTTACCCGTCTGACGGTGCCCGGCCAGCAGTAAAATTTCGAATGGAATTACTTATCCACTTTTAACTAATGCGATAAATAGTTGAGGACTCCGGCTCGTAAAATCGAAAACCTAAAAGATATGTTTTCTGTTCGCCGGAGCCGTACCGATAACTTAAACTTTTTATTTTCAATAATGTCTGTTTTTCGATTCCTACCTTGATTCAGTAAAGTCGGTCTAGTCGGTTCCGATCGCCTATACACCTTTTTTTGCCATTCATTAGCCCATTGCTAAGGGAATTGCTTCGCGATAAGATGATCTCGTTTTCATGTATAATCATATATTAAAGAATAAGAATTGAATAATAAATTTACCTAATAATTAATTAATGTCCCGTACTCGAATTACGGTTTGATTTCGCGTCAGCGAATTACAGTTGGATCACGAAAGAGAGACTAATGCTTCAGGACCCGAGAAATATATGGCTCAGTATTAGCCATAGAGAAAGAAGGCTCTACGCTTTAGCAGATGTTGTCGAGCGCACAGCGAGGCGAAAGAAACAGAAAGGACTAAAGCAATATATCTATTTCTGTCTCCGCTCTTTCGCGCATTTGGTGAAAGAGGTAAACACGACGGATTTAAAATCCGTTCCTATTGGTTATTGGTTCGAGTCCAATAATGCGCATCTCTTATAAACTCCATAAGAATGATAAATTATCGTAAAAAACAAGAGAAAGTCCTACGACCTATGGAAAATCTAAATATTAATAAGGTTAAAGCGTCGGCAAGGAAAGACCACTGGGGAGCGAGTATACAGAAATTCCGTTTGGGATATTCACCTCGGTATTATGGTAAGCGTGTGGTTAACGAGGCTACGGAGTGAGTGGTTCACCTGAAACTGGAGGCAGACAACGGGATAGCTTCGGTTTCAGAGGGTCTAATATTGGATTGATAACTGGCTCCAAGCTCATCCTTGCTTAAGAAGCAACTATCCTTACAGTGTGACAGGAGGCCTCTTTGAAAAAGAGCTCAAGCAGATAACGGGTGACAGGATTTTGAACCCGATATTGAACCAGACACACCATCAGGTAACCCGTTGTTGATCTATCATACGTAGAAGGTCCCTCCCGTCTGACATGGGCTGCTTCAAATTGCTTACAGATTTTATGGCCTTGAAGACTTGTATTTCTGTTTCTGCGACCCTATCCGACTCGAAGATTCAGTTGTCTATCCGCCGGTTGGCTGTTCATCCCCAATGACTCGTTGGTTATCTCTCGTGCCAAGCGGTAATACCATAATTGGACGAAATCACGTTAGTGGCCGTAAATTCGAACCGGTTTAATAAGCTAGATCTTTATTTACGGAGCATTTTTTTTATCCAATCAATCATACGGATCATTCTGAGCCTCTCAGAACCACGCCAAAGGGTTGGTTCCATGAGTTCGCTGGACATACTCACTGGACCACCGGGGTCTCGGGCGAGAATGATCTGACTGCTGGTCAGTAAATTCAGTGCGTAGCGATCCAGGTTCCTGGGAAGACTGCGGAGGAACTAAGGTCAGCAGTTCAGGATAATTTGTATAGGACTGAATTTGCCCGATCGCAAGCGGCTCTTGATCAATGTGTTCAAGGCGTATTCCGCCCACGGCGCCCCGTTCGATGAAATACGCATTAAAATTGAGGGATATTTCATTGTTTTAGGTGTATCAAAATACATTATTTTCACAAAGCGTATATAATAAAAACAACTGATAACGATAGTAATTACTCCTATTGGGGCTAGTAAGTAGGCCCCCGCCCGAAAAAGCGACGAGAAACAACTAGAATTTGCTACGAAATCCAGCTAACGGGGGTATTCCTGCGTACGGAAACATAGTAATGGACGAGGCAATAGCTAAAAAAAGATTAATTGTGGCTGAAGCACCTAAATCTGCACTCCTGGTAGGTTTATGCAACGCACGGAAAAGTAAACTGCCCTACGGGACTCGTGCCGCGCAGAGTGGCTTTGCTTTCTCGACCCCGGGTCCCTGGCCTCCCAATTCTCATCGATAAGTGGTCCTTGATAATTTTCATAATTTCATCAACGGTCGACGAGGAATGCAAAAGGGGGGGCGGGACAACCGCTGCAGA